CCTCGAAGAAGTATCACTTCGTTCCATTAGGTCTATGCATATACATGCATATATGCATAAAACACAGATACATCAGGAGTTAAAAAACGAACTACGCTTTCTCGATGCCAGAGACTTACATAAATCTATTATGGAGGGACCATGTTTATATTGGGTCGAGCTGGATTTGAACCAGCGTCGGCATATTGCACAACGAATTTACAGTCCGTCCCCATGAACCACTCGGGCATCGACCCAGGAACCATAAATTCAAAGTCTTTAGAATACTCATTTTGTATGGTAGGCTAAAGACTTTATAGCATAATACCCCTAGGGGAAGTCGAATCCCCGTTGCCTCCTTGAAAGAGAGATGTCCTGGGCCACTAGACGATAGGGGCCCGCCTATCATAATTATATTCAAATCTCTATAAAATTGTCAACAGTAGAAGCAAAAAAGAACTAATCTTATGTATGTTAGTGATTTAACATTCCTCTTATTCTATTGTTCATGAATTTTTTTTGCTAAGAAATAAAAAGTTCACCCAAATAGGGAGTTGTTTATAGATATCGATCTATAATGATCACAGCATCGTTTGCGCATTGGTACAAATATACCTATACGTCCCATTGAACCAAAAGGTTGAACAATGGTGTGAGGCAAAATTATTGAGGGAAATGCCCCGATATTGCGTTTATATTAATAAGGATCCCTTTGATTAGCCATATTACGGAATTTCAATTGGTTTTGGAGGAGCAAGGGAGGTATATTTGTTCCTTCTGAACCTAAGGCTTTTTCTTCAAAGTTATTTACTCGAGATTAGATCTGTTAAAAAATCGATCAAAAGGGTCCTGATCCAATAATGGCCCACATAGAACAGATCAGAATAGGGCACAGCTTATCAAAACTGGTTATTTCCGAATAATCAATATTGGAAATATCAAACTCTCTCTGATGTAAAAAATCTCGTCCGTAGATCGTCGTGATAGACAGACGGGTAGGATAAGGGTAATCCCGTTAAAAATCTTAATAAGATTACCCTCCCATAGGTTGAGAAGTAATGGAACGTATAGTGACAATTGTAGGGTACAGATGTCACCCTTTTATGACCAGATTAAATAGAAATAGCTCCATCAATTTATTATTCTAATAGGTTTAATTAGAAATTATTGATACGATTAAAACATGATCGGCCCTGGCGAACAATTAAGTAGATCGATATCTACCCGCAAATTTATTTATCCGCGGATCCATTTTGGTATACTCATATATACCAGATATGTAGTAGACTAATTAATTCATAATGAAATGAAATGAGCACAAGCCCTTTTAACTCAGTGGTAGAGTAACGCCATGGTAAGGCGTAAGTCATCGGTTCAAGCCCGATAAAGGGCTCCTTTAAAGGTTCTTACAAGTAAGCCTTTCTTTTTTCAATGGACAGGCGAGATTAAAGCAGAATACTGAGACAATGACCACCCGTTATAATGGGTATTAGGGTTAATGTTTGTTATGATAGAATAAAACATCTAATATTAATAAGGACTTATTACTATCCATAGCAATAAAAACTTTGTTCTTCCTATTGCTGCTATAGGATGAGCAATGGTTTAAGATTAGGCATAGTTTTCTTCATCTTCCTCATTTTTGAGGCATATATTATGGAAGCCTAATGCCATACTACGAAAGTATTCTACATTTTTTGTATCCTACTTCTTACAGATAAAAAGAAGTAAAGAAGAGGGAGAAGTAAGTGAACCTGACCTATTGAGTTATGAATATATGAGCTATTCTGATATTGAAATTTGAGGGGCATTTTGAAAGCGAATCTTAAATTCCATCGGAATTGTCTTAATTTTTGATGGAAGAACCCAATATTTGTTTGTGGACTGAATGCTCTGCTTTCTCCTTCATATAGAAGGAGAAGAACGAATGGAGTTATTTTATTTAACTCCATGAGTTATAAAAATATCTACTCCTTCTTGTTCCTATTCGCTCACATCAAAAATGTAGTGTTAAAAAATGAACATAGAGATTTATCTATGAGATTTATATAAAAATTCGTATTAATTTCGTCAATCTAGAAGGAGAACTAAGAATGAATCAAAAATATTGAATCGAATGAATATTGTGAATAGAATCTGTTGAAGAACTGGGAAGACGCAAAAAGCTCACCTGCCCCCCCCCGCAAGTTGTTCCGTTTCCGTTATTGCATTCTTCAAGTGATTTGAAGATCATTCAAAAACTGAATATCAAAACTTCGGGTTATCCCGCATTTACCAATATTGGATTGGTCCAGTTCAGGAATCTCTATGCCAACAAGGAATCTTTGGGCCCATTTTGTTGAAAGGGATCATGGATGAAGAATTGCCCATAGATGGGCGAACCTTCGTATACCTTTTGATTCTACTATTAGATAGGGTGCTCGGAAATGGTCGAAATAGCTAAATAGGAGGATTATTATGACTATAGCCCTTGGAAAGTCTTCCAAAGAAGAAAAAACTTTATTTGATACTATGGATGACTGGCTACGCAGAGACCGTTTTGTTTTTGTGGGTTGGTCCGGTCTATTGCTTTTTCCTTGTGCCTATTTTGCCCTAGGTGGATGGTTCACGGGTACAACCTTTGTGACTTCATGGTATACTCACGGATTGGCCAGTTCCTATTTGGAAGGTTGTAATTTTTTGACTGCTGCAGTTTCTACTCCAGCTAATAGTTTAGCGCATTCTTTGCTGCTATTATGGGGTCCCGAAGCACAAGGAGATTTTACTCGTTGGTGCCAATTAGGTGGCCTATGGACCTTTGTTGCTCTTCATGGTGCTTTTGGTCTAATAGGCTTCATGTTACGCCAATTTGAACTCGCTCGATCTGTACAATTGAGACCTTATAATGCAATTGCGTTCTCTGCCCCGATTGCTGTTTTTGTTTCTGTATTCCTGATCTATCCCTTAGGTCAGTCTGGTTGGTTCTTCGCGCCTAGTTTCGGTGTAGCGGCTATTTTCCGCTTCATCCTCTTTTTTCAGGGCTTTCATAATTGGACCTTGAATCCTTTTCATATGATGGGAGTTGCCGGAGTATTGGGTGCTGCTCTTCTATGCGCTATTCACGGTGCCACCGTAGAAAATACTTTATTTGAAGACGGTGATGGTGCAAATACATTCCGTGCTTTTAACCCAACTCAAGCTGAAGAGACTTATTCAATGGTAACTGCTAACCGGTTCTGGTCCCAAATATTTGGGGTTGCTTTTTCCAATAAACGTTGGTTACATTTCTTCATGTTATTTGTGCCAGTGACCGGTTTATGGATGAGTGCCATTGGCGTAGTTGGTCTAGCTCTAAACTTACGTGCCTATGATTTTGTTTCCCAGGAGATCCGTGCAGCAGAAGATCCTGAATTTGAGACTTTCTACACAAAAAATATTCTCTTGAACGAAGGTATTCGTGCTTGGATGGCAGCTCAGGATCAGCCTCATGAAAACCTTATATTCCCTGAGGAGGTTCTACCCCGTGGAAACGCTCTTTAATGGAACCCTAGCTTTAGCTGGTCGTGACCAAGAAAGCACTGGTTTTGCTTGGTGGGCTGGTAATGCGCGGCTTATCAATTTGTCGGGTAAATTACTTGGGGCTCATGTTGCTCATGCCGGATTAATTGTATTCTGGGCCGGAGCAATGAACCTATTTGAAGTGGCTCATTTTGTACCGGAAAAGCCTATGTATGAACAAGGATTGATTTTACTTCCCCATCTAGCTACTCTAGGATGGGGAGTCGGTCCTGGTGGGGAAATTGTGGACACTTTCCCCTACTTTGTATCTGGAGTACTTCACTTAATTTCTTCCGCAGTTTTAGGTTTTGGTGGTATTTATCATGCACTCGTCGGACCCGAAACTTTGGAGGAATCTTTTCCATTCTTTGGTTATGTATGGAAAGATAGGAACAAAATGACCACAATTTTGGGTATTCACCTAATCTTGCTAGGTGCTGGCGCTTTCCTCCTAGTGCTCAAGGCTTTGTATTTCGGTGGTGTATATGATACCTGGGCTCCCGGCGGTGGAGATGTAAGAAAAATTACAAACATAACACTTAACCCAAGTGTTATATTTGGTTATTTACTTAAGTCCCCTTTTGGAGGAGAGGGATGGATCGTTAGCGTAGACAATCTAGAAGATATAATCGGGGGACATGTATGGTTAGGTTCGATTTGTATCTTCGGCGGTATATGGCATATCTTAACAAAACCTTTTGCATGGGCTCGCCGTGCGTTTGTATGGTCCGGAGAAGCTTACTTGTCCTATAGCCTAGGCGCTCTCGCTGTGTTTGGTTTCATTGCTTGTTGTTTCGTTTGGTTCAACAATACAGCTTATCCTAGTGAATTCTATGGGCCTACTGGCCCAGAGGCCTCTCAAGCTCAAGCATTTACTTTTCTAGTAAGAGATCAACGGCTTGGAGCTAGTGTGGGATCTGCCCAGGGACCTACTGGTTTAGGTAAATATCTTATGCGTTCTCCTACTGGAGAAATTATCTTTGGAGGAGAAACAATGCGCTTTTGGGATCTCCGTGCCCCTTGGTTGGAACCCCTAAGGGGCCCTAATGGGTTGGACTTGAGTAAATTGAAAAAGGATATACAGCCCTGGCAAGAACGACGTTCGGCAGAATATATGACTCACGCTCCCTTAGGTTCTTTGAATTCCGTGGGTGGCGTAGCTACCGAAATTAATGCGGTAAATTATGTCTCTCCCCGAAGTTGGTTAGCCACCTCCCATTTTGTTTTGGGATTTTTTTTCTTCGTAGGTCATTTGTGGCATGCAGGAAGGGCTCGTGCAGCTGCAGCGGGATTTGAGAAAGGAATTGATCGTGATTTTGAACCTGTTCTTTCCATGACCCCACTTAATTAAACAAGTGATAAAACTGGTCCATATTAAAATCAAACCAATTGAATTTGATTGTCAATGTTGGCAGGCGGGATATATTTCAGCTATTTTCCTTCCAACTAACTGAATCCTTGTAGCTTCGCTATACTCGAGCTATCTATCTATATCGATATATAGATAGATAGCCAAGCCTTTTTTTTTGATACTGGATTGATGAGTCGAATTGTTCAACGAACAAAAGGAGAGAGAGGGATTCGAACCCTCGATAGTTTTGAACTATACCGGTTTTCAAGACCGGAGCCATCAACCACTCGGCCATCTCTCCCGGGCGAAGACCACTTAGTTTTTGCTCCTTCATATAATATCCGAAGGCTATATATCTAATGTCATAATTAGACATGCATATATCCATGTATGCATATGACATACGCATAGATGCATATTCTATCAAAGATGCAGAGGTGCATCTCTCTGCGTACATATTAATAGTTATATCTATCTATGTTGTAATGATATTTTCACAATGTCAAAATAAAACGAAATTTTTTATCTTTTCCCTACCAATCAAATAAAATAAGATTGATAAAAAAAGTAGTTTTTAAGATCGAGGAATTTCTGATCGAATAGAACCCGTAGTGCATTTGATTACAATTTGACCGGACAGGGATCGGATGGTATAGTTTATTGAATCTGTTGGAAACTTTTAAGATTACAACCATGACTATTGCTTTCCAATCGTCTGTGTTTGCATTAATTGCAATTTCAATTCTGCTAGTGATTGGTGTACCTGTCGCACTTGCCTCTCCTAATGGTTGGTCAAGTAGCAAAAATTTTTTATTTTCAGGTGTATCATTATGGATTGGATTAGTACTTTTAGTAGGTATCCTTAATTCTTTTATATCTTAGATATTTTCTAAGATCTTTTGGGTTGAACTCCTCCCCTCCCCGGAGGACATTATAGTTCGGAAGGGCATTTCAGACAAGTCCCAAGAACCCAAATGAAAGTGCTCAAGGGGGGGGGCTATTTCCCCATTATTGCATAAAATAAACCTATGCATAAATAGTATATATATACTATTGATACCAAGAACGAGTCAAATGTGGGTATGGTTTAATGGTAAAATTTCTCTTTGCCAGGGAGAAGATGCGGGTTCGATCCCCGCTACCCGCCCATCAAAAAAATGGAATAGGGCAAAGGAATAGTTCTTGGGTTGATCATATCTTTTTGAGACTTCTCATTCCATTCTCCACGGAGAATGCCCTTTTAACAAAAACTTCTTGTATTCTAGCGGAGACGGGATTTGAACCCGTGACTTCAAGGTTATGAGCCTTGCGAGCTACCAAACTGCTCTACCCCGCGCTATCATGGGATATCCTATTTATCCCATGATTTTTTGTATTATACAATACATGTAACGTGCACACCCAACAACCGTTGAAAACGTCTCTTCCCTTCCTCTATATATAGAGGGCAAGAGACGTTTTCATAACCCTAAAAATATTTTTTTCCTCCTACCAACTCGATTTGGTTACCCCGGGCAACAAACATGCGTGAGCTCTCTCGCGCAATATATATCCGGACAATGCAAAGTCTCTATAGTTGGCTCTAGGTCTTCCAGTCGAAGAACAACGGCGATGAAGACGTGTGGGTGCACTATTACGTGGTGAAGATTGTAATTTTCTATGAATTTCCAATTTTTCATCCAATGATGAAACTTCTCTTATCTCTCTCTTCAAGGATTGACGAATTAATTTGTATTTATGTTCCAATCTTTGTTTCTTTTTCTCTCTCTGAATGAGACATTTTCTTGTCATAATTTCTACCAGTTAGTATACAGGAATAAAAAATAGAGATCAGATTTAAGATGAAGAAATATGAGGTTGATTACCTCTTTCTTTCTATGCAGAGAGATTATAGATATATCAAATTATTCAATATATCCATAATCTTAATACTTACTTGATTTGGTGAAAAAGAATTAACCAAATTTGCCCGATGTAGAGGCAATTAAAAAAGCTGCATAGGTGAATATATAACCTACGGAAAAGTGGGCTAATCCAACCAATCGTGCTTGAACAATGGAAAGAGCTACTGGCTTATCCCTCCATCGAATTAAATTAGCCAACGGTGTGCGTTCATGAGCCCATGCGAGAGTTTCAATGAGTTCCTGCCAATATCCACGCCAGGAAATAAGAAACATGAATCCAGTAGCCCAAACAAGATGTCCGAATAAGAACATCCACGCCCAGACAGATAAACTGTTCATCCCAAAAGGATTGTATCCATTAATAAGTTGTGAAGAGTTTAACCAGAGATAATCTCTTAACCACCCCATTAAATAAGTGGAAGACTCATTAAATTGAGCTACATTACCCTGCCATAATGTGATATGCTTCCAATGCCAATAGAAAGTAACCCATCCAATGGTATTCAACATCCAGAATACTGCCAAATAAAAAGCATCCCAGGCCGAGATATCGCAAGTACCTCCCCGCCCTGGACCATCACAAGGAAAACTATAACCAAAATCTTTCTTATCTGGCATTAGCTTAGAACCGCGGGCATCTAAAGCACCTTTCACTAAAATTAGTGTAGTTGTATGCAAACCTAGAGCAATAGCATGATGAACCAAAAAGTCTCCAGGACCAATTGTTAAGAACAGTGAATTACTATTATCATTAATAGCATTCAACCAACCTGGTAACCATATGCTTTTACCGGCATTGAATGCAGGATCATTCGCTGAGGATAAGAGTACATCAAAACCATATAAGGTTTTACCATGAGCAGATTGTATCCACTGAGCAAATATAGGCTCGATCAAGATTTGTTTTTCCGGAGTACCAAAAGCAAGCATAACATCATTATGAACATAAAGTCCCAAGGTATGGAACCCTAGGAATAAACTAGCCCAACTTAGATGGGATATTATAGCTTCCTTATGCTCCAACATTCTGGCCAATACATTATCCTTATTTTGTTCTGGATTATAATCCCTAATGAGGAATATAGCTCCATGAGCAAATGCTCCTGTCATAATGAATCCGGCAATGTATTGATGATGAGTATACAATGCAGCTTGGGTAGTGAAGTCTTGTGCTATGAATGCATAAGCAGGCAAAGAATACATGTGTTGAGCTACTAAGGAGGTAATAACCCCCAAAGAAGCTAGAGCAAGACCCAATTGAAAGTGAAGAGAGTTATTGATTGTGTTATAAAGACCTTTATGTCCGCGGCCTAATAGACCTCTCGGAGGAATATGCGCTTCTAAAATATCTTTTATACTGTGTCCGATCCCAAAGTTGGTTCTATACATATGACCAGCAATGAGAAAAACAAACGCAATAGCTAAATGATGGTGAGCGATATCAGTCAGCCACAAACTTTGGGTTTGTGGGTGGAACCCTCCGAGAAGAGTTAGAATAGCAGTTCCCGCCCCTTGTGAGGTACCGAATAAGTGACTGCTGGAATCAGCATTTTGAGCATAAAGATTCCACTGACCTGTAAAAAGGGGTTCTAAACCCTGGGGATGTGGTAATACATTTAAGAAATTACCCCATCTAATGTGCTCCCCCCTTGATTCAGGAATAGCTACATGAATCAAATGCCCCGTCCAAGCCAAAGAACTGACTCCGAAGAGCCCCGACAAATGATGATTGAGGCGAGATTCGGCATTTTTAAACCATGAAACACTTGGTTTCCATCGAGGTTGTAGATGGAGCCGACCCGCTATTAAAAAAAGCGCAGAAATAAATAGTAAGAAAAGAGCTCCAGTATACAGATCTTCATTAGTGCGTAAGCCAATGGTATACCACCACTGATAAACACCAGAATAAGCAATATTGACCGGACCGGGAGCACCCCCTCGGGTAAAGGCTTCTACAGCAGGTTGACCAAAATGAGGATCCCAAATTGCATGAGCGATAGGTCTTACATGTAAGGGGTCGTGTACCCACGCTTCGAAATTGCCTTGCCAAGCCACATGGAACAAATTACCAGAGGTCCAAAGAAAGATTATGGCTAATTGACCGAAATGAGAAGCAAAAATGTTCTGATAAAGGCGTTCCTCGGTCATATCATCATGACTCTCAAAATCATGTGCGGTAGCAATACCAAACCAAATACGACGAGTAGTTGGGTCCTGGGCCAAGCCTTGGCTGAACTTTGGAAATCTTGATGCCATAATGCTTTTCAAATCCTCCTAGCCATTATCCTACTGCAATAATTCTTGCTAGGAAGAACGCCCATGTTGTGACGATTCCACCCAGAAGGTAATGGGCTACTCCTACAGCGCGTCCTTGGACAATGCTCAAGGCTCTGGGCTGGATAGCAGGAGCAACCTTCAGTTTGTTATGAGCCCAAACGATAGATTCAATGAGTTCTTGCCAATACCCACGGCCACTGAATAAGAACATTAAACTAAATGCCCAAACAAAATGAGCACCTAAGAATAAAAGACCATATGCAGATAATGAGGAACCATAAGATTGGATTACCTGAGAGGCTTGTGCCCATAAAAAGTCGCGAAGCCACCCGTTAATTGTAATAGAACTCTGCGCAAAGTTTCCTCCCGTGATATGAGTTACCACTCCTTGATCACTTATACTACCCCAAACATCGGACTGCATTTTCCAGCTAAAATGGAATATTACTACTGAAATTGCATTGTACATCCAGAATAACCCCAGGAAAACATGATCCCAGGCAGATACTTGGCATGTTCCTCCCCTCCCAGGTCCGTCACAAGGAAAGCGAAACCCAAGATTTGCTTTATCGGGTATTAAACGAGAGCTACGGGCAAATAAGACACCTTTAAGTAATATTAATACAGTCACATGGATAGTAAAAGCATGAATATGATGTACCAAAAAGTCCGCGGTTCCTAATGGAATAGGTAACAAAGCCACTTTATTACCTACTGCTACCAAATCACCGCCCCCCCAGGTTAAGCTCGTGCTCGCTGTAGCATCAGGAGCTGTTAAACTAGGTGCTGAAGCATGAGTGTTTTGTATCCATTGAGCAAAAATGGGTTGTAATTGTATAGCAGTATCTGAAAACATATCTTGAGGACGCCCTAAAGCGCTCATAGTATCATTATGAATATACAAACCAAAGCTATGGAAGCCTAAGAATATACATGCCCAGTTGAGGTGTGATACAATTGCATCACGATGTCTAAGAACACGATCTAATAGATTGTTGTATTGAGTAGTTGGATCATAGTCTCTTACCATAAAAATAGCTGCATGTGCAGCAGCCCCAACTATCAGAAACCCGCCAATCCACATATGGTGTGTGAACAGAGAGAGTTGTGTACCATAGTCAATAGCAAGGTATGGATAGGGAGGCATGGAATACATGTGGTGAGCTACAACAATAGTTAAAGATCCTAACATAGCTAGGTTAAGAGCTAATTGAGCATGCCACGAGGTAGTTAAGATCTCGTAAAGACCTCTATGACCCTCTCCTGTAAATGGGCCTTTATGAGCTTCCAAAATTTCCTTGAGGCTATGGCCAATACTCCAATTAGTCCTATACATATGACCAGCAATAATAAAAAGAATTGCAATAGCCAAATGATGATGTGCAGTATCGGTCAGCCATAGACCTCCTGTTACCGGATTGAGTCCTCCACGAAAAGTCAAAAAATCCGAATATTCCCCCCAATTCAAGGTGAAAAATGGGGTCAACCCCTCAGCAAAACTGGGAAAGAGTTGGGCTAAAAGATCGCGATTTAAAATAAATTCATGAGGAAGCGGTATCTCTTTAGGATCAACTCCAGCATCTAGAAGTTGGTTAATAGGTAAAGAAACATGTACTTGGTGTCCTGCCCAAGATAGAGATCCAAGTCCTAGTAACCCTGCTAAATGATGGTTCAACATGGATTCTACATCTTGAAACCAAGCTAATTTTGGAGCAGCTTTGTGATAATGGAACCAACCAGCAAAAAGCATTAACGCTGCAAAGATCAATGCACCAATTGCGGTGCAGTAAAGTTGTAATTCACTAGTTATTCCTGATGCTCGCCAAATCTGGAAGAATCCGGAGGTTATTTGTATTCCTCGAAAACCTCCGCCTACATCCCCATTCAAAATTTCTTGACCCACTATTGGCCAAACTACCTGAGCACTCGGTTTGATGTGAATAGGATCGCTCAACCATGCCTCATAATTGGAGAAACGAGCGCCGTGAAAGTACATCCCGCTTAGCCAAATAAAGATGATGGCTAGTTGGCCAAAATGAGCACTAAATACTTTGCGAGAGATCTCTTCCAAATCATTGGTATGGCTATCAAAATCGTGAGCATCAGCATGTAGATTCCAGATCCAAGTGGTAGTATTAGGCCCCTTAGTTAGCGTCTTTGAGAAATGACCAGGTTTGGCCCATTTTTCAAAAGAGGTTTTAATAGGATCCCTCTCCACCACGATCTTTACTTCTGTTTCCGGTGAACGAATAGTCATTGAGTTCCCCTCTTTCCAGACGAGACATAAGAAAAACCCACCAACAGGAAGGAATTATTGAATGATATATATATATATGTTCTCAACTCGTTCCTTTCTTTATTTATTTCCCAGTTCATGACTAGAGCAACTATGATAGGAAGTCGATCTGAGGCAGGTGTTCAAATTTATTATGACATATCTAATATGTGCCCAATGGACCGTTATGGGTTTGGAAAAACGTTTATCATTCGGCCCAACGTAAAAACCTATTTATTGGTGTAATGATCATTATTATATTCATATCCAGATTTATTTACCCATATATCTGGACCCCCCGCAGATCACATTTACGAATAACGATAACTTTTTATTATTCATGGATCATTAATAAAAGACATCCCCGGATGGATTTGGCCTTATTCAAAAGATCTCTCTCATTAACGATCCACAAAAGGTATTCCTTGTTATATTGTCAATATATTCCAAGGATATGAGAAGCCAATGCAGTTGGAGGACTAATTCGAGAAATTACAATGAAATAATTCCATTGATTTCTTCCGAAATAATCCCAACGATTTCTCTGGTATGATCATACCAGAGATTCTCATTCTCCAAAGCGCCCCGTAATCTTTAACCAATTTTGTGCTTCGATGTAGTTGCTTGGGGCAAGCGCTATAGCTTGTTTCCAATACTCAGCAGCTTGATTGAACCAAGCCTCCGCAATTTCAGGATCTCCCTGTCGAATGGCCTGTTCTCCTCGGTCGGGATAGGTCAACTTATAAAAGTCTTCCTCCCATAGAACCGTACTTGAGAGTTTCCTACCTCATACGGCTCAATTCACTATTCTGTTCTGTGGCAATGGGTTAGAGTTAACCAAAGGGCCAGAAAGGGTCAATGACATGAGTTTCAAACCTCACTTTCAATCAATAATCAGGTTTTCTCTTTTCTCCCACCCCCAGAAAGATGAAGTATATAAACGAAGATATCTACTTCAGATTATCCAAATAGAAGTCTTTTTGAGAGGTAACTATCTCACTTCTGTATAGAAATTTTTAAGAGTACTTTCCGTTTCTAACTGGTAGGCGAGTACTTTACATCTTTAGGATCTGATGCTACACCACTGCTCAATAGTTTAGTAAATCTACTTTATTACATAAGTTGATTCCTTATTTTTGTCAATGAGCAGATTTGATCGTATCAGCCCAAACTTTCAATAATTGATCTTTATGGTGCTTTCCCTATCAATTGAATGATTTTATCCATGGAATATGGAGGCTCTATTTATCCATTCCTATTTGGGCTCCTATGAGGAATGTTCTTTTTTCCCACAGCTGATAAACCCCGTGACTTTGGACGGTGCATATGTAGAAAGCCTCTTCTTCTGTCGTTCTCCGTAGTAGTTCTAAACGAATTCATTCTATAGTACAGATAGCCGCACGTAATGACAGATCAAGGCCGTATTATTAAGAGCTTGTGGTAAAGACGGGTTTCGTTCCAATGCCTGGAAATAATATTCCAAAGCCTTGGTATGCTCCCCATTACTCGTGTGGATAAGACCTATATTATATAGTATATAACTTCGATCATAAGGATCAATTTCCGGTCGCATAGCTTCATAATAATTTTGTAAAGCTTCCGCATATTCTCCTTCGGATTGAGCTGACATCCGTGACGGTCGTTCATTTAATCGAAATGATCTCCGCTTCAAAACCGTACATGAGATTTTCACCTCATACGGCTCCTCCTTTTTCTACATATTGAGGGAAGTAATCCGTGAAATTGGAAAAGACCCTATATTATGAATTGATAGGGGCTAGTGTATTGGCAATAAATCTCTAGCCATCCTTCTTGCAAAGATTCTTTTCTTAACACCAAACATCTTAGCATTACAAATAGAACCTCTAACAATTTCTTTGTTCTTAACGCAGCGTATTTTCTGGGATTAGTCACTTCAACAATCTCCGATGGTTCTATGATATCGGTATCCGAAGTACAAACGAGATGGGTGTTTGTTGTCCCAACCATTTCTATTAGCCCCTTAGAACAAAAAAAAAGGGGGAGTAATGTGTATCATAACGAAGCGTTTGTGTTGTCGATTACCACACGTAGTGCTTTTTCCTCTATGCGTGCCTATCCGATAGGTTTGACCGTTAAGGTCTATCACATAGGTGTAACCTTTCGTTTGATACCAGAATCTCAGAAGATCAAAGCATCTAAGGCTGCATCAATCGGGGATACACGACAGAAGGGATTGTTCTATGTTTAAAAGTCACCTTCACTAAGCGTAAGTTTTGTTTGACTCAATATCTTGAATCCCTTTTTGCAAAAGGATAAAAAAAAAGATAAAATGATTCAAATCACACCATCTCTGTAATAAGTAAATGCCTCTTTTTCCCCTGAAGCCATCGGGATTATTTGCAATAATATATCCGCTACAATTGTGAACGTCTTATCGATAAAATTGTAATTTTTCTGAGATCTAGGCATAGTTAATTAGAGATTTCAAAATTTCCTTCATTCCCATATGGAAATGATCCCATGAACAAAATTATTTTCCGGTGCGCAATACCATAAAAAAAATAAATATATTTTCCAATCGTAAATATACGCACATTTCAAATTCATTATTCTGAATAGGAATAGAATGAAAATACCCGGAAAGTATGTTCATTCTATTGACGGATGGACAATAGAGAATCCCCTATTCAAAAAATCTTTCTTTTATACAGGGTTAAAGACTATAGATAAAAAAAAAATAGGGTTATTATGATAGAATTTGCACGACGGATCATGACCAATCGATTCTTAGCCAGACACGATGATGATAAAGAATCATCATGATTATATCATTTTTCATATGGAATGGATTAGTGGATTTATAGAAATTTACCAATTTGATCATATAATAAATCCGGATAAGATAAGATCGACAGATTGAGAAAGAAAAAGGAGGATTTCCAAAAATAGGAGGAAGTTTGGTAAAATGTCCTTTTGTCTTTTCGGGGATTGAACAAATACTCTATTCCCGCAGAAGTTTTTGCATATATGAACAAATAGAATCTCTAAAAATAATTTGCTATCCACTACTTTAATTGAATTTTGATTGATTATACCCAAGGCATAGCATCTCATAGGAAAGATGGCCGAGTGGTTCAAGGCGTAGCATTGGAACTGCTATGTAGGCTTACGTTTACCGAGGGTTCGAATCCCTCTCTTTCCGTATCTTTACCTTATTCTCTTTTCCATCATTTTCCTGATCTGTTGAATAACAATCCAATGGGTTTATCTCATTGTCCCGCAACTCCCGTTCTATCCTGTTATACAGCAATTGGTGTAAGAAAATAAACAACGGTATGGGAAAGTAAAAAAATATTGAAAGAAAAGGGGGGGGGACAATAAATGTATCATGAATAACAAAATTATAATGTAACCTACAGAATGATTTTAGAATATTGATTTACCCAAATCACGAAACAATTCTATCTATTTGCCTACTTTCTATTTGCGTACTTTGGGAGAGTAGAGAGAAGGGAGAAGGGAGAAGGGCGTAATTGCCCAGATATCCAGAAATCCTTCATTTTCAATTCTCAATTTAGGCTCGACGGGAAAAATACTCTATGACCAACAACTCATTAATGTTTAAACCAATCCCTGTACTATCTATTATTCGATTAACTATTCCTTTATAGTTAACTACTCCTTTATATCGTGACGAATCAAGAGTCAAATGAAATGGCACTGTATGCTTCATATAATGTTTTTTAAATCGGAAAAAGAGAATAAATTTCCGATTAATGATTCTCTTAGAGATAAGTCTCGATTTTTCTTGATGTTTTTGGGACAGATCCAAATTTTTATTAATGATATTCATCGATCTTTTTCGATCTTTTATAGTAATCACATCTTTGGGGTTGCAACGATAACTCGGTATATCTACCATACGGCCATTGACCAGAATATGTCTATGGTTAACCAATTGTCTGGCTCCGGGAATGGTGAGAGCCATACCCAATCGAAAAAGAATATTATCCAAACGCATTTCAAGTAATTGCAATAGGACCTGTCCCGTGGAGCCTTTGGCTCTTCTAGCAATACGAACATATTGAAGTAATTGTCGGTCTGTCAGTCCGTAATGAAAACGCACTTTTTGTTTTTCTTCTAGGCGGATACGATATCGAGATTTTTTCTCTTTCTCACGATCAACTCTTCTATATTTGGTAAGCCCTGGTAAATTGTTCAGACGACGTATTAGTTTTATACGAGGTCCTCGATAACGGGACATAAAAAAACTCCTTAGCGAAATGAAAAAAAAATATAGTGCTGGAAAGAGGAATAGTATAAACCGTACGAATACTTGAATGATTTTATACGAAGAACAAAATGTTTCCAATTTTGTTTGGATCGGAGCAAATCCTTTTGGATTTCTCCAATAATTAATCCCCTTAACTAGTGGAAACTTACTTGGTGGACCAACGATTGAAAGATAAAGAGTTTTCTTCATATTCTTTGGTCCTAAACAAATATTGTTGGTTATAGGGAAACCAACGGAAGAAGAACGTAAAAGAGCCAGCTATCGGGATCGAACCGATGACCATCGCATTACAAGTGCGATGCTCTAACCTCTGAGCTAAGCAGGCATTAATGGGAGATATAACCCAATACTCATTGGGTGCACGATCCATAATTCATTTGGGATCTTAACAATTATAGCTATTCTAGACTCAATAGCGCAATCCAGATTAGATTGAAATCTTGCTTTAATTTCAATTTTTTTTTTTAGGGGGGGAAAGAGAACAAAAAGTCAACTGATAGTGACCGTTTCATTATTTCTAATTAGAAAAGAGTAAATAACCACATTGCATTTAAAATACAGAAACAATATAATGATTCTCAGCCAGAAAGTAGAGATGGCGAGAGAGAGGGGAGTAAAAAGGTACATTTATGCCGCCCATTAGATTAATATCTAATTAATGATTCTTATAAAAGAGAAATAGTAGAAGGAGATAGATTACACTTTAATCTCATTTTCCGAGAACGGGGATATGGCGGAATTGGTAGACGCTACGGACTTGATCGAATTGAGCCTTGGTATGGAAACGTACTAAGTGATAGCTTCCAAATCCAGGGAACCCTTGGATATATATTTTGAATGGGCAATCCTGAGCCAAATCTGGTTTCTAGGAGCAAAAGTTTTCCTCCTAGAGAGGGATAGGTGCAGAGACTCGATGGAAGTTTTTCTAACGAATCAAAATCATTTGATCCAATATTTTATCTATTAATCAATTCTCTTTATTTATGCTTAAATAAAGAGAAGTGATTAATACCATCAATCACTCAAAACTCAATCAATCAAAACTTAGTTCAAGGAACTATTAACTAAAATAAATTTAGGAACTTCTCTAGAAAGAGAGTCCACTCAGTTTTTGGAATGAATGATTGGACGAGAATAAAGATAGAGTCCAATTCTACATGTTAATACCAGTAACAACAATGTAAATTGCAGTAGAAAGAAAATCCGTCGGTTTTTTTAGACCTTGAGGGTTCAAGTCCCTCTATTCCCAGGTTCATTTCCAAAATACTGATTTATCATTCTTTTTTTTTGCCAATTCTATCGAGAATTTGAAATTCTCACTTTCTTTTTAAATATTAATTCTTGTTATCTATCATTCCACTACTTTGGAGAAAGTAGAAACACGAATGTTGTAAACATTACAATAAGTTGATCATAGATCATATATATAGATCATATATATATATATGATCTATATATATCATATACTGATGGCGAATTGTAATGAATCCCATTCGTTTGTAGTCCTTCAAATGGTGACTTACCGATGTAAAATGGACCCCTTTTCGAAAGGGGGATTACTTAACACAAGTTCAGAGTTTACACTAGGATGATGCACAAAGAAGAGCCGGGATAGCTCAGTTGGTAGAGCAGAGGACTGAAAATCCTCGTGCCACCAGTTCAAATCTGGTTCCTGGCATGCAGACTCATTTAAAAATAGATATGGATATATCTATATATACGGATATATGTATCCGTATGTATCATACGAGGTAGTATTAAATATGTTCCGTTCTATACTTCCCTGTTTCTATTTTTCTTCTTTATTCAAAAAAGAACTGGATACCTTGGATATATATATATATATATAGATATATATATATCAGTAAAAACATAGAAGTATGGAAAGATTTGACGGTGGGAATAGATTGAATCTATTTTGAACTAAAATGAGTAAAAGTCAAATTGACTTTTTCGTTTTCGTAAATAGCGTGCTCGTGGTACATCATTCAACGCGCTCGTTGTACATCATTTGTGATGCGCCAAGAAAAGAGTTTTTTCACCCATCTGTCTCGATATACAATGAATGTGTGGGAATACACATGTGCCAAACCTTGTTTGTGGTCCTTTCTATTCCATAGCATCTGAAATAGATGCTGCAAAGTTTTAGATCTATAACTTTGTAAAAGTTATAGTTGTTTACATTTATCTTATTCAATAAGAATCTTGTATCTCATAAAAATCAGGTGCAATATAGTCTTTGCGTAAAGGCCAACCAATCCAACTCTCAGGCATCAATATACGTTTGAGACATAGATGGCTTTCATAAAAGATTCCCAACATATCATAAGATTCTCGTTCTTGCCAATTAGCACCTTTCCAAATACGGAGAACAGACGGGATTCTGGGATCTTTCCTTGGGACAAAAACTTTTATACAGACCTCTTCAGGCTGATCTGCATTATCATCTATTTTTGTAAGATGATATACACTAGCCAATAATCCCCCTGGTGCTACATCATAGGCACACTGGGAACGGAGATAGTTAAAGCCATAAACATATAAAGCGATGGCTATCGAAGCCCAATCCTCAGATTTTATCTGTAACGTCTCTGTGACTTGATAATCGAAACCCAAAGCTCTATGAGCTAACTTATGCTTGGCTAGCCAAGCAGATAATCGACCCCTGATTTTATCAGCACTTTTTGTCAAGGTATTTGTATAGGGGGTTAACATTTGTTATGCAATTGTAAAAAATTGGATTTCCTATTCGTTACTTTCCACTAAATAATTTTTCATTCCCTAATTCTTTATTTTTTCAAGGGGTATCCCCGAAATAGATTCGGGCATTTCGGAGAATATCTCGAAAGTCGATTCAATTGGAGGTTCGGTAAATTCATGTAAAAACTTTTGTTCTTCATTTTCAGTATTCATACTGGGTACAACATGAAACCCATGATTTAGAGTGAAAAATCTCTTTCTTTGTTGAGGCTCAAACCTATCTTCATATATTTCTCGAGCTATCTTTTCACGAAGTTTTATTATAGCATCTATAATAGCCTCTGGTTTAGGCGGGCAACCCGGCAAATACACATCTACCGGAATTAACTTATCCACTCCGCGGACGGTGCTATAAGAATCTGTACTAAACATTCCTCCTGTAATAGTACAGGCTCCCATAGCAATGACATATTTTGGTTCGGGCATTTGTTCGTATAATCTCACCAAAGAAGGAGCCATTTTCATCGTCACAGTGCCAGCTGTTATAATGAGGTCAGCTTGTCTAGGACTTGATCTTGGTACCAGACCATAACGATCGAAATCGAATCGCGAACCTATTAATGAAGCAAATTCGATGAAGCAACAACTAGTACCATAAAGTAGCGGCCATAAACTGGAGAGTCTGGCCCAATTTGACAGATCATTTACGGTAGTTGAAATCACTGAATTTTGAGTTGTTCGATTAAGTAGAGCTGATTCTATAGGGTTTATTACTGACTTTATGGAATCTTCTACCTCTCTCCCACCGCCCAAAAACTTGTAAGTTAAAACCATTCTAATGCTCCTTTTCGCCATGCATAAACTAAACCAACAATTAAGATAAACACGAAAATAAAAACTTCTATCAATGTGGATAGACCCACAATATCAAAACTCATAGCCCACGGATATAGGAACACTGTTTCGACATCAAACACAACGAACACTAAAGCGAACATATAATAACGAATCCTAAATTGGATCCAAGTATCCCCCAAGGGTTCTATACCAGATTCGTAACTAGTGGGCTTCTCTGGTCCTTTACTCATAGGAGCCAAAGCTCCTGAAATGGAGAATGCTATAATAGGAATAAAGCTGGATATTGTTAGAAATATCCAAAAAGGTTCATATTCGGAAAATAGAAACATAAAGAAACTCCTGTGAAATGGATCAAATTCTCTGGGAAAGAGTTGTTTTAAACATGAATGTGGGTTCCCGATAAATATCATAACTAACATGTTATGATCTTAGGGTTAGGAAGAGCACGAATCGAAGGTTCGCGTTTAGGCGGGATCAACATTTGTATAAAATTGATCCTTTCCAGCCGGGTATTAAAAATATGTGGGTAAATCCATGAAAGAATGAATGTGTTTGGAGCTAACAGCTCCATATCTGATTGATCCTGATATCAAAAATCACTGGACGTATGGATTACGTGAAACAGAGGGCATTCCTTCAACAGAATTCTTGAAGCTTTTTTTTATTCAATCGGTTAGGTATATTATGTTACCTAATGGGTAATTTCTCAGAACGAAACAAATACTAAACAACAAGTTTGTGTTTGTAACGAACAACGGTTAGAGTCTAAGTGACAACACTTTTATTTTATCATTCGTTAGAGGATTGAATTCCTTTGTTCCTCTGTTCCGTCGGGTAGGTGGGAGAAATCCAAAGATCTATCTTTTTTGTTAAAAAAAAACACACACAGATTCATTTAAATAATGAACAATGAATAAGCCCAATCATACGGTATCCATTTCATTTCGATCAATAAAATTTGATCGATCTGCCTTATTCCCACGCGCCTATTAATCCTCATAGGCACACGAGAATAGTTGATACGATTGGACCCAGTTTTTAGTTAGGATCGGGTCATAGAAGCAATAGTAAATTGGAATATAAGAGTACCAGAACTTAGTCCATCGTATAGGGCTATACGGGCTCGAACCGTAGACCTTCTCGGTGAAACAGATCAAAGTTTTTATTATCGAAATGAATTGAACTGTTCTAACAACCCAACATGCATTTTTATTGCATTGGGCTCTGTCACTAACTGATGGATTGATCAGTTAGTCTGCCATTCTTCTCTTTCTAGGAAGAAAATAAGATGGCTCCGTATGCTCCAAATCGGATTTTTTTTTCCAAAAGCAATCCCAAAGTGATTCAAAAAGTTCCCTTGACGTAGGTCTGCCTTGCTCAGACATAGATCAACTCAAAAGGAGTCTCTATCGCTTCGAAAATGAAAAGTAATATGAGACTTCTTACACCTCAAAGTTCATAAAGCAAAAAGATTTTATTTTGAGGTCCCCATATTATACTCATTATGCCTGGCATTGAATAGCCCTGAGATTGACCATATCAATTAGATCTAGAATTCGAATCAAATTAATTCGAATTTTTTGTCATGCTATTGTTCTCCCAATTCATAGAGTAAGACTATTGGATCTATTTTTAAATCGGATAAACCGATAAACTTTCCTGAAAACCATTGGCGCACGTGTAAACGAGGTGCTCTACCTTGCTGAGCTATAGCCCTTGCCAATCCTGGTGATATATTATACTAACCAAACAGATCACTATATGTCAAGGTAGATATTTCATGATCTAATATTATTTAGTTAGGGGCATATTGTTTATTGGTTGAATTCCATTTAAAATAGTTTATAAGCCCAATAATACCTATGATGATAAAAGACCCACTTAACTCAGTGGTTAGAGTATCGCTTTCATACGGCGAGAGTCATTGGTTCAAATCCAATAGTAGGTAAAACTTCTTGGATGCCATTGAGGCCTCAATGGCACCTAAGAAGTTTTTCTACTTTGTTATTTCTAAATCAATTTTTATTTCATGGGAATAAGGAATATATTTTAAGATTATTAGTGAAGTTGAACTATCAAAGATATTACTAAGTAAATCGAAGTGATAGCTCTCAGTCATGATTGACTCATCAACTTGATACACCACATTTAATAGTATCAGTAAACAATTTAAATAAATCTCTTTTTTTTTTTTTTTATGAGAATCAATCCTTTTGTTCTTGGAATTTCCACACTTGTAGAAAAAAATGTAGGCCGTATTGCTCAGATCATCGGCCCTGTACTGGATGTATCTTTTCCTCCAGATGGTATGCCTTTTATTTACAATTCTTTAATAGTGAAGGACCAAAATACAACAGGTCAACTAATTCAAGTTACTTGTGAGGTACAACAATTATTAGGAAATAATAAAGTTCGCGCTGTAGCTATGAGTGCTACAGATGGTTTGATGAGAGGAATGAGAGTTATTGATACGGGGGCTCCTCTTAGTGTTCCGGTTGGTGGAACTACTCTTGGACGAATTTTTAATGTTCTTGGAGAACCTGTTGACGATTTAGGTCCTGTAGATGCTAGCACAAGGTCTCCTATTCATAGACCTGCTCCTGCCTTTACGCAGTTAGATACCAAATTTTCAATCTTTGAAACAGGTATTAAAGTAGTGGATCTTTTAGCTCCTTACCGCCGTGGGGGGAAAATCGGGCTATTCGGTGGGGCTGGAGTGGGTAAAACAGTACTGATTATGGAGTTAATCAACAACATTGCTAAGGCTCACGGAGGCGTATCTGTATTTAGTGGGGTGGGAGAGCGTACCCGCGAAGGAAATGATCTTTATATGGAAATGAAAGAATCGGGAGTCATTAGGGAACAAAATATATCAGAATCCAAAGTAGCTCTGGTCTATGGGCAGATGAATGAACCACCAGGAGCTCGTATGAGAGTCGGTTTAACTGCCCTAACCATGGCGGAATATTTCCGGGATGTCAATAAGCAAGACGTACTCTTATTCATTGACAATATTTTCCGCTTTGTCCAAGCAGGATCAGAGGTATCCGCCCTATTAGGCAGAATGCCTTCCGCCGTGGGCTATCAGCCAACTCTTGGCACGGAAATGGGGTCTTTGCAAGAGAGAATCACCTCTACCAAAGAGGGATCTATAACCTCCATTCAAGCAGTTTATGTACCTGCGGACGACTTGACCGATCCTGCTCCTGCTACAACATTTGCCCATTTGGATGCTACTACCGTATTATCGAGAGGATTAGCTTCCAAGGGCATCTATCCAGCGGTCGATCCTTTAGATTCAACATCGACTATGCTCCAACCTTCGATCGTGGGCGAGGAACATTATGAAACTGCACAAGGAGTTAAGCAAACTTTGCAACGTTATAAGGAACTTCAAGATATTATAGCTATTCTTGGACTGGACGAATTATCAGAAGAGGATCGTTTAACCGTAGCAAGAGCAAGAAAAATTGAGCGTTTCTTGTCACAACCCTTTTTCGTAGCAGAGGTATTCACTGGTTCTCCAGGTAAATATGTTAGTCTTATAGAAACAATTAGGGGGTTTCAAATGATTCTTTCCGGAGAATTAGATGGTCTCCCTGAACAGTCTTTTTATTTGGTGGGTAACATCGATGAAGCTACCGCGAAAGCTATGAACTTCAAAGTGGAAAGTTAATTTGTCAAATGACCCTAAATCTTCGTGTGCTGACTCCTAATCGAGTTGTTTGGGATTCAGAAGTTAAAGAAATCATCCTATCTACCAATAGTGGTCAAATTGGTGTATTACCAAATCATGCTTCACTTGTTACAGCTTTAGATATTGGGGTTATGAAAATACGTCTCGATGCACAGTGGTCCACTATGGCATTGATGGGTGGATTCGCCAAGATAGACGATAATAATGTCACTGTATTGGTAAATAATGCAGAAAGAGGTATTGACATTGATCTTCAAGAGGCTCGGGAAGATTTTCGTATAGCTAAAGCAGACCTTGCTCGAGCTCGAGGTAAGAGACAAGCAATTGAGGCTGACGTAGCTCTCAAAAGAGCTAGAACACGATTAGAAGCTATTGAGGCTATTTCGTCTCCTAATTAATACATTTCATATTTGTAATATGAAGTAGATGAATAAGGATTATGATAAAGTCTTCGGTTTGTCTGGAAATAGGAATATTTCACCCTATGCATAGATCCTCTGTAAGATATTCTATTCATAACCTTTCTCTCTCTCGTTGGTTGTTTTTTTCTCCCCTCCCCCCGTTCCTCTTCTCGTCTTCTTTCTCTACTTTTTCAGATATATTTAGGACCCGTATAATTAATTCACATTTCCATATACTCTGGTAAATAGTCAATTTGTTTCTTTAAATCCATGGACTAATTTAATAGCTAAAAGATCCCCGGGTCCACCGGGAAACAACGTAAATTTTTGGGTTGCGTTATACATACAGAACACTATACAATAATGTATCCTGACAAGTTTTATTGTCCAATTACGTATAACTGTGTTTTGTAATCGATTGGCGCAACTGAATTATTTACGTTACGTTTGACCCAGGTCGAGCAGACCTCGTCGTTGTAAGAGTGATTAATTAATCAATCAATCATAGGGAGGGACTTTTTTATGTCACCAAAAACAGAGACTAAAGCAAGTGCTGGGTTCAAAGCTGGTGTTAAAGATTACAGATTAACTTATTATACTCCGGAATATCCGACCAAAGATACTGATATCTTGGCGGCATTCCGAGTCACTCCTCAACCCGGAGTGCCCCCCGAGGAAGCAGGAGCGGCAGTAGCTGCCGAATCTTCCACTGGTACATGGACTACTGTTTGGACCGATGGACTTACCAGCCTCGATCGTTACAAGGGGCGATGCTATGGCATCGAACCTATTCCTGGAGAAGAAAGTCAATTTATTGCCTATGTAGCTTATCCCTTAGACCTTTTTGAAGAAGGTTCTGTTACTAACCTGTTCACCTCCATTGTGGGTAATGTTTTTGGATTCAAAGCCCTACGGGCTATACGTCTGGAAGATCTGCGAATTCCTCCTTCTTATTCCAAAACTTTCCAAGGTCCACCACATGGTATCCAGGTGGAAAGGGATAAATTAAATAAATATGGCCGCCCCTTATTGGGATGTACCATCAAACCAAAATTGGGTCTGTCTGCAAAGAATTATGGTAGAGCAGTTTACGAATGTCTTCGTGGTGGACTTGATTTCACGAAGGATGATGAGAATGTAAATTCCCAACCTTTTATGCGCTGGAGAGATCGTTTTTGCTTTTGCACTGAAGCAATTTTTAAAGCTCAGGCTGAAACGGGTGAAATTAAGGGGCATTACCTCAATGCTACCGCAGGTACATGTGAAGAAATGCTAAAAAGAGCGGTATTCGCTAGAGAATTGGGAGTTCCTATCGTTATGCATGACTATCTGACGGGGGGGTTTACGGCGAATACTTCGTTGGCTCATTATTGCCGAGACAACGGCCTACTTCTTCACATTCACCGCGCAATGCATGCAGTTATTGATAGACAAAAAAATCACGGTATGCACTTTCGTGTACTAGCTAAAGCGTTGCGTATGTCTGGGGGAGATCATATTCACGCCGGTACTGTAGTAGGTAAACTCGAAGGAGAACGAGAAGTAACTTTGGGTTTTGTGGATCTGCTACGTGATGATTTTATTAAAAAAGACCGAAGTCGTGGTATTTATTTCACTCAAGATTGGGTATCTATGCCAGGTGTCCTACCTGTAGCTTCGGGGGGTATTCATGTTTGGCATATGCCTGCTCTGACCGAGATCTTTGGGGATGATTCTGTATTACAGTTTGGTGGAGGAACTTTAGGGCACCCTTGGGGAAATGCACCTGGTGCAGTAGCCAATCGGGTTGCTTTAGAAGCTTGTGTAGAAGCTCGTAATGAGGGACGTGATCTTGCTCGTGAAGGTAATGAAGTGATCCGTGAAGCTAGTAAATGGAGTCCCGAACTAGCTGCTGCTTGTGAAGTATGGAAAGAGATCAAATTTGAATTTGAAACTATTGATACTTTATAATCCAGTTACTTTCATCCATTGGTTCTCCTAATCGGATCGAACTCGGCCCAATCTTTTACTAGAAAAATTGAGCCGAATCATGAATACTGATTTGTATAAATCAGATACGATAATCTGATGTTCTTATTGGAATGGCGGCATAATTAACCAACGGATTCTACATTGGATCGACAGAATCTCATCCTGTCGATCCAGATTGAGATTTACTCAATTTCTGGATATCTCCATCTGGGTCCGTCTACCAATCCTTTTTTTCCTGTTATCCGGGTATACAGATAAAAAAAGGGTACACTTATTCAATTCGACCGGGACTGACGGGGCTCGAACCCGCAACTTCCGTCTTGACAGGGCGGTACTCTAACCAATTGAACTACAATCCCAATAGATCGCCTGCCAACTAATCTGCAGTAATACATTATGTTACTCCGAATCAATAAAACATTGGATGTTCATTTCCTCGAAGAAGTATCACTTCTTTCCATTATGTCTATGCATAGACACATATGTACGTATATATGAATCACGTACATACTTTTTTACCTTATAGGGGTTGGTAGCTCAGTGGATCAGAGCACATGGTTCCGGACCTTGGAGTCAAGGGTTCAAATCCCTTCTAGCCCGAGCCCTATTCGATTAATATCTTATATTTAGGATGGACATAGGCTTTTTTGTGATAAATTGCTCTTTATCGTATCGTGGTATCTCACAATATGAATCGATTTTTGATTTAGATTCAAAGAAAAGGTTTCTGCGAAGTTCGATAATATTGAAGAAATAAAATAATTGAACTTCATTTGAGGTAAATCCATTTTGTATTTTTCCAAATGAATCTAGGATAGATCCATCTAGGATAGATCTCTTGAATGTTTGCTGGGTTTAGCAAGAGAACCAACGAACGGGTCTTATATAAAAGACCCTTTTGGCGGACGAGAGGTACGAGCGAGAGACGTTGATTAAACTAGTGTTTCCTTCTGTCTGTTTCTTCTGATTCTAAGAAGAATAAGAATAATTAATACGTTTTCCTTTGGAATTTTATTTCCCTTTTGGGAAGAAGGTGAAAACGAAAGAGAGAGGTAAAAATGAAATTTACCTCTTTTTTTCGTTTTCTGATTCTCTGTTTTATACTATTCCACTTTCATATGAATCAAATGAATAATTTTAGTGTATTCGTATATTGTATACGATGAAGGAGATATCATGACTTTAAGAGAATGGCACGAAGAACGACGTCGAATTAATCGAGTAATTGAGGATTTGACCGAGAAAGCGAATCACCTCGCTATTGTCAAGAAAGCAGATGAAAATACTGAACAGCCTCAGCTGATTGATAATGAGCGTTTGAGACAATTATGGGCGCAATGCGATAATTGTTACAATATGCAATTTAGGAAGCATTTGAGGCAAAATATGGCAATTTGCCAAGATTGTGGCTTTCCTATGCAAATGAGTAGTTCCGATAGGATTGAACTTTTAGTTGATTCTGGCACTTGGGTTCCCATGGATGAAAATCTATGTACCATAGATGTTTTTTCCGAGTTCGAAAATCTTCGAACTGAAGAAAAGATGGATATTTCTTGGCAGATGAACGGGAAAAATTCGAAAATTTCGATAGATTATCGCTGGAATTTCTGTATATATTATTCATTTTTGCTTTGGAAATTTCTTCCAAAAATTGAAGAACTTCTACTTACAGAAGAAATTTTCGAGGAGATAATAGAAGAGGGGCCTTCCATTAATGAAAATTTGAGTCAAGATATTGAATATCCAGAAAATTTGATTCAAGATATTGAATATCCAGAAAATCTGATGCAAGATATTGAATATCCAGAAAATCTGATGCAAGATTTCGAATATATAGAAAAATTGACGCAAGATCTCAAATATATAGAAGAGAAGTTTAGAAATAGTTTTAATGAGATGCGAGAGTGGACCCCAAACAAAAATAAGGAATATATTTTCAATATATTGAAAAGGATATTCCGTAGATATCTCAAGCAAATACTAATGAATTTTGCTCTAAGTTGTTTTCAACGGCATATATCTATTTTAGAGAAGATAGATCTAAAATCTTTAGAAGTTAAATCTTTCAAGGATGAACTGCAAGGGATCCTCTTATATGGAAAGATAGTTACTTTGATGGATTCTTGTTCTCTAAATTATTTTAGAGAAATAAAAGATAGTTCTTCTGAAGACACTGAAGACGAGGTTCCTCAAGATCCTTTTTCTGAACATTTTTGGGACGACTCTAAGTCCCTACGGACTTGGGAAAAGTATCTTGAACAGTATACTCCAGTTTCAGCTGAATCGTCAGAAGAGTTTCTTCGATGGTTAAATTGGTGGTTAAAGGATTTTTCTGAAGATTCAGAAGAGGAGATTCCTTCTCAGGAGGCTCCTTCACTTCCTGAGGAGGTTCGTTCACTTCCTGAGAACATTGCTGCATCTTCCCAGAAGGGACCTTCACCCTCTGAGCAGATTCCTGAGGAGGAAGTTGATGAAGAGGAGGTTCCTGAAGATTCTTTTTCTGAACAGTTTTTGAAGGAGTATAATATTTTGCCTTGCGAGGAGAAAGCTCCAGAAAGAAAGCTTGCTCTTGAAATACAAAAGATTCATTATATGATTTCTCGTGAAAAGAGGAATCAGAAGAAGCTTCGTGAAGAGCGGAAAAAGGAAGAGAGGGAACTTGATATGGAAGAAAAACCTTATATGGATCATATCACTTCCTATCAAATAGACACAGGTCTAACCGACGCTATTCAAACAGGCATAGGTCGATTACATGGTATTCCTATCGCAATTGGAGTTATGGATTTTCAATTCATGGGGGGTAGTATGGGCTCGGTAGTAGGTGAAAAAATAACCCGTCTGATCGAGTACGCTACCAAGGAATCTCTTCCATTGATTACGGTGTGTGCTTCTGGTGGAGCACGCATGCAAGAGGGAAGTTTTAGTTTAATGCAGATGGGCAAAATAGCTTCTGCGTTGAATATTTTTCAACGTAAGAAAAAGTTGTTCTATATATCGATTCTTACCTCTCCCACAACAGGTGGAGTGACTGCTAGTTTCGGCATGTTGCCAAATATAACTATTGCTGAACCTAAAGCGTACATTGCATTTGCTGGTAGAAGAGTAATCGAGCAGACATTAAATCTGACAATAGAAGATGATGATTTCCAAACGGCTGAGTATTTATTTTACCATGGGTTATTTGATCTAATTGTTCCACGGAGTATTTTAAAAGGTGTTTTACGTGATATACTGAAGCTTTACAAGTTTCGTTGATTCAACGCTTCAGTCTTTAATATGTAGAATCTTACACTTCTATATCAATCAAAAGAAGATCCCGGGTTGAGTCTAAAATAGTTGTTTTAGACTCAAAAAAACTATTTGATGCGAAAAGGAACAATATTTTTGTAGACGTATTTCTGAAGAAGGACAGGACCACTTATTTGGTTTTGACCTATCGCTCATTCGGTCTTATAATTATTACTTGTAATAAAGTAAAATATTTCATTAAGGTACTCGTTCTATGGCAAATAGCATACCCTCTCTTTTTGTGCCTCTAGTTGGCCTGTTTTTCCCAGCAGTTACAATGGCTTTTTTGTATTTCCATATCCAAAAAGACGAGATTTTATGAATCTAGTCCAATTAGATCTCATATATTGGTTTCAATATAAAAAATATACTTTTTATTTTAGTAGAACATAAAATACTCGTTCTAAATATGAACGAAATAGATCTAAATAGATATCCATCTAGATAATAGATATATTCATCATATATGAATAGATCTATATATATACCATCTATACGCCATAGGTATAATATATGGATATAATTTGGATGGATATCCATACATATCCATCCATGGATGGATATGTTTCTTATACATCACGAATATAGATAAATATCTATGTGAATATAAAGTGGGATTTATATTAGACTAATCCCATGAAGTGTCGTTTTTACAATCGATTGATAAGTTACAATGTCCCAAAAGAGCACGGGAAAAAAATAGGTAAATGATAGGCGAGATATTTTCTTCTCGGCTTAGATGCTTAGATGTGTATAGCTAGCTTATTATTATAAGAATTACTTTGGGCGCCAAAGGAGTAAGCATTTGGCCATTGCCTTAAATGAAATAAGGACACAATTCGTTATGAATCGTCGATCAAAACAGCTGTTGATAGAACCCGTAAGAGGGTCCCGAAAAATGAGTAATTTTTTTTGGGCTTGTATAGTCTTCTCGGGTTCACTAGGATTTTTTTTAGTCGGAATTTCGAGTTATCTCGGTAGGAACCTGATACCCCTATTGTCATCTCAGCAAATATTTTTTGTTCCACAAGGAATTGTAATGTGTTTTTATGGTATTGCAGGTCTATTCATTAGCACCTATTTATGGTGCACAATTCTGTGCAATGTGGGTAGTGGCTACAATAAGTTTGATAAAAAAGAAGGGATTGTATGTCTTTTTCGTTGGGGATTCCCGGGAAGAAATCGTTGTATTTCACTTCAATTTTCTATAAGAGATATTCGGGCGATCAAAATGGAAGTTAAAGAAGGTATTTCTCCTCGTCGTGTTATTTATATGCAAATAAAAGGTCAACAAGAAATTCCCTTAATTCGTACTGAAGATAATTTGACCTTACGTGAAATGGAGCAGAAAGCTGCTGAATTAGCACGTTTTTTACGTGTATCTATTGAAAGTTTTTAGTTGATCTCATTATTTCTCGATAGAGAAACCGATATATCCCCGAGTATACATGAGAGGAAGAGAATTCAATGAGAGGCTGGTGGGGGGGAGGGGGAAAGACATGCAGTTCATTTTCACGACCAGGAAAAAAAGGAGGGAGTACTTAGAAAATCTGATTAGTATTTCCCGGCAGTTCCCAAACACCTCATGGCTCTTCTTCTTTTCAGAAGGGAGTCAATAGAGCCAGTAGACTGATACAATGTATCAAAAAATACACATCGTGTGTATTATATAGCGTACCTTTTAAGATATTTTTTTTTTTACAAATGCATACTTCAATCGGATAATTGAATCTAATATACCAATCGGATTCACTCCGATATAGATTCACTATTTAGTTAATTTATTCAGGTAGATCTTATCCCCAAACTATGATCTTTTTTGGTAGGAAACATTGATCTCCTTTTTCACTTGGAAAAGGAAGACTTATATGTAACTTTCTTTAAGTCTTCGGAGAAAAAACTGATATTAAAATAATGAATACAGAATTATTCTAGATCAAAGCGATTTAAAATTATGGATTCGGCCGGGAACAATCTCTATTTTTATTCCCATTCTTATTCGGGATGAATCATTGCTTATCCGAAGCAAGCATATAATTTCTCGGAGTCGAAGAATTACTCAATACATCAATCTATGAATCCCATACCTCGTTCTATAACTCGTACCTTGTTCAGATTTCGTACGGAGATAACAAGTGAATCTAGCTCGTTAGCGATTCGCGAATTGGAAGTGGCCAAATATAAAGCATCAGCCTCTCTGCGATATCTTGCAGGTCTAGTAGTACTACCTTGGGGAATTTCAATTTCATTACAGAAAGGCTTGGAACCTTGGGTTACAAATTGGTGGAATACTAATCAATCTCAAAAAATTTTTGATTATATACAAGAAGAAAGCACTCTAGGGAGATTTGAGAAAATAGAGGAGCTTTTTATGTTAGAAAGAATGGTGGAAGATCCTTTGGAAACGGATTCACAAGATCCTCGAATAGAGATTAAAAAAAAAATGATTGAATTGGTGAAAATGTATAATCAAGATTGTATCCAAATAATCTTACACTTATTAACAAATATAATGGGTTTTGTTATTCTAAGTGCTTATCTTATCCTGGGTAAGAATAAGCTTGCTATTCTTAATTCTTGGATCCAAGAATTATTCTATAGCTTCAGCGATACAACCAAAGCTTTTTATATTCTTCTAGCAACCGATCTATGTATCGGGTTTCATTCGCCCCATGGTTGGGAACTTTTGATCAATTGGATCTTCGAAAATTATGGATTGGCCCATAACGAACGAATAATATCTGGTCTTGTTTCTACTTTTCCAGTCATTTTGGATACAATTTTTAAATATTGGATCTTTCGTCGTCTTAATCGTACATCTCCTTCACTTGTAGTAATTTATCACTCGATAAATGAATAAGGAATTTGCTCATCTAACAACAGTCCAATTCAACTGTTTTTTATATTTGTCCCTTTTTCATTCCCTTTCTAGTTCAGTGTGAAAGACGCTACTGACTAATATAGTAGCAAAATTGCATACAGGTAGCTATGATAGCTATCTACTCTTATGTATTTTAAAACAAAAGGATTGGAGCCAATAATTGAACCATGCAAAATAGAAATACTTATTACGACCGGGTGAAAAAGCGGATAACTCAATTAATTTCGGTCTTGATCATGATACATATAATTACTCGGGCATCTATTTCGAATGCATATCCTATTTTTGCACAGCAAAGTTATGAAAATCCTCGAGAAGCAACTGGGCGTATTGTATGCGCCAATTGTCATTTAGCTAAAAAACCTGTGGAGATTGAAGTTCCACAGTCTGTGCTTCCCGATACTGTATTTGAAGCAGTCGTTAAAATTCCCTATGATACACAAATAAAACAAGTTCTTGCTAACGGTAAGAAAGGAAATTTAAATGTAGGAGCTGTTCTTATTTTACCCGAAGGCTTCGAATTAGCCCCTCTGGATCGTATTTCTCCTGAGATGAAAGAAAAAATAGGTAATCTTTTTTTCCAGAACTATCGTCCTAATCAAAAAAATATTATTGTAATAGGTCCTGTTCCCGGTCAAAAATATAATGAAATTCTCTTTCCCATCCTTTCACCAAATCCTTCTACTAATAAAGTAGCTCACTTTCTTAAATACCCCATCTATGTGGGCGGTAATAGAGGAAGAGGCCAAATTTATCCCGATGGCAGCAAGAGCAACAATACGGTCTATAATGCTTCAGCAACAGGTAGAGTGAGCAAAATATTACGTAAAGAAAAAGGTGGATATGAAATAACTATTGATAATCAATTAGACGGTCAACAAGTTGTTGACATTGTACCCCCGGGACCGGAACTTCTTGTTTCAGAAGGCGAATTGATCAAGGTTGATCAGCCGTTAACGAATAATCCTAATGTGGGTGGATTTGGTCAGGGAGATGCAGAAGTAGTGCTTCAAGATCCTTTACGCGTTCAAGGTCTTTTATTCTTCCTAGCATCTGTCATTTTGGCACAGATATTTCTGGTCCTTAAGAAGAAACAGTTTGAAAAAGTTCAATTGGCCGAGATGAATTTTTAGGTACATAAAATTATGTGTCTATTACCACCCCTTAAGTTGACCGAAAGAATTGAACCTATACCTTATGTTATAATATGAATAACATACAATTTTGAAATTAGAGTAATCTTTCTTCGAAGATAGGGAGCATTCATTCGCTCTTTCCTTCTGTTCGAATCTATAGAATTTATTCAGTTTTTTACTTTCTTTTGATAAATTTTTTGGAAAAGGAAGAGCAGGCGAGTAAAAGCGAATATGGTTGGGTTGATTGAGCAAATGGGGTGACCTATTTGAAAAGTAAACGTTTGAATGAGGCTCGTTCCTTTTAGTTGCTTTTCTAATAAAAGAAAAACATTTTTTCAGCTCGGGCCGTAACGTAAAAGATGTAATTCTACATCCATAAAAAAAGAATTATGTAATTCTCTGTTCCAGAAATGAACAATTTTTATGCAGAATAATATATCAATTAACATTTGTTTGAGGAGGAACATTCAAGCTAGATCCATAGAATGCTATGCTTCTGCATATCAGAAGCATGATAATATATTGTCTTATCACTTTACTAAAAGAATGGGAGTAAATAGAACAGTCGCGGGATTTGTATGAATTTCATAATTGTAAGCCAAAAATATAGAAAAACTAAAAAAGAAAGATAAGACCTTACGGTACCGTAAGGTCTTATCTTTCTTTTTTAGTTCTCACTTTTACATGTAGAGTATTTCCCATAGATATGAACTAAATTTCATTATCTATAGGGATGATCCTAATCCGGAATAGGAACCATAAAAAAAGAGACCTATTAAACCAATAACGAGAGTACCGGTTAAAGTACCTATCAACCAAAGAGGGATCCTTCCAGTGGTATCGGTCATTTATCTTACTCCAATTTACATCAAATTGTCTTAAATAGTCAAGCTCAAGACATAAACAATCATACATATATATGAGTATTAGATCTCACCAAATTGGGTAATAGATAAGATTCTCACTATATTTAATTGAAAAAGTAATTAGAGAATAGAACAGCAAGCACAAAAATGAGTAACAACCCCCAGTAGAGGCTGGTCCGATTCAATTCAACATTTTGTTCGTTTGGGTTTGATTGTGTCATAGCTCCGTAATATAATTTATATATAGTATATAGTTTATCGCTGGATGAACTGCATTGCTGATATTGACCCTAAGAAAAAAACTGTGGGTACAGCTAGTCCGTGAACGGCCAACCATCTAACTGTAAAAATTGGATAGGTTCTATCTATAGTCATTAGTACCTCCTAAAAAGATCTAGTAAACTCATCGAGTTGTTCTAATGAATCGAAACGGTCAGTTACTAATGGAACCTCTTGTCGGCTTTCTGTGAAATACTCATTTGGCCGGGGGCTCCCGAATACATCATAAGCCAACCCCGTGCTTACAAATAACCATCCCGCTATGAATAGCGATGGTATAGTAATACTGTGGATAACCCAATATCGAATACTGGTAATAATATCAGCAAAAGCGCGTTCTCCCGTATTCCCAGACATGCTAAGCTCCATATATTATTGGAAAGTCAAAGGGGAATTGACCCCATGAAAGATAGAGATCAGGAAATTGAAATTACTGATATTTTCTCTAATCCTCGTTTGATTGTCAATATTATACCAAAGGTATATTGAAAGTATACTGAACCAGTATAGCTGGCTTTTTGCTAACGCAGCAATATTATTTTGCCAAGGGAAACGATTCTACTCCTCCCAGTTTTTCTAGGGTTGTTTAGCCAACTGAACAACCCCTTTGAATTCTTACAAAGGGACAGAAAAAGGAATACTATTGTATCTTTTATGGTAGGCCCTGGGGGAACTCTATCTCAATATTTTATGCAATTTTGGGCACATGGATCATGGGAAAATCATTTTGAGTATTAATCAAATGAATGGCTTTCGTTTTCATAGCGTGCTTTATAACTAAAGCACGTTTAAAGCACGTTGATCCCGCTTCAAGAAGAAGAACATTTAATATTAAAATAAAACTCATCCTTTCTTTAAGCTTTTTTGTTCCCCAGTTCGTTTGGACATTCTGTTCCGTGTAGATCATGGAAGTTCCGTAAGAAGAGGAGCTTTGAAGCTCCTGTATAATGTGCTCCCAATAGCATTGTGGGTAGAGCTATGTCCCTCATAAATTGAGGGGCATAGGAATATAAGTCATTTCGATATTAAGGGCCAAATGTTACTCATCCCGTAGATAAAGAAGAGGATCCAGTGGATATTGAATATTATCCAACTTTATTTAATTGTAGGTCTGTTAAATGACGGGCTGTTCCTATGTTATTTTAGGAACAGAAATAGAATTCTTGGAATATCAGACTTTGCTTGCATTTATTACTACAAGAATGCACATAGTAAAAAACTAACATTTCTATGATTGCAGAATTAATTAACGCAGCTAATAACGTTACACAAATCCTGAAGGGATTACGCAGTTGGTCCTTGGTGCTACTCAAGAAATGGGGTGGGGTTATCTTCACAAATCCACTCTCATTCATACTTGTTGATACCATTCGTATCAATGATACAATCAATTAATTGTATCATTTGGTTAGATTTTTAATCTTTTTATTCTTATCGTATCTTATAGATACAAAAAATATAGGTAATTGCCTTAAAAAGATATGTATCAATCATATTCCTTCCATTGAGTTTTCCCATGCCTACTATAATTAGTTATTTCGGATTATTATTGGCTCTGCTAATTTCCACCTTAGTCCTATTCATCGGTTTGAGCAGTATACGACTTATTTAAAAATAAAAACGAAAACTTCTTCGTTCACTCTAGTTTTAGAAAATCCCGTCGTTTATCTTAATATCAATATATTAAGATATTGATATTGTTAGTTAATTCGGGATACTATCCGGGGTAGCTATTATCTTTACTTATTTTTTTTGAATCGAAATGGTTGAAGCTTTACTATCCGGAATTGTGTTAGGTTTAATTCCTATAACTTTGGCTGGATTATTTGTAACTGCGTATTTACAATACCGACGTGGTGATCAGTTGGATATTTGATTGAGGAACATCCTTTTTTTTTAATGGGCCTCCTACTCATCCTGGGAGGTCAGATTCAATTGATTGTTCTAGTTTAAATTATGGAAAATCCGTCAATAGAATTGGATTGAATAAGAACAGGATCACGCTCTGTAGGATTTGAACCTACGACATCGGGTTTTGGAGACCCGCGTTCTACCGAACTGAACTAAGAGCGCTTTCTTAGCAAAAAGGTACGAATAGAAAAGAAGTATAAAAAAAAATACTTTTTTATACTCTTAAAACCACTTTTGCATGTGACATGATTCCATGAATACTGATAACTGATAGTTGCAATACTATCGAATTGGTATCTATGGGTCTCCTTCCCGTAGGGAAAAAAATGGGTAGGGATGACAGGATTTGAACCTGCGACATTTTGTACCCAAAACAAACGCGCTACCAAGCTGCGCTACATCCCTTTCAATTATTCAACTTTAGTGTTATGTTAATACTAACAATTTTTTCCACATTTATCCACTTTCTTTTTATTTGATCTCGTGAATAAACTCTAGATATATGGAGTTTATTATCTAGAAAATGATTAATCATTCATAATATATCGTAATGATAAATGTTCTTTCAGAAATAGCAACATCTTGCATTCCGCATCATTGTACAGATATCTATTCCGGGTTATCTGTACAAGAGACTCATGAACTACGAATGTAGTTCACCATATAACATATACGTCATGATTGAGAAGGGGAACTTACGAACAATGCAAGATATAAAGACATATCTTTCTACGGCACCTGTGCTAGCGACTCTATGGTTCGGGTGTTTAGCCGGTTCACTGATAGAGATCAACCGTTTTTTTCCAGATGCTCTTACTTTTCCCTTTTTCTAATTTTAGTTTTACTGCGAATGTAAAACTAAAAAAAAATGATGCTAGATCTCTCCTCTCATTTTTCCTTGAGAAACAAAAGGAGTTTATTAAGTCCCCAATAGATCCGAGTTCATAGCTACACAAGGGGGGGGCGTTAGAATCAAACGAAAAGAAAATATAGATACCGAAAACCCTCCCATAAATACCATATGAAAACTCCTGATTCAAGGTTTTATTACGGTAATGAATCAGTAATAAAATCTTGAATCATGGGATCTGCGACAACTTTTACCCCATTCTTTCTCTTCTCTTTTCCGGAAAAAAAAGGTCCAAAAAAAGAGAAGTATGTCATATATATATATATACATATATCCAGAGTGAGTTTATGGCCAAGGGAGATCTAAGAATAACAATTACTTTGGAATGTACCAGTTGTACCCTGGATAGTGCGGATAACAAATCTGCGGGTATTTCCAGATATACGACTCGCAAAAATCGACACAATACACCTATTCGGTTGGAATTGAAGAAATTTTGTCCTTATTGTTACAAGCATACCCTTCACGGAGAAATAAAGAAATAGATTGAATATACTACTCAATCTTCAAGGATAAAAATATATCAAAGATATAAAAAGAAAGAATTTTGATTTTCACAAAATCTGTGAATATTTCTTTTCAGAATGTTTTGAATAAATAGTTTATTTGGGAGGAAAACAAACTATGAAGATTTTAATTAAAAGGTTCATGAACCAAACTATGAATACATCTAAGCGATCTTTCGGTAATGGAGAGAAACGGTTTATTCGGAATAAATATAAGCGCTCTTTTCGGAATAAATCCAGACGATCTTCTAGAAAGAAATCTAAGCGAACGTTTCATAAACGTTTGCCTCGAATTGGATCAGGGGATCGAATTGATTATAAAAATATGAGCCTAATTAGTCGATTTATTAGTGAACGAGGAAAAATATTATCTCGTCGAGTGAATCGATTGGCCGCGAAACAACAACGCCTAATGACTACCGCTATTAAACGAGCTCGCATTCTATCTTTGGTACCTTTTGTTAATAGTTATTAACTAATTTTGATCCCTAGAAGCGAGCTTACTCCGTGATCGAATCAAAATTGGGATGTCTCACAAAGAAAGATAAGGTAGATTTCAATTCTACTATCAAAAAGTTGATTGAAAGAATTGAACGGATTGGATTATCCAAGCGCATTTGTTAATTAATATTTTTCAATGTTTCTAGCTTCCCGGAGCGAATTCTCCGGGAGATTGAGTTTATTTCATCATACGTTAATATTTTTAAAGATTGTAGAAAAACAACTACTATCTAATACGGATATTTGCGCAAGCGTTTTACGATTTAGAAGCAACTGCCTTTTATACAAATATTGTATTAATTTGTTATAAGGCATTCCATTAGCACGGGATGCCGCATTAATCCGGGTGATCCACAAACGACGAAGATCTCTCTTTCGTCTACTTGTATCTCGTTGAGCAGAAACTAAGGCTCTAATTTTCTGTTGGTTAGCGGTTCGAAAAAGTGTTGAATGGGCCCCTCGGGAGCCTGATGCAAATGCAAGAATTTTTTTTCGACGTTTTCGAGCTATATACCCACGTTTAACTCTGGTCATTGAAGTTTATTCTTGTGAATGACGAATCTATTTTTTGATCAGTCTTTCTTTCGTTTGGTTTATCAAGAATCAACTGATTCTTCTAATGTATAAAATAAAGATTCCAATGGCTTTTGCTACTGCAACCTTCCCAACCATAATTCCCTTCAGTTAGGCACCTTCTAGATAGGCAAGGGATGGGACCTTGCATGAAGAAAAAATCATGGGTTTCATCGTTTCTATGGTTCTTTCTCTAACGGTAAGGTCCTCTCTATACGCCGGAGCCCTTTTATTTATAAGATATGAGATGAGTGTGTTATTAGTAACTTGTACAGTTTACCACCTCGAGCTCTACTCACAAATTAGAAAGTAAAAAAAAATACTGTCATAAACTGTCATGATAAGATTTATACATACAGTGACGACATGTAATTATGAGAGTTGGCCAAGTAGCTAACCTTTTTGATCCGTTCTCGCAGCAATAAAAGTATCATTTTTATACTTTTTCAATTTGCATTATTTCCCCGCTAAATGGATTGATGACCATTCGCTACCAATGAGGAATTGCTTTTCATCCCACATCGATTGAGGTGATTGGATTTGCACCAATGGAAACCATAAATTTCATCCCCAGTAAGGCTAGATGATAGATCTGTACTTTGCCACAGCAGAAAAGAAGAATTCTTCTGTTAGAAGAGTCTCTTATTCCATTTCAACTTCTGATCTAAACGAGTCGCACATACACCCTAGCACATACTCCTCTACGCTGAGGGCATCCTCGAAGAGCAGGAGATTTTTTTCTATTTTTTATTGGCTGTCTAGCATTTCTAGTAAGTTGTTGAATAGTCGGCATTTCAAATTCGAGATGAATTTAACTGGTTTGGATTGATCCTAACCAACCATATAAATAGGGCGAAACTTGTTCATTTGAACGTGAAAAAGAGAAGGGGGGAGTGAAACTAGATTTACCTGATTCTTCGATTTGTCCATCAATCATAATTTGGATAATCATAATCCAATTTCTGGATTCAAAAGCATAATTTTGCTTTTGGATTAAAAAACGGAAGTTTTAAGTTATCCATATGATATATTCATATCATTTTATTACAAAATGATTCAATATCATCAATATGGATGGGTGGATATAGGCATTTTTCTTTGTTCGTGAAAGATAGGAAAGGAGAAATATTTATGGATGAGGATCAATATCTAGATCTAGTACTTACAGAAAAAAGTTGTCGCCTATTAGAAAAGAATCAATATACTTTGAATGTGGATTCGAGATCGACCAAAACAAGGATAAAAAATTGGATTGAACTTTTCTTCAATGTTAGAGTAATAGCGATAAATAGTTATCGCCCCCCGGAAAAGAAGGGAAAGATAAGGCAAATTATGAGACGTCGAATGCGTTATAGACGTATGATTATTACACTAGAACCAGGTTATTCTATCCCACTTTTGCAGGAATGATACTTATTCAATTAATTAATAACATGACCACTCGTTTGTACGGAACTGTTACTTCAGGCACACGCGATAGATCCCTATCAGATTTCAACGGGGGAGCCCAGTCTCATCCACAAAAGAAATTGACCTCTGGACGGCATCGTTGCGGGAAAGGTCGTAATAACAGAGGAATTATTACAACGAGACATAGAGGAGGGGGTCACAAACGTCTATATCGTCAAATTGATTTTCGGCGAAGTAAAAAAGACATATCAGGAAAAATTGTAACGATAGAATATGACCCTAATAGAAGTGCATATATCTGTCTTGTACACTACAGGGATGGTGAAAAGACATATATTTTGCATCCCAGAGGGGTCATGATTGGAGATACCATTATTTCCGGTCCAAGAGCTCCTATATCGATGGGAAATGCCCTACCTTTGAGTGCGGTTTGAATTATTAATTTACGTAATCGGAAGCAACCGATTGGGTTTACAGCGAAACCTACAAATCTATCACTGATCCAACGAGAATACTTTTATGTACGGGATGAATCCCAAAGGGAAACTGAGGATAAATGGCAGCGGGTGATTGAGTTCAATAGTTACTTATATGGAATCATTGGCTCCAGAGATATGATAATATGGAGAAGGCTGGATTGTCTGAAGCAGAAACAAACAGGGTAGAGGACCCCTTGTTATGAAGATAGAGACAAGTTACTCACATCTGATTTGATGGTCAGAGGCAGATTCGGAGCTGGACAGTGAGAATATTTTCTGGAGGAGGAAAAGAAAAAAAGAACAAAAAGAGAAAGAAGGATGGAAAAGAGATGTTTAAAATGCCTCCTACGTTATCCGTAAGATACAAAAGTATTGACGTAATTTGATAAAGTCATTCATTCTGAGTGCTACATGGAAACGGAACATAAGCCAGATGATGGAATCGAAACACCTAGGCTGTACAGAATCAAAATAGAGGGAATTGATTATATATCCTTCTTCATTCTAGATCCATATATATATATATCCAGTCTATATTTATATTTATTAGATGAATATCATGTACATCCAGAAAGCTGTATGCCCTGAGAGAGGCTTGTACAGTTTGGGAAGGGATTTTTACGAACTAAAGGTCTACTTCAACCAATATGCCCTTAGGCACGACTATACATAATGTGGAAATACAAGCCAGAAAAGGCGGACAATTAGCTAGAGCAGCGGGTGCTGTAGCAGAACTGATCGCAAAAGAAAGTGGATTGGCCACAATAAGATTACCTTCTGGGGAAGTTCGTTTAATACCCGAGAATTGCTTAGCAACAATTGGACAAGTAGGTAACGTCAATTCAAGCAATAGAGCTTTGGGTAAAGCTGGAGCCAAACGTTGGCTGGGTAAGCGTTCTGAAGTAAGAGGAGTAGTTATGAATCCTGTGGACCATCCTCATGGGGGTGGTGAAGGAAGAGCCCCGATTGGTAGAAAAAAACCCGTGACTCCCTGGGGCTATAGCGCGCTTGGAAGAAAGAGTCGGAAGAGGAATAAATATAGTGATGCTTCGATCCTTCGTCGACGTAAGTAGGAATAGTTGGAAATCTATTTTATTTCTTCTTTCAACAAAAAGAAAGGTAATTGGTCATGGCACGTCCACTAAGAAAAAAAAATCCTTTTGTAGCTAATTTTTTATTGAGGAAAATTGAAAATCTAAACAAGAAGAAAGAAAAGAAGATAATAGTGACTTGGTCCCGGGCATCTGCCATTGTACCCGCAATGATTGGTCATACAATTGCTGTTCATAATGGAAAGGAACATGTACCGATTTACATAACAGATCGTATGGTAAACCACAAATTGGGGGAATTTGTACCTACTTTCATTTTCCGGGGACATACAACGAAGAATGATAAGAAATCGAGAAACAATAATAAATCGAAAAACGAGAAGAATTTGAAAAACGAGAAGAAATATTATTAGTAATAGTCTTCGTAGATCGGGGAGGATGAAGATTAATGATAAATAAGAGTGAAAGCCCAAAAATACGAGCTATGGCTAAACAGATACGTATGTCTGCTCATAAAGCACGTAGAGTAATCAATCAGATTCGTGGTCGTTCCTATGGGCAAGCACTTATGATACTGGAACTGATGCCTTATGGCGCATGTTATCCCATATTACGGTTAATTTCTTCTGCAGCTGCAAATGCTAATCACAATATGAGTTTAAACAAAGCCAACTTATTTGTTAGCAGAGCCGAAGTGAATGAAGGATCTTTTTTCAAAAGATTTCAACCTAGAGCTCGGGGGCGTGCTTATCAAATACACAAACCCACTTGTAATATAACTATTGTATTGGAAGAAATATCCAGATAGATTGAATAATCCAATTATATACCAAAAAGGAAAATATGTATGGGAAATAAAATAAATCCACTTGGTTTTAGACTTGGTTTCACCCAAAATCATCGTTCCCTTTGGTTTGCAAAACAAAGGGATTATTCCGAAGATTTACGAGAAGATGATAAAATATATAATTGCATTGAAAATTATATACGACTTATAAGGAGCTCCTCAGATTATGGGGGACTCGCACGTATAGAGATTGCAAAAAAGAGAAGTTTGCTTCATATCCAAATATATATGGGATTTCCCAACTTGTTAACCAAAAGATCAAGTGTACGTCAAGAAGTGAAACGATTAAGAAACGATATAGAGTATTTGGTTTTACAAAATAGGCTTTCTGTGGACAGAAAACTTTTCATTTTTCTGCAAGAAGTAGCGAACCCTTATAGAGAACCTAATATTCTTGCAGAATATATTGCGCTGCAAATAAAGAATAGAGTTCCATTCAGAAAAACGATTCAAAAGGCTATTGAACTAGCTAAAGGGGCAGATGTCAAAGGTATTCGAATCAAAATTGCAGGACGCCTCGACGGAAGAGAAAGGGCCCGTAGCGAATCGACCAAGCAAGGTAGGGTTCCCCTACAAACCATTCGAGCTAAAATTGATTATTGTTATTATGCGGCTCGAACCATCTATGGAGTATTAGGGATAAAAATTTGGATTTTTGAGGATGAGGAATAATGGATTCATCCCATGATCTTTCTGATCATGAATCGTCAATTCTATTAGATCAAATTCAAATTAGATTCACCATTCTGGAACAGTGCTATGCTTAGTGTGTGACTCGTTGAGATCGAGCTTCTGCTTCTTTTCTGAAGTGATGAGTGATGGAGAACTCAAAAGAAGGACGGATTAGTCTCTGATATTAGAAACCAACTCCCCGCTTCATATTATCAAGATCCAATAAGCTAATAGCTATTACTGCATATAACTATTCTATAGTTATATGGAATGAATCAAAGACCTTCTTCCACAAAGGGGCAGACCCATGAGATCTATATCCCTTGTGAAGCGAGAGAGACGTTCGGCAATGCAAGAAAAGAAAAAGATGGGAAGGGGAAGAAGAAAGAATGAAATCTTCTTCCTTTCAGTATTGTATGGTTCATGAGCCACTCCTAAAGAGCAGTGTGATAAAGCATAAGAATCATCCGGATTCATTCCGGATTGAATGGATTCGGTTTACGAAAAAGAGAGCTTCGGGTCGATGAAAACTAAGGAAATTGATTCTGATGAATTTAGAGCTCCATTGCAGAGGGAAGACCTGAACATCAATTTAAAAGCTGTGAGAACGATGGAACTTGTGACTGCATAAGATTATAAAAGAATCTTAATCATCCATTGGATAGGATGGCGAAATAAACCAACAAGGAATTGATTTCAATGGAGTCTATGAATCGACCCATGAAGCAAATACTGAAAGAGCCAATATTCGCCTGTGAATTTTTGACAATCTCAACTGAAATAAAAGAATTATTCCGTCAATGATATGCATAAATTCTAGCCTAATTTGTTTGTAGATCTAGGTTTATTGCTATCTATATAAAACATGATGTCAATATGGATTGTCCCATTTTTGGATAGACTCCTTCACGAGGAGCCGGATGAGAAGAAACTTTCATGTCCGGTTCTGAAGTAGAGATGGGGCCAAAATAGTAATATTTGCTAGAATAGAACCATCGACTAGAACCCAAAAAAAACGAAATTTCGTCACCAACATAGGGGAAGAATGAAGGGAGTATCTTATCGGGGCAATCGCATTTGTTTCGGTAGATTTGCTCTTCAGGCACTTGAACCTGCTTGGATCACATCTGGGCAGATAGAAGCAGGACGCCGGGCAATAACTCGTTATGCTCGTCGTGGTGTAAAAATATGGATACGTGTATTTCCGGACAAACCCGTTACAATGAAATCTGCTGAAACACGTATGGGTTCGGGGAAACCCAAAGGAGCTCCTGAATATTGGGTATCTGTCGTCAGACCTGGTCGAATACTTTATGAAATAGGTGGAGTGTCAGAGACTGTAGCTAGAGCAGCTTTTCAAATTGTTGCATACAAAATGCCTATACATACTCAATTAATTATTGCTTCGTCTATATAATACAGAACGAAAGAGCTCTTTTTGGTGGAAGAAGATTAATAGTTTGTAGATTCTAAATTGTTTTTATTTATGCTGGGGTAACAAAATTTTTGGAGGAAAAATGATTCAGTCTCAAACTTATTTGAATGTAGCAGATAACAGCGGAGCCCGAAAACTAATGTGTATTCGAGTTCTAGGAACAAATAATCGTAAATATGCTCATATTGGTGACGTGATCATCGCTGTGATTAAGGAAGTAATACCTAACATGCCCCTGGAAAAATCAGAAGTAGTTAGAGCCGTAATTATACGCACGTGTAAAGAACTTAAACGTGACAATGGAATGATCATACGATCTGATGACAATGCAGCAGTTGTCATTGATCAGAAAGGAAATCCAAAAGGAACCCGAGTTTTTGGTTCAGTTGCTCGGGAATTGAGACAATTGAATTTCACCAAAATAGTATCATTGGCTCCCGAAGTGTTATAAATATTGATAGCTAAATTCAATAGAAATAATGGCATAAAAACTTATTTATTTTGTACATCGCAGTAGATTGCATTTCAGGCATATTCCTCAAAATAAAAAAGAAAACATGCCTTTTATATTGAGATGGGGAATTCCTAAAAATTAGTTCGTCACGGGTAACGATACTATTGCCAATTTAATGACTGTTATAAGAAACGCTGACATGGTAAAAAAACGCACAGTTCGAGTAGCAACTACTAATATTACTGAGAAGATTGGAAGAATCCTGGTACGAGAGGGTTTTTTAAAGGATGTTAGGGAACATCGGGAAGGCCAAAAATCTCTTTTAATTTCAACTTCGAAATATAGAAAAAGGAAGAAAAATACATATATAACCGCTTTAAAGCGTACTAGCAAACCTGGTCTTAGAATCTATTCCAATTCTCGGGAGATCCCTAAAGTTCTAGGTGGAATGGGAATCGTAATCCTTTCTACTCCCCAAGGAATTATGACCGATCGAGAAGCTCGGCAAAAAAAAATTGGTGGAGAAATATTATGTTATGTATGGTAATTCGTCTGAATTTTATATGAAACTATTGGGTCTGTGAGATATGAAAAAGTGGCAGAACGAAAATACTATTCTTAGCTCTAAATATGATGCTTACTCCCACTTATCGGGAGTTATTTTATACTAAAATTAGTACCAAAACCCTATTTATTATGAAGAAGGATTCCAATTTAATCAATGCGGAAGGTTTGGTTACTGAATCACTTTCCAATGGTATGTTTCGCGTCCGTTTAGATAACGAATCTGAGATTATAGCCTATATTTCGGGTAAAATTCGACAGAATTCTATACGAATATTACCAGGAGATAGAGTCAAAGTCGAATTAAGTGCTTATGATTTAACTAGGGGGCGTATAGTTTATAGACTTCGCAACAAATCTGCAAACGATGAGATAACCTTTTGATTTTTATCGAATATCTGATAGAGAGCAGTATATAGATCTTATTAATTAGATGAGCTCCATTTTTACAGAAAATGAAATGGAATATGAGCGCACCCATTCCAAATTGAAGGACCACAGACATGAAAATTCGTGCTTCTGTTCGTAAAATTTGTGACAGTTGTCGCCTAATTCGTAGGCGGGGACGGGTTAGGGTAATTTGTGCCAATTTGAGACATAAGCAAAGGCAGGGGTAATCCTTCTCTATATCAAGAGACAAATGTATAAAATCAATTTTGACATCCAATCTATCTAAATCTATTTATACAGATAAATTTAGATAGATTTCTTTTTTCTCTCATAGATATGAAACGATTAATAAAACTATTAATATGTCAAAAATTACAAGAAGAAGAATTGGTATTACAAGAAGAAGAATTGGTATTACAAGAAGACGAATTGGTTCACGTAAGAATGAACGTCGCATATTCAAAGGAGTTATTCACGTTCGAGCAAGTTATAATAATACCATTGTGACTGTTACAGATATACGGGGACAAGCGGTTTCTTGGTCTTCTGCTGGTGCCTGTGGATTCAAAGGCAAAAAAAGAGGTACAGCATTTGCTGCTCAGACTGCAGTGGAAAATGTTATTGGTACATTAATGGATCAGGGGATGAAACGAGCGGATGTCCTGATAAGCGGCCCTGGCTCGGGGAGGGATACAGCATTACGAACCATTCGTAAAAGTGGCATAATTTTAAATTATGTACGTGACGTAACTCCTATGCCACATAATGGATGTAGACCTCCCAAAAAGAGACGTTTGTAAAAATTGAATGAATTTGAACAAAAAAAAATGATTAAATAATCTATTCAAGTAAAATGAAATTAATATGATTCAAGATGAGATCTCAGTCTCCCTTAAGAGACCACAATGGAAGTGTATCGAATCCAGAGAAGATAGTAAGCGCCTTCATTATGGCCGTTTCATTCTATATCCGCTTTGCAAAGGGCAAGCTAATACAATAGGTCTTGGAATGCGAAGAGCCTTACTTGGAGAAGTAGAAGGAACATGTATAACACGTGCCAAATTTAAGAACATAACACATGAATATTCTTCAATAATAGGTATTGAAGAATCGGTACATGATATTTTGATAAATCTGAAAGAAATTGTACTTAGAAGTGATCCGTACGGAATTCGGGAAGCATCTCTATGTATTGTTGGACCAAAACTTGTAATCGCTCAGGATATCATATTACCACCTTCTGTAAGAATAATCGATACTATGCAACATATAGCTACTGTGCATAAAAAAATTACTTTAGATATAAAATTACAAATTGAAAAAGGTCGCGGATATATTATACAAAATACGAAGGATTATAATCCTAAGGATGGCGTTTATTTAGATGCCATGTTTATGCCCGTTCGAAATACAAATTATAGTATTCATTCTTATTGGAATGGAAATGAGATACAAGAAGTTCTTTTCCTTGAGATATGGACGAATGGAGGAGTAACTCCTAGAGAGGCGCTTTACGAAGCTTCTCGGAATTTGATTGAGTTATTGCTTCCTTTCCTGTCTGCAGAGCAACAGAGTATTGATGGAACAAATAATCCCCTTTTGCATATATCGACAGACACGAACAGAACAAAAGAAGGAGTGGATTTTTCTAATATTTTTATTGACCAATTAGAGTTACCCACTAGGATCTATAACTGCCTCAGAAACGCCCATATAAATACATTATCGGACCTAATGAATTACAGCCGAGAAGATCTAAGCAAAATCCTCGCGGAAAATTCTGTCAAACAGATATTAGAAGTTTTGCGCAATTTTGGGATTAGATCCATCAAATAGTTATATTTTAACTCTGTATTTATCCCGCTTCCCTAAGTTATTGTGTAAAATAGTTTGAATAACTAACTTAGGATCCGTCTTCGACATATTTCTTTCGTAGAATATGCAAAATCTCTGACAAAGTGGATATATCTAGGGAGAGTTAATTTGTCTTGAAGCAATGAGTCCCTAGATATATCCACGAAAGATTTGTTTTAATATTTTTAAATTCTAAGTTAGATCAAATTGGAAAAGGCCCAAACTGAAAGATTTATCGATAGGTAACGTTGCTCCAATACCTAGCCAAAGGGCTACTGCAGTACCAATTAAAAATACTGTTGTAGCTACTGGACGACGAAATGGATTTTGAAATTGATTCACATTCTCCAAGAAAGGTACTGTTAATAGTCCCGCAGGTACTGAGGCCATTAAAAGTACACCTAATAATTTATTAGGTACTGTACGAAGTATTTGGAATACGGGGAAAAAATACCATTCGGGCAATATTTCCAAAGGAGTTGCAAATGGATTTGCCGGTTCACCAATCATTGACGGCTCTAGAACCGCTAAACCTACGGTACATGCAATAGTACCTGAAATTACTACTGGAAAAATATATAAAAGATCATTGGGCCAAGCGGGCTCTCCATAATAATTATGCCCCATACCTTTAGCTAATTTAGCCCTTAATACAGGATCATTCAAGTCAGGCTTCTTTGTTATTGGGATAAGGAGATCTTTATGGATCTATCCCCCGAAGGAACCGGACATGCCTTTTTTTATCATCCGGCTCGAGCAATAAATGAATGGCGTATCCTCATAATAAGAACTAAGAATGTTTATACCATTCTTGCTCATTTTAGTATTTCGGATTAGATGCTCAGTACCCAAGTAAGCTTAAATTTCGATCATGATCAATATACGTTTTGGACTATCTCATTCCTTGTAATCCGTATCTATCTCCACGAATAGACCTCCATAGCATACAAGGTATTGACTTGTTACTGATCCGGCCCTTCTCTTCCCTTAGATCTCTTATTTTACTCCGATAGTTTACCTTATTGAAATGCAAGGGAAATGGATGCATTTTCATACTATGAAAAGTAATAATATTTTATTCAATATCGTACACTATTACCTGGATCTCACGGAGCCCTTCCTAATTCGGATTCGATCATAGAAAAAATTCTCTTGAAATGGAACAAACCGACGGATGTCTTTTACCCAAGTTCTAAACTTCTTATTTCTGATAAGAAAATTGGGGCAGAGACTTCGCCATGAATCTTTATAAGGCAGATGAATTTATCTGCACAGCCTAAACAATAGTTCAAGTCACACACTCCCATAATCCATATTCTCCCTCTGAGCTGAGGATGTACTTCAATTGTTTGTATTGGATCAATAATACTTCAGAATTGAAAGTAGAAATCCGGGGAACTCCGAGGAGCATGGTTTCTTATTTCCATATTCCCAATATGAAATATTCCCGGCAACGATCTAATAATTATTAGTCGTTACTCAACAAAACGATAGATTATGACTACTCATGGATACTCGTTCAAAATATATCTTTCCTCTCTATAAAGGACCTGAAATACCCTGCTTACGAATCATTAGAAAGTGCATTGGCATAAATACAGCAGTAAGGAGGGGTAATATAAAAGTGTGTAAACTATAAAAACGAGTCAAGGTAGATTGACCCACACTAACACTTCCGCGTAATAACTCTACCAAAGGAGATCCTATTACAGGAATGGCCTCAGGCACACCGGTCACAATTTTGACCGCCCAATAACCAATTTGATCCCAAGGCAAAGAATAACCAGTTACACCAAAAGATACGGTTAGTACCGCTAGAATTACACCCGTAACCCAAGTTAATTCACGAGGTTTTTTGAATCCACCTGTGAGATAAACACGAAATACATGCAAGATCATCATTAAAACCATCATACTTGCTGACCATCGATGAACCGATCGGATTAGCCAACCGAAGTTTACTTCGGTCATTATGTATTGAACAGAAGCAAAAGCTTCTATCACAGTCGGACGATAGTAAAAAGTCATAGCAAAACCAGTAGCTACTTGTACCAAAAAACAAGTGAGTGTTATCCCCCCTAGACAATAGAATATATTCACATGAGGAGGAACGTATTTACTAGTGATATCATCCGCAATCGCCTGAATCTCGAGACGCTCTTCGAACCAATCGTAGACTTTATTGAGATAGGTAAACTGCAATTCCCCCTCTGAAAACCGTACATGAGAATTTCCTTTCATACGGCTTAAACAAGAATATTCAAATACTTTTTGAACGAATATATTAATTGTTAAATATGGAGATACTCTCTATTTCGTTCTCTGGGGATATGAATGAACAGAATTTGAAGTGATCCAGGAGCTCCCACAATAAATAAGAAGGAAAACTTCATAATGCTCGAATTTCAAGTCGGCTCATTCTTATGCAGAAGAAATTGCTATAGGCCTTTTGAAAAATCTTTTACCCTATCCGTTATATAAATTGTTTAGGGAACAACTAGTATCGACGACAATAGGAATTTTCTTGTTGAGATCTCAATAGATGAATAAATGTAAACCTAAGATTTATGTCCTACCCCGATAATTTTATTTCATTCTAAAAAGGTTCTCTGGATAATAACCTTTTCATTCAATTGTGGGCTTTCAATGAAATATGCTAACTAAGAGAGATGAAATACTCTTCAGCCAAAGTCAGCTGAAGAAGGACGGGAGATCTCTCATTTTTGATCATACTTCTTTCAATTTATTAGAACCCTGGTGACGAGGTTTAAGTGACAGGTATAAGCCATAGTTCAGATCTTGTTTAATGTATCTATTAAACATCTCGTGCTCCGGATATTCACTTTTTATCAATATCCAACGAGGTAAGACCATCTTTATGAAGATAACAGACTGGTATTCTGTATTAGAATAGAGATCAGATTTGACAAGTCGCACGCCCATATTCCAAAAATCCTTAGATAAAAGTAATTACACGATCAAACTACCGAAACGTAATAACTTAGAAACTCGAGCTATCCAATAGCTCGCCTTTAATTCCTTAGTTTTTTTTCTGAAGAACTCGGGATCCGAGCGGATGTTCTGGTTTATTTAGACCCAACTAACTGGAATTCCGTCCAATAAAACGGAAGAATTATAAATTTCCAATATGATTGATAGGAATATTGCAAATAAGGCCATTGCAATACCCATCAATGGAGTAGTGCCCCATCCGGGAGCTACTTTACCAGATTCTGTATTAAGTGGTTTTAAATAATTTCCTACAATAGTACGTCTTGGTCTGGTCTTAGAAGTATCATCAAAAGTCTGTGTAGCCATAAGAACTATTGCATCGGTTGAGATCTGCTAACTTTGTATACTATTCTATGTGTATATATATATACATGAGATTACCTAACAATGGAAACTGCAACCTTAGTCGCTATCTTCATATCTTGTTTACTTGTGAGCTTTACTGGTTATGCCTTATATACCGCCTTTGGGCAACCGTCTGAACAACTTAGGGACCCTTTTGAGGAGCACGAGGACTAGTGGAAAGAAAGACCTTCCCACTAGGGAAGGTCTTTCTTTGATGATAATAATCAGGAGTAAAAGGATAAGAATTATTTCCCCCCTCTATCTGGAATTTTTGGGGGGTCCCGAAAGAAAATAGCAAAAAAAATTATTCCTAAGGTTGATACTAAAAGGAATGTATAAACCAATGCTTCCATAGATTCGATCGTAGTTTACAATTATGGAGATAGCTTTCGTACTAATTAGAACATTTTTCATAAAGATAAGTAATCAAAAGATTTTTAATCATTCTTAGTTAGAATGAATATTACACTAATATTTTTATTTTTATTTATTTGGTATAATCTCTCTGATTAAACACCGGGAGCAATGTCATATTATACCACTTGTTTCTTAGTAGTGGGATCCCCCAGTTTTTGGAATGCCCCAAATTCGACTTGGGCATCCAAGTCCGGATCAATACCAGCAAAAACATCTCTGAATAGAGTTCTAGCGCCGTGCCAAATGTGTCCAAAAAAGAAAAGAAGAGCAAATGTAGCATGTCCAAAAGTAAACCAACCCCTTGGACTACTACGAAAAACACCATCGGATTTCAAAGTAGCACGATCTAATTCAAAAATTTCACCTAATTGCGCACGTCTAGCATATTTTTTAACTATGGCAGGATCGCCAAAACTAACCCCGTCAAGTTCACCACCATAGAACTCCACAGTGACACCTACTTGTTCAACACTATATTTTGATTCCGCTCTTCTAAAAGGAACATCAGCTTTCACAATTCCTTCTTCATCAACTAGAACGACTGGAAATGTTTCGAAAAAGGTAGGCATACGACGTACAAAAAGCTCACGCCCGTCTTTATCTTTGAAAATAGGGTGCCCTAACCAACCAACAGCTATTCCATCCCCATTGTCCATCGCACCTGCCCTGAATAACCCCCCTTTAGCCGGATTATTCCCAATGTAATCATAAAAAGCGAGTTTCTCAGGAATTTTTGACCAAGCTTCTGATAGACTGAGATTCTCGGCCAGACCGGCACGAACTTGTCGATCTATTTCTTGTTGGAAGTATCCCTGATCCCATTGATAACGAGTGGGACCAAATAATTCGATCGGAGTCGTTGCGGAGCCATACCACATGGTTCCAGCGACAACAAAAGCTGCAAAAAACACAGCAGCAATACTGCTGGATAGGACAGTTTCAATATTCCCCATACGTAATCCTTTATACAAACGTTGGGGAGGACGAACACTGAGATGGAATAGACCCGCTAATATACCCAATATACCTGCTGCAATATGATGAGCAGCTATTCCTCCCGGAACAAAAGGATCAAAACCTTCAGCCCCCCACGCTGGATTTACAGGTTGTATTCTTCCAGTTAGCCCATAAGGATCAGACACCCATATTCCGGGTCCATACAATCCTGTTACATGAAATGCTCCGAATCCGAAGCAGGCTGCTCCTGAGAGGAATAAATGAATTCCAAAGATCTTGGGTAAATCTAAAGAAGGTTTCCCTGTACGTTCATCACAGAATACATCTAGATCCCAATATACCCAATGCCAGATAGCTGCTAAGAAACACAAGCCAGAAAACACAATATGTGCCCCGGCTACACCTTCGTAACTCCAAAGACCTGGATTAGTTACAGTTTCTCCAGTGATGCTCCATCCACCCCATGAATCCTTTATTCCTAAACGAGTCATAAAGGGTATAACAAACATCCCTTGTCTCCACATTGGATCAAGAACAGGATCGGATGGATCAAAAATTGCTAATTCATAAAGAGCCATTGAACCAGCCCAACCGGAAACTAAAGCTGTATGCATTATATGCACAGCGATTAATCGACCAGGATCATTCAATACGACGGTATGGACGCGATACCAAGGCAAACCCATGATAAATACCCCTTTATCAGAAAAAGTGGACACTATGTAACTTTCTCGCATTAGAGAAGATCATGCTATGGAACTAAAAACCGTGTATGACAAAGATGAACACGTATTCAAAGCCATTAATGGAGAAATAGTTTAAAAAAAATGTTATGTTCATAATAGTAGCAGAAGTGGAACTAAGATACCTTTTTTGTGTACTAATACACAATGTGGGAATTGGTCCCATTTTACCACTGAGCAAACACATAAAATACTTGGAACGTGAAACTGAGACATTTGCACGACAAAGAGGTATACGAACCATTATTGTTCGAGTAATGTATGCAGCTAAAGAAGCGTTTGGTATCTAACTAAGGCATTATAATAATGTTACAATACTTGATTTTATTGTAACAAATAAAAGTTTAACAAATAAAGGTTAGTTATTGGCAATTAATTATACTATTTGATAAATACGTATACCATTAAATACGTTTTTATTGAACATATTCAATAAGATTATCAAAATAGCATTTTACTATTACCTAAAGAAGTAATTTCATGAGGGTGTTCAAAGACTTGGCATTCCAAGTATATTACTTGGACCGTATGATCTTTAGACCGCAAGGCGGTCTTTCATTTCATTTCTTTTCTATTTTTAAAATAGAGAAAATAGAATAATTTTCTCTATTCTGAATATTTTTTTATTCTATTATGGGGTGTTGAAAGACTTGGCATTCCAAGTATATTACTTGGACCATATGATCTTTAGATCAAGGCGGTCTTTCATATCTTTTCTATTTCTAGAATATATAAAATAGAAAATTTGCTTTATTCTTAATATTTTTTTATTCTATAGGGGGTTGAAAGACTTGGCATTCCAAGTATATTACTTGGAGCATATGATCTTTAGATCAAGGCGATCTTTCATATCTTTTCTATTTCTAGAATATATAAAATAGAAAATTTGCTTTATTCTGAATATTTTTTTATTCTATATGAGGGGGTTGAAAGACTTGGCATTCCAAGTATATTACTTGGAGCATATGATCTTTAGATCAAGGCGATCTTTCATTTCTTTTCTATTTTTAGAATAGAGAAAATAGAAAATTTGCTTTATTCTGAATATTTTATATATTCTATATAAGGGAGAGGGCCCTTCATGCCATTGGGCGTTCCGAAAGTACCTCATCAGCATTTCGAAGAAGAAGATGCTATTTGGATGGACTTATATAACAAGCTTTATGAGGAAAGACTCCTTTTTTTGGTTAAGCCACTTGACGACGAGATTGGAAATCAACTCGTTAGTATGATGATCTATTTAAGTCTTGATGATGTAACTCAAGAGCAGTTTTTATTTATTCATTGTACTGGTGGACCAATAATACCGGGACTAGCTATTTATGATACTATGCAATATATAGCACCAGAAGTATATACAATGGTGCTCGGGATAGCTGCTTCAATGGGATCTATTATCCTAAGCGGGGGGTATCTTGGTAAACGTATAGCATTCCCTAGTGCTACAATTATGCTCCATCAACCCGCCAGTACTTGGACGAATGGAGTGTCCAGGATGTGTACAGAGAATGCTGAGGATTTAAGAATGATTAAAGAACTCATTGTGCAAATTTATGCAGAAAGAACGAACGAAAAAGAAAAGTTCGTCATTTGGAATCAGTTAGACAGAGATTTTTTTATGTCAGCAGAAGAGACGCTGGAATATGGCCTTGTTGATCTTATAATTGGCAAGAGAAGGACGGCACCCTCCTGGCTAAAAAGAAAACGAAAACGGGGTCCTATGAGCAGGATTTTGCACGAGGAAATAACTTCAAACGAGGATCCACGTTTAAATTAAATCCCATGACGCTTTTGATAAGCGATATGTAGCTCCAAGGGGCTCCTCGAAAAGAAACGAATGAAAATGGAGGAAATGGAAATCGAGCCCCGTCAATTTGAAATCGACGGACTTGTTTCTCAATCTCAATTTTTGATTTCAGGATTTACCGGATAGGGCCATCGGTATAGTGGACTTAAACTAATCTAAATCTTGACAGGGCGGTACTCTAACCAATTGAACTACAATCCCAATAGATCGCCTGCCAACTAATCTGCAGTAATACATTATGTTACTCCGAATCAATAAAACATTGGATGTTCATTTCCTCGAAGAAGTATCACTTCGTTCCATTAGGTCTATGCATATACATGCATATATGCATAAAACACAGATACATCAGGAGTTAAAAAACGAACTACGCTTTCTCGATGCCAGAGACTTACATAAATCTATTATGGAGGGACCATGTTTATATTGGGTCAACTGGATTTGAACTAACGTTGGCCTATTGACAAATTAAATAGAATTCAATAAAATGGAATAAAATTAATTCCAAAAAAAATGCTATTGTTACTATTTAATTCAAATTAAATAGAATTCCAAAGAAAGTTACTATTGTTACTATTGACCATTTTAATATAATTAAATTTTTTATGGTAATGCGCCCAAATTAAAACTTATTATTTTTTTTGTATTTGCAGGGAGGAGCAAATGCTAAATACATTTAGGACCTTGGTATTGGCGTGGTTAGAAAGATACAATTGTGTTTTGTTATTTGGGTTATTTTACGGGTTCCTTTCCACATTACCGTTGAGCCCCGCTCAAATATATTTCACGAGATCCTTTATTTTAGAACACGACGCAAGAAGAAGAAGTGAGTTCAAGAGAAAATATCTTGGGCAAGAAAAAGGCTTTAGCTTGCGCAAAAGCCAAGTAATTTTCAGTGGTTCTCTTTTCGCGCAGGCAATAGTATTTTTCTCCATTTATTGCACTCCTATCTATTTGGCGTTTTTCAACCCCCATGTAATGCTTTTTATCGCTGCACCAATCGTGTGCGCTATTTTGGATAAGTATATACACGAATTATCTCCTAATCGTACAAAATTGTTACTAATTGGAATAGTTCTTCATTTAATGAATCCAATACTATTTTTTTCGGACTCAATTTTTACAAGATTAATCAATATATTATTGTTTCGATATACCGAGAATTTAGTATTTCTGATAAGTGCTTTCATTGGTTGGTTGAGCGGGCAAATTTTATTCATCAAGTTGGCAAAATTTTTTTGTTTGCGCATAGAGCGCGATTCTACATTCTTGGGAAGTAGATATGCGACATCAAAACGGTATATAAAGGAGACTTTAAAGATTTTCTTCTTTGGATACTTTTTCCTATTCTGTTTTAGCGGGAACACCCCAAATGTTTTTTTTACTAAGAGGTTCAAGGAAGAACTTTTTGGGAAAAACGTACTCGTAGAACCCTTTTCTACGATTCAAAAATCAATTAATAGATTGAGGAGGAAAGAACAAGGAAACAACACAAGAGTGAGATTGTTGACGAAATCTAGTGACAAAAAAACGTCTAAGAAAAAGTATGATTTCGCCCCACTCCCGAGTGAAGCTGAACTTGATGACAAAGTATCTGAGATAGAAAAGGAGCAGACCAACGACGGCGGAGGAAAAGACAAAAAACCATACCCTATTGAGTATGTACTAGCAACATGGATTGGGAAAACGTGGCTCAATATGTTTTATGATTATCGCAGATGGAATTGGCCAATACGATATATTGAAGTGGACCCTGAAAATTTTGTTCAGGGGCATTTTGTCGGTCCTCTCAAGTCGGAAGTTGCCGACTATTTCTTTGATACGTGCATCAGCGATGGAAGAGAAAAACTTTCTTTCACATCCTCACCGGGTGTTTTCTGGTTTGCGGAAATGATCCGCCAAAATATGGGGCATTCAGAAACCCTTTCAGGGTTAGAAACTGATTCTTCCAATGAAGATAATTTTGCTAAATGGGTTGTAGCAAAAACAAGTAGAAGGGATCACTTAGGCAGTGAGCTTGAAGACCGAGTAAAAGCTCTAAGCAATGGAGCACCTATTCTAGGTGTGATAGAGAAGAGGGTAAAATTCTCCATGGAAAGTGGAACGTGCCTTCCCGAAATAGAAGATCCTTTCCTGAGTGGGCCCTTTCGGGGAATAATGGAGCATTCGAGATCCGCATGGATTCCCCTATCTAAGAATATATCCGATGAGGATAGATTAGCTCAAGAGCTATCTAAACAGCGACAGAAAAAGTCGCGTACTCGCGAAGAAGCAAAAAAGGCGAAACTTATAATTTATGAAATTTCAAGTATATTGAATTTACTAAAGAAAAATAAGAGTCGTAAAGAAACAAGAACGACACTTATTAGGGGAAAAAAGATTCAGTTTCTTCTTAAGACTGTCTTGAATAAATTGAAGAAACTTATTCGGTTCAGTAATAAATTATGTTTATTCTTTGATGAGAGAAAGTTATCATTCTCGGAGAAACATGGGAAGAACGAGGGGATATCTAATACTCCAGAGGAAGAACAAATCTATGATAAAAGAGAGGGTGAGGGTCTAATTGGAATAATGGAAGAATTAATGGGTGAGTTCGTATTATCCCTTAATAAAAAGGAAAAAAAAGATTCTAATATTGCTGATATAGATGTAATCGGCAACCTCGAAGAGGGGTCTCTTTCAGGAGAGGATGCTTTTGAGAAGTTCATGGATCAGTTCTTTTTGTTCGTTGAAAATAAGTTATTATTCTTGGATAAATCGGAAAAGGATGAACAAATTTCTGATCAAAAAAAAGAGAATGATCATTTTGAAAAAGGGGTCTCTGCTCCTGTTTTATTTTTTCCAGAAAATAAAAAAGTAAAATTGATTTTCAATTTTTGGCTCCCCCTCTTCGATCTATTTCGAAGAAGGAAGGTTGGGTTGAAAGAGTTGGAAAATTTAGTTGTTTCCAAAAGAAAAGCTGGAAAGGCCTTAGATCCCAACATTTCTGCGGTTTTCAATAAAATAGTTTTGAACGAATTGAAACTTTCGGAGATTAAGAGGGATGCACCTTTTTGGGCTTCCAAACTTCATACTGGTTTATTTGATGATTTTGGTGAGACAAACGACCTCGATCTTGCCTCACCAGACGCTCGGAGCGCCATGCTTGTGGACCCAGTGTTCGACGATCCAAATATAGTCAGTTGGATCTGGGAGGCGGATGATGACCGAAACGTAATAAAAGGATCCATACGTGCTCAAAGACGTAACCTTAATACATTGATGGTATATGATATACATGTACGTTCCTCTTTCTTCGTGAGATTTTCTGAAATGGGAGTGAAAAGCGAACGAATAAGAAAAAAACGCGGAAGAAGAGATAAAATAAAGGTAAAGTTTTATTCGAAAGCAAATTGGTTGCAGCATTCTCGTGGTCCTCTTCGTGAAATGTATAAACCATTTCAGACTAACACAGAACGGACTCGCCTGGAAGAATTGACTTGGATGGATGAGGAATTTATCCAAATCATAAGAGGTGTGTGCTTAATCATTCTTCTTTATATAAGAAAATTTATACTAGTACCTTTGTTCATAATAACGAAGAATATTGTTCGTACATTATTATTTCAGTTTCCCGAATTGAAGGAAGATTGGAATGATTGGACGAGAGAAATGTATGTCATATGCGATTATGACGGTGTTGAATATTCAGAAACAGAATACCCAGAAGACTTTTGGGAAGTTGGAATGCAAGTAAAGGTTCTATCCCCCTTTCGCTTTAAACCTTGGCATGAAGAGCACTCTGAAGGCGATGCTGGTTATTTAACGATGAATCCCATGGTATTAACTGAAAAACCTTTCTCTGGCACAACCTCTGATTCTGAACAGGAGAAGAGTGACGATCTGTCCAAAGTTTGGGAAGAATTCTTCGGACCTATTAAAAGATTCTGGGGACCTCGTATCAAACAAATGATACAACGTATTAATTCGTTGATACGACCAGTGATAGCACTTAGCAAAGAATTAATAAGACGTATTAAAGAATCGATAGGGCGAGTAATAGGGCGTATAAAAGAGTTGATAAGATTTATCAAATTCGATGAATGGATAAGACATATCAAAGAATTAATAGGGCGAGTGATAGAACATACGATAAAATGGATAAGACGTATCCAAGAATCGATAGAACGAGTTTTAGAACGTAGCAAAAAATTGCTAGGGCGAGTGCTGAAAGGGATTACATGGATCAAAAAATCCGAACTTAAACCAGATCAAAAGGTTATAAACGATGATGAAATGAATGATCGAGTTCCTTCTCAATTACGGATTCCTTCTCAATTACAGATTAAGGCTAAACCAAGGGTTAAGCATGAATTTGGAATGAAAACTCGACTAAATCTTAAACAAAGGACTGAGGAGAGCAAGGTTAAACAAAGGACTGAGGAGAGCAAGGTTAAACAAAGGACTGAGGAGAGCAAGGTTAAACAAAGGACTGAGGAGAGCAAGGTTAAACAAAGGACTGAGGAGACTAAAATGAAACAAAGAAATGAGGATATGAAACAGATTACAGAAAAGTATCTGTTGAACTTAGATATTCACGCCAAATTGAAGAAGGAAATTGATCAATATTCTTATGATATAGGATCCGGATTGAAAGACAAGTTGGTCCAAAAGAGGATTCGGGAAATAACTGCTCGAAAAAAAAGCGTTCGATTCGATATTGATCGAAATTCTCGCTATTTCAAGAAGCTTTTTTTGAGAAAAAAACTTTTAGTCATTAATTTAAAACTAAGTGTTATGAATCTTGTCGATTCAATTTTCGATTTTTTTAATTTATTAAAAAGGAAAATTGCAGCAATTCCGAATAATGATTCAAATACATTTTTAATTCCCGAAAAGAAACAAGATTTCAAAATTGACCCTGAGAAAATTTCTCAAGCATATGTATTTCACAAGATGTGGCAAATAAGGACAATGAACAAGTCTTATGCTAAAGATTTACTAAAATCTAGAACATCATCCCCCTTAATTAAAAAAAATATTAAGGAATTACTAGAAATACAAGGAATATTGGAATCTAAGCAACCCCAAGATTTAAGGATGAACCACTGGAAACAATGGTTAAATTTTTGTTATGGGTATAGAGTAGTAAAACCCAAAGGTTCTCGATTATCACAGATATGGTCTAGAATAGCACCCCAGAAAGGACGAAATAAACTTAGTAACCAATGTACGAATAAGCATAAGTGCGAATTTGAATCTTTTATAAGAATGCTCCAGAAATGGAATAAACGTTATAGATATGATTTATTAGCCTATAATTATTTAGATTCCGAGAAAGACCATATTCACAGACATTTAATACAAGATATGGTGGTAAGAAACATACCAGATCATATTAATACCAATAAAAAAACTCGGAAGAGTCTCATATCAAATTTCTTCACATTGGATAAAAGTGATTTAAAATTGCACAAGGAAAAATGGAATAAAACAGAATTGAGGAAGAGTGATGGGAAAAGTGACATCAAATTGGATAAGAGTGATGGGAAAAGTGACATCAAATTGGATAAGAGTGATGGGAAAAGTGACATCAAATTGGATAAGAGTGATGGGAAAAGTGACATCAAATTGAATAAGAGTGATAAGAGAATTGATAACGAACCGGATAAAAAAGGAAAAAGTAAAGGAATTGGAAGAGGAAAATTGTATTACATAGATATCTTTGCCAATGCAAATGAAACCGATCGGTTTCATGAAAATGAAACCAATCAAATTGATCAAATGGAACCCGATCAATTTAATCAAATTAAAACCGATCAATTTAATCAATTTAAAACCGATCAATCCTTAGATGATTTCAATTTTGAATCGAATGAGAGTAGAATAGATATTGAATCTAACGAAAGTAAAATGGATGATAATTTGCTGATTGATTTTTTGGATGGTTACAAATTCTTAAAATCCTATTGGTTTTTCCCAATATTCGCCGAAAATCTAGAACTTTCGGGGGTGATTCAAACTATTCGTTCCGATATAACTTCCCTTATTGAGTATTGTCAAATGCGTTTGCCTGTAGATCAATATTTATCCAAGCTCAATTCCTATTATTCCGAATTATGTAAAGAGAGAGCGAAGAAAGTGAAAGATCACGATAAGATAAACAGGATTAGAAATAGCATAAATAAACTAAATGCTTCTTTGGATAATCTGAGTCCCCATATGGATAATTTTATAAATAAAGTTTACGCTAAATCCGATCTGAAATTGCCGTGGTTAAAACCAGAGGTTTCTTTTGCATTGGTAGTTAAAAAGAAGAAGATTTCTAAGAAGCTCCTAGAAGGAGATAAGAAGGTCCTAGAAGAAGATAAGAAGCTCCTAGAAGAAGATAAGAATCTCTTAGAAAAAGATAAGAATCTCTTAGAAAAAGATAAGAATCTCTTAGAAAAAGGTAAGAAGCTCCTAGAAAAAGAAATGAAACCACCGATTTTCAGAAAAACTGAAATAAGCCCAGAAGAACCTGAAGTAACTCGAGAAACCCAAATCCGATTGATAAGAGAGGAGATTTCCAAATTGATAAGAGAAGAGGCGCAGATTGTCGAACAACCAACAACAGCAGAAGAGAATGAGATTCAAACGGAGTGTGAAGCTGATTATGAAGTACCTCTGAGGGATTATCTACGTAAGGACCATACTGTCTTTATTCCTTTGAATAAAGTGATGGAAAAGGATAAACTAACAGCGGAGATTATAGCATATAAGCAAAAACTCGCAGAAGCAATTGATGCTTTTCATTTCATTTGTCGGAAAAGGGCAGGTATGCCTGAATTGTATTTTTGGAGGATTGGGCTTTGGTTAAATTTCAATCGTATACTGAATGAAGTAGCGGAGCTAGATAAGTTTCCTACAATACAACTGAACAAACTTAAAACTTTCAATTTTGTGTTTACAGATCTGAAAAAAGCGATAGAGAAACAACCAAAAAGACAAGGTCACGAAGAAAAAAGGAAGGATAGTGATAGAAATGTATACAACGAGTTGAAGGTTCAATTGAACCCTGGATGGGAAAAAGGGGATAAGAAAAATATATGGATACAGGCCAATAGGGTTGGTGCAAAAATAAACACCGAACGTATTAGTAGAAATGGTGGTCTTCCCTTGCTTAAGAAAGAAGTGTGGTTTCTTTCCCAATATGAATATATAGCAAATACAATGGAATTTTTACTTTTTGATGAATCTCAAAAAGATCAAGCTAAGAATCAGAAATCTGAGAAATCTAAATCAGATAAAGCTAAATCTGCTGAAGAGGATAAAGGTTCTGCACCAGATAAAGCTAAACCTGCTGAAGAGGAAAAAGATTCTGCATCAGATAAAGCTAAATCTGCTGAAGAAGATAAAGGTTCTGCAAATCAAGAGGAAAAAGATTCTGCAAATCAAGAGGAAAAAGGTTCTACATCAGATAAAGCTAAATCTGCAAATCAAGAGGAAAAAGGTTCTACATCAGATAAAGCTAAATCTGCAAATCAAGAGGAAAAAGGTTCTACATCAGATAAAGCTAAATCTGCAAATCAAGAGGAAAAAGGTTCTGCAAATCAAGAGGAAAAAGATTCTGCATCAGATAAAGCTAAATCTGCTGAAGAGGATAAAGTTTCTGCAAAAAACCGGAAAGTTCATAAAGAAGTTCCACTTTCAACAAGGGCGCTACGTCACCTAACTAAAATTTGTAACCTAAATGACGCCACAGACGTGGTTGTATTTCTCCATAAATTCCACTCCAAAAAGTATCCAGAACTAGAACACCTAATGAATGAAAAGAAAATATTAAAACATGTGGCGAATTGTCTTTGTTTCAATGATTGCCCTAACTATTGGGCATTATTAGGGTGCAACAACGACCGATCCCTAGTCGATCAAATGTTGTTCAATATGTGGTTAGACCCTCTTGTTTGTCTCTCTGTGGTATTAAAAGACATTAAAGTATTTAAATCAAAAAATAGGATTCGGAAAGGGCTATATGTAGATCTTTCTGATAGATCTGCGCGATCCATTCTTAATGAAAAAATTTCAAGTTCCCTCATTTTCGAAGATATTTTGCTTCCAAGACGCCGCAGAGAATTCCGAATTCTTAATCGTTTGAATCTTGAAAACAATCTAGCTGGAGGAAGTACGGGATATTCCAACGGTAAACAATACGTACAGAGTGATGAGGAGTTAATGGAAAACGACCAATGTGTTGGCATAGATACAACACAAAAAATGAAACGTTTTCTTTGGCCCCGCTATCGAGTAGAGGATCTTATTTGCATGAATAGATATTGGTGGAATAGCAATAGGAGCCGTACTGTTTTGAAAGTACGTATGTATCCAAAAATGGATAATTGGAATAGTTGGGAGAATTTCTTATGTTTGATTACGAAGTACATGAGAAAACTGCTATTTTTGATGCATTCTGTAATAAAAAAACTCATATTTTATGCCAACTCTTGGAAAGCAGAATAATGTTATACTTTACACCATGTTACTGCTTTGCAACAGAAAAAAAAAGAGCGTTAAAGAAAGAATAACTTTTTTTAAGTTTTGTTTTGATTAATAAAAAGGTTGTTCGGTTAGAAATACAAACCATCTAATCCACTACTCTTCTCTCTTCCAAGGAAGAGTAGTGGATTAGATGGTTGAACAGAAATCAAATTTGCCTAGAAAAGCAAATAAGGTGACAAAAAAAGGGTAACCGCTCTATCCTGAGCAGAAAATGGCAAATTGGATCTGGGCGAGTAGAGAAAAAAGTAACCCTAGGTTGGAAATTTAGGAATAATAGAGTATATTTAATATGTACATAATACATACCATTACAAAAGTTTGAGTGAGCTACGAGAGGATCTGGTAAAAAGGAACCAATGATACTTTGGTTCAGCCAGTCCCAACTAATGGGATTTCGATGTTAAATTGGTGTGTCAAATCGAATGGAGTTAGAGGCCTATCCAACAGCAATAGCGTCACGTTATTCAGATGGAGATCTTATCTACCCATAAAATAAGAAATTATCTATTCCCGTTGGAAAAATTGGATCAACAGCCAAACGCGATACTGGAAACCGGGATACTCCAAGTTTATCAAACTATTTCCTTAGTCGCGTTTGGCTGATAAAATATCGGATTTATCGACTGTATCGAGGACCACCTCAACTCCAGACCCCCCTTTAAGGCGTAATCCACGCCCGCCTCCTAGATCCAAAAATAAAAGGATCTCATTCTTTTTTTCTGACTATAAATCCATATTATTTGAATAGGAGGAATTATCTTTTTATGATAAAAAATTTGTCCATTCGTTTATCTTTAGGTCCTAAAGAACAGAAAGGATCTGTAGAATCTCAGGTGGGTTATTTAACCAATCGAATTATAGGACTTACCCAGCATTTGCAACTGCACAGAAGAGACTATTCAACGCAAAGAGGTTTGCGTAAAATCGTGGGTAAACGCACGCGACTTCTTGCTTATCTGTCCAAAAAAGATATACTTCGTTACAATGATTTAATAAGTCAATTAGGTATTCGTGGACTAAAAACACGTTGATTTTAACGAAGTTCTCAAATTCAATTTTGGTTCATTAAATTTCGGATCCTGACTAAACTAATAAGTCATTTTTTTTCTAATCGATTTCTAAAACAAATCGGAGGATATTTATTATTATGCTTGCCACAGAGAAAGACCCCATGAGGGTAAGTATGGGTCCTCATCATCCATCAATGCATGGTGTTCTTCGACTTATGGTTACTCTTGATGGTGAAGATGTTATTGACTGTGAACCCATATTAGGTTATTTGCATAGAGGAATGGAAAAAATTGCTGAGAACCGAACAATTGTCCAATATCTCCCCTATGTAACACGATGGGATTATTTAGCTACTATGTTCACAGAGGCTATAACGGTAAATGCACCAGAAAGATTGGTGAATATTCAAGTACCTAAGAGGGCTAGCTATATCAGAGTGATTATGCTAGAGTTGAGTCGTATAGCTTCTCATTTGTTATGGCTTGGACCTTTTATGGCTGATATTGGTGCACAGACTCCTTTCTTTTATATTTTCAGAGAAAGGGAAATGATATATGATTTATTTGAAGCTGCCACCGGTATGCGAATGATGCATAATTATTTCCGTATCGGGGGGGTAGCTGTAGATTTACCCTACGGGTGGATAGAAAAATGCTTGGATTTTTGCACTTATTTTTTACCGAAAGTCGCGGAATATGAAAGACTTATTACACGCAATCCTATCTTTTTGAAACGAGTGGAGGGAATAGGTATTATTGATAGAGAAGAAGCAATAAATTGGAGTTTATCAGGACCCATGCTACGAGCTTCTGGAATCCAATGGGATCTTCGTAAAGTGGATCATTATGAATGTTACGATGAATTTGATTGGGAAATTCAATGGCAAAAAGAAGGAGATTCATTAGCTCGTTATTTGGTACGGATCGGGGAAATGAAAGAATCCCTAAAAATCATTCGACAGGCTCTGGAAATAATTCCAGGGGGGCCTTATGAGAATTTAGAGGCTCGACGTCTCAATAAGAGAAAAGATTCACAATGGAACGATTTCGAATCCCGATTTTTTAGTAAAAAAGCTTCTCCTACCTTTGAATTGTCAAAGCAAGAACATTATGTGAGAATAGAAGCTCCCAAAGGAGAATTAGGAATTTTTCTAATGGGAGATGACAGCATTTTTCCTTGGAGATGGAAAATCCGTCCACCTGGTTTTATTAATTTGCAAATTCCCCCTCAACTGGTTAAAAAGAGGAAATTGGCCGATATCATGACGATTTTGGGTAGTATAGATATCATTATGGGAGAGGTTGATCGTTGAAATGGTGATTAATATAGCGGATTTCGAAGAACAAGCAATCAAATTCTCTTCTCGATTGGGGTTTTCAAAAGAAATCTCTAGTCTTATATGGATTTTAATTGACATTACTATTCTTCTATTGGGTATTACGATAGGATTATTAGTTATTGTATGGCTCGAGAGAAAAATATCTGCGGCAATACAACAACGTATTGGCCCTGAATACGCGGGTCCTTTAGGAATTATTCAAGCTTTGACAGATGGGATTAAACTACTTCTAAAAGAAGATATTCTTCCATCTAGGGGGGATATTTATTTATTTAGTATTGGACCAGTTGCAGTGGTTATACCTATTTTCCCAAGTTATTTAGTAATTCCCTTTGGCCGCCACATTGTTCTACTTGATCTTAGTATAGGTGTTTTTTTTTGGATCGCTGTTTCTAGTATTGCCCCCCTTGGCCTGCTTATAGCAGGATATGGATCAAATAATAAATATTCTTTTTCAGGTGGTCTCCGAGCTGCCGCTCAATCTATTAGTTACGAAATTCCTTTAGCTTTATGTGTATTATCTATTTCTCTACGTGTGATCCGTTGGAATATGAGATTGCTTTTGTCTTCTTTCTAGAAGAAAGAAGGGGAAATGAATGAATGGGATGAGTATTGATTTTTCATCCCGGTCGAAAAACTAGATGGTCATATGGGTGAGATCGAACAGTTTATGAATCCGCAGTAAAATGATTGAGTCCCATTCCCCATGTACAAGAGTGAAAGCATGTGCAATCAGTGAAAACTGTATACCCCAGTTCATATATTGGTCATCGGGGCCCAACAGCGGGGAGGCAAAACAAAAAAATGTATGAAATTACTATCATACATACCGAAAAGTGAGCAAAGGTAGGTGATGAGAAACACCAAGATATAAGAAAGATTAGTGAGAAAGATCAACTTCTTTCCAGATCAGAGATGTTTCCATCGAAATGGGATGACAATGAGGACTTGTCATTGGTAGGGATGATCAAGTAGTACTTCCCCAGAACCCCGATCTAAAGTATGTTTCTATCTACTGTAAAAAGAAGGACTATCCAGAACGAAGTAATGCTTTACACAGTTCCCCCTCTCCCAGAAAAAAAAAATAGTGAAGCTTAAGATAGGTTCAAAAGCTCATAGCAGACAGAATCTCATTGGTCCAAAATGTATTAACATTCTGATGCTTTTTTTTACTGTTATTTTTATTCCCCAATGGCCATCGAGAAGCCGTATGAAGCGAAAGTTTCACGTACGGTTTTGGAATAGAGAGGAGAACAGCGATGTTCCCGTCGACTATAATTATCCAACAGCTCAAGTACAATTGATATAGTTGAAGCACAGTCCAGATATGGGTTTTTAGGATGGAATTTGTGGCGTCAACCCATAGGGTTTATAGCTTTCTTTATCTCATCTTTAGCAGAATGTGAGAGATTGCCGTTTGATCTACCAGAAGCGGAAGAAGAATTGGTAGCGGGCTATCAAACTGAATATTCGGGTATTAGATTTGGGTTGTTCTATGTCGCTTCTTATTTGAATCTATTAGCTTCTGCATTCTTTGTAACAATTCTTTATTTGGGCGGATGGAACTTTTCCATTCCATTAATACCCATTCTGGAACATTTTGAATGGGATTCTATTTCTGGAATTAGCGAGATCATTAATATAATGATGGGGGTCCTTATTCTATTAGCTAAAGCTTATCTGTTCTTATTTCTCTCTATCACGGCAAGGTGGACCTTGCCCAGGATAAGAATAGACCAATTATTGGATCTCGGTTGGAAATTCCTTTTACCTATTGCTTTGGGCAATCTATTACTTACAGCTTCTTTCCAACTTTTTTTGTTGTGACCCAATATTTCTTCTTCGCTTTTTGGGTTTTGCAATAATCCAAAAAAATGGATAGATAAAATCTATGAAGAGAAAGAATTCTCTAGCAAATGATTATTTAAGGAGATTTGCCACATGTTCTCCACGATGACTGGGTTTATAAATTATAGTCAACAAGCAATACAGGCTGCGAGATACATTGGTCAAGGGTTTATGGTTACCTTATATCACATGAATCGTTTACCTGTTACTATTCAGTATCCCTATGAAAAATTGATTCCATCAGAACGATTTCGCGGACGGATTCACTTTGAATTTGATAAATGTATTGCTTGTGAAGTATGCGTTCGTGTATGCCCAATCAATCTACCCGTTGTTGATTGGGATTTTGGAAAAGATATTGGAAAAAAACGATTACAAAATTATAGTATTGATTTTGGAATTTGCATCTTTTGTGGGAATTGCGTCGAGTATTGTCCCACAAATTGTCTGTCAATGACAGAAGAATATGAGCTTTCAACCTATGATCGCCATGAATTAAATTATGATCATGTCGCTTTGGGGCGTTTGCCAATATCGGTCATTGAAGATTTAACAATTCGAACAATTCCGAGTTCAACTTATTTGTCTGAAGGAACTAGGGAAAAAAGATTCTGATTCAAGAACTAATACCCATTATTCAGATTGATCGAGTTCCAGGGCTCATGGAGAAATAAGATACCTTTTTTGGATGAATCGGGGATTCGGAATCTTATTAACATTCTATTAATAATTTAACATGTATGATTGATCAAAATCTATGATGGACCGATTCAATTAGGAATCAGTGCTCTTACTGCACTTAAATATCTGAAGTATTAATATTTATATAGAATATACCAAATAGGTATAGGTAAATGGGGTCACTTTTTTCTTTAGTGAATGAGATCATGAGGAATAATATTCAAACTTATTAATGCACATAATGAATCAACCTGAACCCATATATGATATTCTTTTGGCCCCTCTAACGCTAGGTCTCATATTAGGAGGTCTAGGAGTAGTATTATTTACTAATCTAATTTATTCTGCCCTTTCGTTGGGACTAGTTCTTGCTTGTATATCTCTATTCTACATTCTATTGAACGCGGATTTCGTAGCTGCTGCACAAATCCTGATCTACATAGGAGCTGTCAATATTTTGATTGTATTCGCTGTTATGTTGATAAATAACCAGAAGTATCTAAAATCTGCTCCTCCCTGGACCGTAGGAGATAGCATCACTTCAATAGTTTGTACGATTCTTTTTTGTTCATTAGTGACTATTATACTGAACATATCATGGTTCGGAATATCTCTGACTAAAAAATCAGATCAAATTTTGGAACGAGACTTAACGAACAATGTTCAACGTATTGGGGCTCATTTATCCACTGATTTTTTTCTTCCATTCGAACTTATTTCTATAATTCTTCTAGTTGCTCTTGTAGGAGCTATTACTATAGCTCGCCGAGAAGAAATAGTTTGAAGAAAAAGTTGCAAATAAAAGTTCTCTTGCGTGTTATTAGGATAAGTACGATTCTTATAGATCATGGAAAAAATATTTGAATTCATTGGATAATCAAAATAATAAACTTGAAAGAACTTTTGTTTGTATCTAAAGAAACCGAGGTATGAGGAGTTAATCTATTATGCTCGAACATGCACTTATTTTAAGTGCTTATTTATTATCTATGGGTATTTATGGGCTAGTAACAAGTCGGAACATGGTTCGAGCGCTTATGTGTCTTGAGCTAATACTGAATGCGGTGAATTTAAATCTAGTAACATTCTCAGATTCTTTTGATAATCTGCAAGTAAAGGGAGATATCTTCTCGATCTTTGTTATAGCTATTGCAGCCGCTGAAGCAGCTATTGGATTAGCTATTGTTCTGGCAATATATCGGAACAGAAAATCAACTCGTATTGATCAATTTAATTTGCTAAAATGGTAACATAGCAATATTCCCAGATTTTCAATCTGTCTCTCTATTTCATTCAAATAGATAATAGGTCTATTTATCTAATAATGAATCTACATATATATCCTATCTGGATGTTGTACAGATAGATATAGTGTTACGATCAATCGGGAACATTATTGATATTGAACAAATTGCCTGGATGATGCAATAGGGACAACAGAGATAGTACAATCAATGATTTTATTGATTTTCAATAATATCTTGTTATTTGCCATCGTTTTGTTATTGGCCATTTTGTTATTGGCCATTTTGTTATTGGTCATATATTCATTATATAACCTTCTATAATGAAAACTTTTTACATAAAAACTAATGGGAGTTCCTAGATCCAATGGCACATTCAGTCAAAATTTATGATACATGTATTGGTTGTACCCAGTGTGTACGAGCTTGTCCCACAGATGTATTGGAAATGATACCTTGGGAAGGATGTAAAGCTAAACAAATTGCTTCTGCTCCAAGAACAGAAGACTGTGTAGGTTGTAAGAGGTGTGAATCCGCTTGTCCAACGGATTTCTTAAGTGTACGTGTTTATTTATGGCATGAAACAACTCGTAGTATGGGTCTAGCTTACTGATCCATATGCACAATGAAAATGGTTAGATCTATCCCATACCTATTTTGAATTCCTCCTTTTTTCTTTCACTGATCAAAACCCATACTCGACCAAGATCTCGAGCATGGGTTTTGATATCGGAAGTATCTTTGCTTGCTATTATGAGCAATTTACCTTGGTTAACCATAATTGTGATTTTGCCCATATCTGCGGGTTTGTTAATCCCATTATTTCCCCATCGAGGGAATAAGATTATTCGATGGTATACTCTGGGTATTTGCTTATTAGAGCTCCTTTTAATAACCTATACATTCCGTTATCATTTCAATTTGGATAATTCATTAATCCAATTGGAAGAGAATTACAATTGGATAGATCTTATTCATTTTCATTGGCGACTGGGAATTGATGGACTTTCCATTGGACTGATTTTATTGACGGGGTTTGTTACTACTTTAGCTGCTTTGGCCGCTTGGCCAGTTACTCGAAATGCACGATTGTTGCATTTCTTGATGTTAGCAATGTACAGCGGCCAATTAGGATTATTTGCTTCTCGAGATATTTTACTTTTCTTTCTCACGTGGGAGTTAGAACTAATTCCCGTTTACCTACTTCTATCCATGTGGGGGGGTAAAAGACGTTTATATTCGGCCACAAAATTTCTTTTATACACTGCAGGTGGTTCTGTTTTCATTTTAATGGGGGCTTTAAGTATGGGTCTCTATGGCTCTGATGGGCCCACATTTGATTTAGCAATATTGGCTAATAGACATTATCCCATAACACTCGAAATAGTTTTTTATTTAGGATTCTTTATCGCTTATGCAATCAAATTGCCAGTCTTCCCTTTACATACCTGGTTGCCGGATACTCATGGAGAAGCGCATTATAGTACATGTATGCTTTTGGCCGGAGTCCTCCTGAAAATGGGAGGATATGGATTGATCCGAATCAATATGGAATTGCTACCTCATGCGCATTCTCTATTTTCCCCGTGGTTGGTAATAATAGGGGCGTTGCAAATTATCTATGCAGCCCTAACTTCTATGGGTCAACGTAATTTGAAAAGGAGGATAGCCTATTCATCAATATCTCATATGGGTTTTGTAATTCTAGGAATTGGTTCCCTGACAGATATAGGGCTCAATGGAGCCATTTTGCAAATGATTTCTCATGGATTAATTGGTGCTGCACTTTTTTTCCTGGTAGGAACAAGTTACGATAGGATACGTACTCTTTTCCTTGACGAAATGGGAGGAATTGGTATAGCAATTCCTCAAATATTTACTATGTTCAGTAGCTTTTCAATGGCTTCTCTCGCATTGCCAGGAATGAGTGGTTTTGTAGCAGAATCTATGATATTTTTGGGAATAATTAATAGTAATTATTATTCTTCAATCTTTCGAATCATTATTATTACAATAGCTGCAGTTGGCATGATATTAACCCCCATCTATTTGTTATCTATGTTACGCCAAATGTTCTTTGGATATAAGGTTTTGAATGTCCCGAACCCCTATTTCACGGATTCGGGACCACGCGAAATTTTTATTTCGATATGTGTTTTTCTACCCATATTAGGTATTGGTCTTTATCCCGATCTAGTTTTATTCCTATACAATTATAAGGTAGAAGCCATTTTCTCTGGATCTTTCTCTTTCTATGAATAGCCAAAAAAATGTACCGGAGGATAGATTTGGTATCTATCAAAAAATCTAGCTGTGTTCTTTTCTTTGTGAAATCTCAATAGAAAAAAATGGAGAGTATTTTCTTTCTAAATAGAAAGTTCAAGTTATTTCAAGTAGTGATTCTACGATTCTATAATCACCTTTTGAAATAACTTGGACAATTTAAGTATTGATCTCAGTTATCAATAATAACTGAATAATTCTATTTATTCTTTCCTGCGGGGATTTATTCCATTTATGGTTTTATGCTAAACTAGCCACCCATAGCTGTGTAAACCTATTCCTAATAGATCAACCCCCAAATAACAGATCCAAACTATAAAAAATCCTAGAGAAGCCACAATTGCCGGTTTCTCACCTTGCCAACCCCTATTTATTCTAGTATGTAGATAAATAGCATATATAGTCCAAGTAATTAATGCCCAAGTTTCTTTGGGGTCCCAGCTCCAATAAGATCCCCATGCTTCATTGGCCCATACTGCTCCAGAAAGAATACCTATGGTTAGAAGAGAGAACCCTATACCAATGGTACGATAACTCCAATGGTCTAATTGGGAAGTCAATTGATATTGACGGGAATTCGTCAATGGAAAATTAAAAGCGTTTTCCAAATCATTTTCTTCTTGATCGCGTGAATACCCATTTTCATGGGTAAGGAACGACCGTAAAAAGCAATTCTTTGTAATAAAAAGAATTTTTCGATTTATTTGAGACGTAATGATCAAATACGCTATTGATGATAGCGATCCACATAAAAGAGTTGCATAACTAAGCAATATCATACTTACATGCATCATTAACCAATGAGATTGTAAAGCGGGTACTAACATTGCAGATTGCTGCATTTTTTCCGGAAGACCTAAAGTAGCAAACCCTTGAGTCAACATAGCACTTGTTGCAGTTATCGCACCTAACCACCGAGTATCCCGGCTCCATATATCTATAACTATATGAATCAAAGAGGAACTCCATGAAAGAAACATGAATGACTCATACAAATTACTTAATGGTAAATGTCCCGAATAAAGCGAACGAGTAACCAATGATCCGGTTATACAAACAAAAGTAACTATCATGCCCTTTCCCCCTGAACTACTTAGTTCTTCAATTTGATAAACTAAGGTTACCCAATAAATGGCAGTAACAACAGAAATAAGAGAAAAAGAGACATGAGCTGGTATATGTTCTAATGTGATTAATATCATAATAAACCCATTTCTTAATTTGATTTTGAATAGGAACGATGAGACAAATAGCAAATCGGCTGATTTGTCATGAAACTATAGACATAGATCTAACAATGATAGTATGTCTAATCTAGAGGCCAGGGATGTAATCCATGGTATCTTATACCCAGAATGCCGCCACTCGGATTCGAACCGAGATGCTCTAGCACTGCTTCCTAAGAGCAGCGTGTCTACCAATTTCACCATGGCGGCTTGTTGGTACTCAACATTATAAGGATATATATGACAAATTGTCAATATATTTGCACACTTTGGTGTTTTCCAATCGATGCTCTTGATTGAATCAATGTAATATTGGTCGTTATAACGGGGCATGGCGCAGTTTGGTAGCGTGCCATCTTGGGGTGATGGAAGTCGTGGGTTCAAATCCCGCTGCTCCGAAAGACGAGAAATAATCCCATTTAGTTTCGGCATTAAAAAATAGATATTATCTAGATGGAATCAGAGCAGCTAGATTTCAAACATGTAAAAATGAGAAGGGTTAAAATTTTTATATTCTCCTTTTCTCAGGATTTTTTTGAAATGGTTGATAAATCTTCTATGTACAAAAATTGGTCGGTGAGGGCGGCTGTACTATACCTAATTTATGACCGTGTCCCTTTCGTCCGACTACCCTTGCAAGTGCCTCGACCTTGAATAAATAAAAAAGGTTTCCCTTCCCATCGCTGTTCGTTGTTCAGGGTCCTGAAGGGTGTAGTATATTTGCTGGTGTTACGCACAATCCAATTCATTGATGGATTTCTATTTTATTTGGATGATCCAGAGGGCTCTTCCTTTGCCGTGTAATAAAAACCTTTTGAACGACCCGTCGAGATGGATTTAGTTGTCGTAAAACCTTTTGGACGGCCGGTCGAGATGGATTCAGCTGTCGCAAAACTTTTTGAACGGCCGGTCGAGATGGATTCAGCTAAAGAAAAAGCTTTTACTGCGGCTCGGTATGCTTTTCCCTTCCAAATATTTCTACGAATTCTTTTTCTGGATTTAGAAGTACGTTTCTTTGGAACTGCCATAATGAACAATATTTTCAGCTATCTAGTTCGATGTGAAGGACATCTATGTGTATATCCATATTATATAGTTCTTTTTGAGGGAAAAACTTTAATAAAAAACAACTGCCCAGTAAATTACTTCATTCAAAAATGAAGTAATTGATTCATTTTTATTCTTTTGGGGAACCGATTAGTTTAATCCATTGGGGTTTTTCACTTTTGGTCTCAATTCTTACGTATATATTCATTATTAAGTTTCGGGTGGAAAGCAATTATGTAATTTTAACATATTCAATCTATTAATACCCTAGGCTATGGAATAACCATAATAGTCTACCCAAGGGGTCTTGTTAAGTCTCATTAGAAACACTACTATTCATCTTCAGTGTAATAAATTGATAAAACCTCTCCATTACTCTAGTTCATAAAACTAGATGATAGGAAGTGTTTTTGGGGTTACTGGATGTACGCAATTCTCTCTATATCTGAGTACCTAGACTGAAAACTAGGAGCTAGAATTCCTTCTGGCTCATCTAGCTACTATTTTATTAGTATTGATCGATGCAAATCTGGTATTTGCAGGAAATAAGAGTAAAAGGGGTATGAAATGGATGGGATCCATATTCTATCGTTCTTCTTGGTTCGGGACCTCTTCTATTTACTATTTAGAACATTATCTTCAGGATCTAGTGGATTCTAAACCAAGAAGGGGGGGGAATAGAAAAATATCTTGAATAATTATTTGATCTTCCTATGGAATTCCTATATAAATATGCTCGGATCGTGCCTTTCCTTCCACTTTTAGCTTCTGCGGCAATAGGATTAGGATCCTTACTTTTCCCAGTAGCAACTAAGAGTCTGCGCCGTATATGGGCTCTGATTAGCATTTTTATGATAAGCACAGCTATGCTTCTTTCTTTCAATCTGTTCTTACAGCAAATTACCGGCGGCCCCATTCATCGATATTTTTGGTCCTGGATCATCAATAATAATTTTTCTTTAGAGTTGGGCTATTTGATTGACCCACTTACTTCCATTATGTTAGTATTAATTACTACTGTTGGAACCATGGTTCTGATCTATAGTGATAATTATATGTCTCATGATGAAGCATACGTGAGGTTTTTTGCTTATCTCAATTTTTTCAATGCATCCATGCTAGGGCTAGTTATTAGCCCCAATCTGGTACAAATCTATATCTTTTGGGAATTAGTAGGAATGTGCTCTTATTTATTGATAGGATTCTGGTTTACGCGACCCAGCGCGGCTGATGCTTGTCAAAAAGCCTTTATAACAAACCGTGCAGGGGATTTCGGACTCTTATTAGGAATCCTAGGGTTTTATTGGGTAACAGGTAGTTTTGAATTTAACTATTTGTCCGAAAAATTAAACGAATTCATTGCCAATGATGGAGCTGGTTCATTCTTTGCTACTTCGTGCGCTTTTCTCTTATTCCTAGGTCCAGTAGCAAAATCCGCACAATTCCCACTTCATGTATGGTTACCTGATGCTATGGAAGGACCCACTCCTATTTCAGCTCTTATACATGCCGCTACTATGGTAGCAGCAGGAATTTTTCTTGTAGCTCGACTGTTTCCCCTTTTCAGAACTCTACCTTTAATAATGAATATCATCTCTTGGATAGGGGGAATAACGGCTCTATTGGGAGCTACTATGGCTCTTGCTCAAAAAGATCTTAAAAAAGGCTTGGCTTATTCCACTATGTCTCAATTAGGTTATATGATGTTGGCCCTGGGTATAGATTCTTATCGAGCTGCTCTTTTCCATTTGATTACACATGCTTATTCCAAAGCATTATTGTTTCTAGGATCTGGATCAGTTATCCATTCCATGGAACCTATTGTTGGATATTGTCCCGATAAAAGTCAGAATATGGCTCTTATGGGTGGTTTGAGAAAATATATGCCAATTACAGGCATAACTTTTCTTTTAGGGACACTTTCTCTTTCTGGTATTCCACCTTTTGCTTGTTTCTGGTCCAAAGACCAGATTCTTAGTGATAGTAAGTTATATTCCCCTATTCTCGGGGGGATCACTTGGGTTACAGCAGGATTAACTGCCTTTTATATGTTTCGTATGTATCTCCTTACTTTTGAAGGAGACTTCAATATAGATTTAACTAATTCATATAACGACAATATTACGTTATATTCCACTTCTATATGGGGACAAGAATCCAGCACATTCAGTAGAACTAGAATTGATTCTCTATCGTTTCCATTTACAAGAACGAATAACTTCTTCTCCAAAGAAGTATTTCAAATTTCGGAAAAAATGGAAAAATTTTATAACAATAAGACAAACTTTGTTGCCACTTATCCCTTCTTCGAGAAAGGTGATTTTGCATATCCGAAAGAATCGGGCCATATAATGTTATTGCCTTTAGTTTTATTAGGCATATCAACTTTGTTCGTTGGATTGATAGGAGTCCCTTTTTTTCGAGGAGGAGTGAGTTATGATATATTAACTCAATGGTTGACTCCATCGATGAAACTTTTCTATAAGAACCATCCGGAGAATTGGTCCGAATTTTTCACAGATGCAATCGCCTCAATTGGTATAGCATTTATAGGTATATTAATAGCCTATGTTCTATATAGACCTATTAACTTCTTATTGCAATATGTGCCCAATAGAGCGCATCCTCAGATGAAGAGGATTTCTGACCAATCAATTAATATGATATATAATTGGTCATATCATCGAGCTTATATAGACAAATATTATGGCATAATCTTCACTAAAGGTATACGACGATTAGCTGAATCAAGTCAATCATTTGATCAATGGGCAATTGACGGAATCCCAATTGCAGTTGGGATTATAGGTCTTTTTGTAGGAGAAGGAATGAGATATCTAGGAGGAGGGCGTATATCCTCCTATATATTCGGGTGCTTATTTGGTGCATTAATATCTGGATTAATCTATTATTTCTCATTTTAACAAGGAGGATTTCGATTCAATCCGTATCATTAAAAAGAAGGATATAAATATTTCTACTATTTTGGCTGATCGATTATCAGAATTATCGTGTTGTGTCCATAAGAGAATCCCAATCTTTATATGATTGATTGATTCAATCAAGGAATTCACATGGGACAGATATAGAGATCTATATATTCGAAATTAGAAAAGGAATTCGAAATGATGAGAAAGCAAATGAAACAAAAATAGTGATTGGTCCGTACATTAACGGCACTGATTGCTGATACGAGGTGAATCCTTCTCATACCACCTATGCAAATTCCTGACGGAACGAATCACACTTTTACCACTAAACTATACCCGCTTTTTTTGCGTTGCCAAACTAAAGCGTAAATAGGTATACTATTTACCGGAGTAGGGGATGCTCTTATCCACAAGATCTTATTCTTGTGGATTATCCTTTTTTGTTTCGTGAATAATAAACAAATTGATTATATATCAATATATTCAATTTGTCAAGAATCCTTTTTTTTATTTCTGTTGAGTTCCTCAATGGTTCATGTACTCTTCATAGGTGTCTTTGAAAGACAAGAGTATTCGTATACTCGATTTCATTCCCCATTGTTCCTCAGTAGCTCAGTGGTAGAGCGGTCGGCTGTTAACCGATTAGTCGTAGGTTCAAATCCTACTTGGGGAGATGATTTTTGTTCAAGCGCTCGCTTGGAACATTTGGTTACTTCAAATGCCTTTTTTTCCTTAAAAAAAAAACATTTTTTTTTTATTGATGCAAAATCGCTAAAAACCAAGAAGGAGAGACATGTCCAATAGTCTGGACATACTATAGTAGTGCGGAAAACAAGGAGAGAGCAGTCTGTAATCCGTAAAACAGGGAGAGAACAGTCCGAAGTACATAAAAGTTTGGATGACACTCCAAAAGCTCAATTGATTGGGTTAATTAGTTCGACTCATTCTGAGTCGAGCTAATTATTGCTTGTAATTACTTGATGGATTTCTGCAAAGGGAGGACTAGCTGCTTTCAACTAGTCAAATAATTGAAAAATTGCTAGTAGACCTATGTACTAGTATTATTGAAAATACGCGATCAATAATTTTTATTGATTGACGACATCTATATGTATATATATTGAACGTATTGATGAATACGGAACCGTTTTGGGCGTAATGCGAAGCTTTCATAAAACGAAAGCTTCGCGTACAATATTTCATATTTATTTCATTGTTTTTTTCCTTGAAATACTTTTTTTACTACTACAATCTGATCTGTCCAGTTTCTTTCAATTAGGACCACCCCATCTGTGTATGCTCTAGCCCAGAGCAGCTGTAATTATTACAATAATTAATAAGAGCTTTTTAATGTATATATCGACAAAATGAATAAAAAGTGGGAGAGGAAATAAAGAGATGATATCAGAGGGTCAAATTTTTATAGCTCTTGTTGCTGCTTTCATAACAGTTATTTTAGCTTTAAGATTAGGTAAAGCACTATATTAATTATATGGATTATTTGTTTGCTGGATTTTTTCCCATCTGAAAGATAAAAAGGCCTGGCCAGTGGCCGGGCTAGGGAAACCAAAGAAAAAAAAATTGAATGGGCTGAAGCAGAATGATTGTTTACTCGCAAACATTGGTTTTTTATCCGAACAAAAGCTATATTCATTCAATATATTCGATCTCGGAGAGATGGCTGAGCGGACCAAAGCGGCGGATTGCTAATCCGTTGTACAGACTATCTGTACCGAGGGTTCGAATCCCTCTCTCTCCGTTCATTAAGTTAAAAATGAATCTTCAAAACTGATATGATAGCCTCTTTATCTTCTTATGCAAGAAGATCCTACATTTTTTTGCCAAAATATCTTTTTTTCTTCACTATCCTTTACGTCCGGGATTACGCCCTGGATCGTTCGATAGAAATCCAAAGATAAAAAGAGAAACAAAAAAAACTACTACTGTATAAACGAACAACTTAAGAGTAAACATTACGTAATCTCCGGGATCCTCATTAGAATTACAACGGAATAGATTATCAATCTTTCTATGACATATGGGTGTTTTGATACCCAGCAATAGCATGCGTTTTATGAATACTGAAACAATTGGGATCTAAACATACATTATGTATGAGGATCCTCAGAGGATTGAAAATTGATCTCTTCTCGAGATCTCTTTTTTTCTTCTCCCATCCCGCTTGAAATTGAATGGATGAATAGGAATTCAATTTCATCTCAATCCTACCTTAATAGGGTACGGTTCTAAGCAAGTATAGTGGCGTCACAACCAACAATTGGAACCAACAATTGGAGTGAAAAAAGAAGAATAAAAAGGAATAGATAGAAAATATCCCCCCCCCCTGCTCGTTCTTTCTAGAAATCTTAGAATAGAATAAAACCTCTATTTATGCGGATTTTTCATTCGCAACAAAATATAAGTGCATCGCGGCGATGCAAGATAAATATCTATCTTGCACCGTTGCATAAAAGCTTTTGCATCAAGTGATTTTTTTATTTTTGTAGAAAAAGGATAACTTCTTAGGATTATCGAAAACTTACGGCAGCTTGCCAAGCAAAGGCTAATAGAAAAAAGAAAAGGGGAATAACTGGCATTACATTAACAATTGGATCGTAAATCGCATAAGCTTCGGGTAATTTGGCAAAAAAGGGATTATTCAAATAAAGCGCGGCATCGTCTAGAAGAATATTAAGGATAACTGGCATTTTGATTCTCCGATGAATGAAAGAGGTGTAAAGCACCAAAAGTATTTTGCCAATCAGAAGCTTTTGGAAAGCTTAGACTTTTAGTCTTCGGATTGGGAGGGATCATTTCTTCATAGAATATTTTACTCGATCTAATAAAAAATGACCAATGAATTGAATAGATATTCTTGTTTCTATCTATGGCCCCCTTGTCCCAGAATTAATGTATGCCCAATTCTTTCAAGAATATTAATCTTTCCAGTTTTAGGTGATGTCAGATCCCAAGAATGAATTGAGAATTTTTATAAAATAACTTGCAATAACGATCATTTCATGTTAAAATAATTAATGAAAATCAATTGAATGGGGCGTGGCCAAGTGGTAAGGCAACAGGTTTTGGTCCTGTTATTGCGAAGGTTCGAATCCTTCCGTCCCAGACTATTTGTTGCGACAACAAATAGTCTCTCTTTCAATACTATAGTTATTGAAAGGGAATGTGATATCAAAATAGATATATAGGGCAAGGGATATTTCTATGGTATAGGATGGGAATACATATTTTTGTTTGATAAAAAGGCGTTTATGAAATTAGCCTATTGGATGTATGCTGGTCCTGCTCACATTGGGACATTACGAGTAGCTAGTTCCTTCAAAAATGTGCATGCCATTATGCATGCTCCTCTAGGAGATGATTACATGAACGTAATGCGTTCTATGTTAGAACGCGAAAGAGATTTTACTGCTGCAACTGCTAGTATAGTAGATCGTCACGTACTAGCACGTGGATCACAAAAAAGAGTTGTGGATAATATTTTACGTAAAGATCAGGAGGAGCGTCCCGATCTTATCATATTGACACCTACATGTACCTCTAGTATCTTGCAAGAAGATCTAGCCAATTTTGTAGAGAGAGCATCTCTCATTTCTAATTCCAGCGTCATTTTTGCGGATGTTGATCATTATCAAGTGAATGAAAATCAGGCGGCGGATAGAACTTTGGAGCAGGTAGTTCGATATTATCTAGATAGAAGCCATACACAAGAAGCATTAGATCAATTCGTGACGAATATACCTTCTGTCAATATAATTGGTATTTTTACATTAGGTTTTCATAATCAACATGATTGTCGTGAGTTGAGACGTTTATTACGAGATCTGGACATTGAAATTAATCAAATAATTCCTGAAGGAGGAGCTGTAGAGGATCTGAAAGAGCTACCAAAAGCTTGGTTGAATTTAATCCCTTATCGTGAAGTTGGCTTAATGACAGCCATGTATTTGAATAAAGAATACGCAATGCCTTACATATCTACAACTCCCATGGGCGCTGTGGATATAGCGGAGTGTATTCGACAGATACACAAAAAAATCGATACCTTGGCTTCTGGCTCATCAAACAAAAGAGTTGATTGTGAACCCTTTATCGATGCACAAACTCGATTTGTTTCCCAAGCTGCTTGGTTTTCAAGATCTATTGATTGTCAGAATTTGACGGGGAAAAAAACAGTTGTTTTCGGTGATGCAACTCATGCTGCTTCAATTACCAAGATACTTGCTCGAGAGATGGGAATTCATGTGAGTTGTGCAGGTACATTTTGTAAACATGATGCAGAATGGTTCAAAGAGCAAATTCAAGGTTTCTGCGATGAAATACTGATCACAGACGATCACGCTGAAGTAGGAGATATGATCGCTCGCGCCGAACCATCTGCCATTTTTGGCACTCAAATGGAGCGCCATATTGGCAAACGTCTGGATATTCCTTGTGGAGTTATTTCCGCCCCGGTTCATATCCAAAATTTTACCTTGGGATACCGACCCTTTCTGGGTTACGAAGGTACGAATCAAATAGCGGATCTAGTTTATAACTCGTTTGCTTTGGGTATGGAGGAGCATCTCCTAGATATTTTTGGTGGTCATGATACTAAAGAAATCATGGATAAATCTTTATCCACGAATATAGGATTAATTTGGAATCCTGAAAGTCGATTGGAATTGAGTAAAATTCCACGTTTTGTCAGGGAAAAAGTGGAGAAAAATACTGAGAAATTTGCACGACAGAAGGGTATAAAAACCATTACTGTTGAAGTAATGTATGCGGCTAAAGAAGCGTTTGGTATCTAACTAAGGCATTATAGTAATGTTACAATACTGTATTTTCTTGTATCAAATACAAGTTTATTTTGTATAAATACGTATACTGCTAAATACGCTCTGTTGTACGATTATACGATTTTGCTATCACGTATATGATAGGATTCTTTTTTACACTGCTAAATACGCTCTGTTGTACGATTATACGATTACGATACAAATTGTTTTCATATCGAAGTATAACTTCGATATACTTCAGTTACCGCATACTCGTGCTCTTTATAAAAAGCCTATTACTATATGCGTTTTTAACGCATAATATTTTTATTTCATAGGAGAAAAAACAATGAAATTAGGAAGGAAAAGAAGGAAAGTATTGAAAGACCTACTGGAGATCTTGCTCTGTTTATTTTATCTCTTTCTCTGCGTTTATTTTTTATTCTGTATTTTTCCCAGAGGGAGGAGATGAAGGAAATTAATCAGTAGGAATAAGAATGGGAAGAAGCCAATTTTTGGATATATTGAAAAGCCGGAGATCTTGCTCTGTTTATTTGATCGCTTTCTTTGCATTTTGTCTTCTACCTACGTTGCCTCTTAATATTTTGATTTGCAAGATGCTATTTGGATGGACTTATATAACAGTCTTTATGAGGAAAGACTCCTTTTTTTGGTTAAGCCACTTGACGACGAGATTGGAAATCAACTCGTTAGTATGATGATCTATTTAAGTCTTGATGATGTAACTTAAGAGCAGTTTTTATCTTTTACTAAGAGGTTATTTTACCCCCCTTTTTCTATTCTATTTTATTTTTAGGAGGTTGCTTATGAAAGAAATAAAGACCATGAAAATGGTACGGATGGTCGAGGACATGGTAAGTAACCTATGTCAAGACCTGGCAGATTTAATACAATATAAATTATACCCCAGCAAAAGGAGACAAATTATAATAAATAGAGTCATAAGACTAGTGAAGTCGAAATTCAAAAAACTATGGCAAAAGTTGGTAGATATATTCCCCTCTTTTTACTTCAGAAGTAGAAAAAGGAACCTACTTTTTAGAATAAAAAACAACATAATCCAAAGCGGATATGTCGAAAAAACCCAATGGGTAATTCTCATTATCCTGATTATATATTTAATAATCAAGTTTATTAAATTTTTCTTTTTTTCACCAAAAAGAGAAGAAGCTTCTTAATTTTTGATATTTATTGCTTCAATGATCCATAGATGATGTATCATGATATCCAAGAGATAATACTAGAAACTTAGTATATTTCCTTTTTATGCGGAAAAGCTGCACACAATAAAATGAAATTTCTAAGAGAAAGGTTGACAATAATGTATTGCGTCGATAGAATTCTCACACAATAGCGTATAACTATACTATACAGTATAGTACTCTTTTTCATAGTTCCCATCACTCATGAAGAATTTGATAGGTATAAAGAAACTGATCCGGAGATCCCACTTTATTTGATTCCATAAATGGTACGAAATAGATCCCAGATTATTGATCTTTTTTTTTCGTCAGTTTCATAGGTTCACTCCTCTTAATCAACGAGGACGATTATTCCAAATGTCCCACCGGTGGGTTCATTTGGAATAATCTTGTATTTTGCTTAGATTATATCTATTGATTTCTAATCAATAGATTCCAATTATGGGTTGCTAACTCAATGGTAGAGTACTCGGCTTTTAAGTGCGACTAAGGTCTTTTACACGTTTGGATGAAATAAAAAATTCGTCCATACCCTCGGTAGAGTTGGTAAGACTACGACTGATCCTGAAAGCGAAATGAATGGAAAAAGCAGCATGTCGTTCTAACAGCCTCGACTTGATGAGACTTGATTCGATCCTATTTGATTAGAACCGGATTACTCAAATAAATGCCAAATATATATATATATGTTTAATATGTGCATTTGTTCAAACAAATGTGATAATTGTGGAGTAAGATCGAATCAATCCGCGGGTTTAGTCAGCGGGTCCATGGAGAAAGCAGGATGCTTGAATCATAAGTAAAACCAGAAGAACGAGCTTCTGTTCCTCATTTAAATGAGGAATTCTCTTTACTAATCAGAAGTTAAGAGCTTTTTAGTAACCGATAAGGGGAAGGTTTTCCTTGAGTAAACCAGGAATTTATATGTCCGGAATGAGTCCTAATTACTCGAGTACAAATGTGTAAGAGAAATAGTGTACTGGCTAGGTCAATTTATTCCATGAGTCAGGAGAGCGATCGGGCTGCCAAGATAAAAGAATTTCATTTTTCATTATGACGAATGAGATCTTTGGATAGAAGATCTCAGATTGAGATTTGCTATTCTGTCCCAACTAGATCGCACCATGTAATATTTTACAATCCAAGAAGTTTTTCTAGGGACATAGGCGAGGTAATCCTGAAATGTTTGAATTCCGAAGAGACGCAAACAAGCATAGATCTTGGCAGCAATGCTTTTACCCACTCCTTTTTCAGCAAGATCTTTATTCAATTGCTCATGATCATCATTCAGATAGAGCAAATTGCTTTGAACCCTCGGAAATTAGGATTTCCAATGAGTTTAGTTTTCTAACTGTAAAACGTTCAATTAATCGCATACGTAAAGTAAAAGATTCTATTTTCTTATTTCGGAATTTAAAATGGATGGATCACAATAGGAATTCTTATTCCTTCTTGATATTAGAAGGCTTTACTGTGGTCTTGGAAGTTTCATTCTCAATGCGAGCCAAATATTCTAAATGTATGAATGGATGCAAAAGTTTCCGATCCATCCATGGCCTATTCCCTCTTATAGAAGAGAAATTCCCACATTCAAATTATATATCAGATATACGAATACCTTACGCTATTCATCCAGAAATTTTGGTTCGAATCTTTCGTCGCTGGATCCGAGACGCTCCTTCTTTGCATCTATTGCGATGCATTCTATATGAATGTGGAAATAGTTCCAGTTCCGAGAATTCGCAGAAAGCAATTTTGGCTAGCCTGAAAGAGAATAAAAAATTATATATGTTCTTGTGGAATTCTTATGTTTGTGAATGTGAATCCATTCTAGTTCCCCTTATGAAGCGATTTTCTCCTTCACAATTGTTGTCCTATGGGTCTCTTCCCGAACGAACTCATTTTAATCGAAAAATCAAGCATATTCTCATATTTCGTTGTACAACTTCAACGAAAAGGATCTGGTTCTTAAAGGATCCTTTCTTTAACTATGTGAGATATCGAGAAAGATCCCTCGTAGCGCTGAAGGGTAGCGCACTTCAAGTGAAAAAATGGAAATATCATCTTCTCCACTTTTGGCTACGTTATTCCCATCTTTGGCCCCAACCGTATAGGGTATGGATTTTCGAATTACCCAAGAATCTTTTTTCTTTTCTCGGATACTCTTTGAGTATAAAAATGAAATATCTCGCGGTTAGAACAAAAATGCTAAATAATTCATTCATTACTGACCTCATTATCAATGAAATTCATCCAATAGCTCCAATTAGACCAATAATTTCTTTCTTGGCTAAAGAAAGGTTCTGTGACATCTTTGGTCGGCCAATTAGTAAATTTGCCTGGGCCAGTCTGACTGATGACGATATCCTCGATCGATTCGATCGAATTTGGAGTAATTTTTTTCATTACTACAGTGGCTCTTTCAATCAAGATGGTTTATATAGTATAAAGTATATACTTCTACTTTCATGCGCTAAAACTCTAGCCTGTAAACATAAAAGTACGATACGTGTAGTTCGGGAGGAATTAGGGTCGGAACTCTTCACAAAAGCGTTCTCAAAAAAACGAGAATTCATTTCTCCAGTGTTATCAAAGATTCGTTCGCAGAGAGAACGATTTTGGCATTTAGATATTTTTGAGATGAATTCCCTATCTAATTCCTGGCAAAAGATACGTAATCAAGAATTAAAAAATTGATTTGACCAATGAAATGCTTCTTGAGCAATTGCCAGGATCAACTTATGGTCCTATTTCCTTTTTTCCGTCCGGGAACGTCAATGATTTAAAAAATTAATACATGGAGAAAGCCGTGTGCAATGAAAATTGCAAGCACGGTTTGGGGAGAGATTTCTCGCTCTTTTGGAAGGAGCAGATAATCCACTCCATCCGACGAGCTCCGGGTTCGAGTCCCGGGCAACCCAGATAAAATAGACGTAATCCCCGTCATAACTAGCTCTGTATATATATTCCTCAAGATCAAATAAAAATCACTTGAAGAATATTGATTGCTATTCACAAGCAACAAAGTGGATATCGCACTATTAAATTCCGTGTTCATCGTGACTTATTTATTCTATAAAGAATGTCACGATGAATTTACCACTGGTAAAAATAGTGCACTTTCTTCCCGAATCATTAATTAAATTAATAATAATTTTTATTAAAAAATATAGAAGGGAATGGAACAATTAGATAAAGTATCGTAAGTATAGTTACGATGTAACTATCGTATCTATGTACGATAGATCACTGTGTATAAACTATACATAACCCCATGTGATCTTTTTCTGAAAGATCCAGGGGTATAGGTTGACATGAGTATATAAATCATGTTATACTGTTAAATAACAAGCTTAACATATATGTATGTATGCTTGGGAGCTTCTATTGATTAAATAAACCAAGTTCTAACCATGACCGCAATTCTAGAAAGACGCGAAAGCGCAAGCCTATGGAGTCGTTTTTGCGACTGGATCACTAGCACCGAAAACCGTCTTTACATTGGATGGTTTGGTGTTTTGATGATTCCTACCCTATTGACTGCAACCTCTGTATTCATTATTGCTTTCATTGCAGCTCCTCCAGTAGATATTGATGGTATTCGTGAGCCTGTTTCCGGTTCTCTTCTTTATGGAAACAATATTATCTCCGGTGCTATTATTCCCACCTCTGCAGCTATTGGTTTGCATTTCTATCCTATCTGGGAAGCAGCTTCTGTTGATGAATGGCTATATAACGGTGGTCCCTATGAGTTAATTGTTCTACACTTCCTACTTGGTGTAGCTTGCTATATGGGTCGTGAGTGGGAGCTTAGCTTCCGTTTAGGTATGCGCCCTTGGATTGCTGTTGCATACTCAGCTCCTGTTGCAGCTGCTACTGCCGTTTTCTTGATCTACCCCATCGGCCAAGGAAGCTTCTCTGACGGTATGCCTCTAGGAATATCTGGTACTTTCAATTTCATGATCGTATTCCAGGCTGAGCACAATATTCTTATGCACCCTTTTCATATGTTAGGTGTAGCTGGCGTGTTCGGCGGTTCTCTATTTAGTGCTATGCATGGTTCCTTGGTAACTTCGAGTTTGATCAGGGAAACTACCGAGAATGAATCTGCTAATGCAGGTTACAAATTCGGTCAGGAAGGAGAAACCTACAATATTGTAGCTGCGCACGGTTATTTCGGCCGATTGATCTTCCAATATGCTAGTTTCAACAACTCACGTTCTTTACATTTCTTTTTAGCTGCTTGGCCTGTAGTAGGTATCTGGTTCACTGCTCTAGGTATCAGCACTATGGCATTCAACTTAAATGGATTCAATTTCAATCAATCCGTAGTTGACAGTCAAGGTCGTGTCATTAACACTTGGGCCGATATCATTAATCGTGCTAACCTTGGTATGGAAGTTATGCACGAACGTAATGCTCACAACTTCCCTCTGGATCTAGCTGCTGTTGAAGCTATTTCGATAGACGGATAATTAGACACTCTGATGGATTGTTAGTGTGTTTCAATCCCCGAAAAGGGAAAAAAGTACCAAACCTTTCAATACCATGAAAGGTTTGGTATTCTTTTGGCTCAAAATGTATTTAAACCTTAAATACGTTGGTAATGTATTGATTCGGTCAAATACAACTTGACCAATCAATATAAACAATAATTATTGGGTTTTGGTTAAAATGGGGTAATAGGTACTTGAATTACCCCCGATCTGTATATACCCTCTGCGCTGAAGGAAAGCGCACAGATATAGATGTGCATCCTGCATCTAGTGAAAGTTTAACTCGCGACTCTCCCCCCCAAGCATGAGTTGGCTCCGCTGTTGTTACGATCCAGTTAAGGGTCTATAGATAACTGGATCAATAACCCACTTATAACTCAAATTGAGTTACCCAATTACATTCTATCATATTCAAACAAATATGCCTGTTCGTTGGAACAGGGAACAGAGGTATACAACTAACTTGATAAATGATTGGGAGTTGTTTATCCATCTTACAACATGTGTGAGTTCATGGTGGAACTTACCAACCAACATGAAAATAGTAATTCATACTAGAGGCGTAAAAACATTACTTCATGATCAATAATGACCGTAACCAGAAAATGTAAATTGATTTGGGGTGGACGTCGCCAAGTGGTTAAGGCAGTGGATTGTGAATCCACCACGCGCGGGTTCAATCCCCGTCGTTCGCCCATAAAAATGGATTGGATCCATTTGTTTGTATATCATTTTGATATATATAATATCAATATGATAGGATTCGATTGATTTCTCCACTCTCAATAGAGTAGTAGTTGACGTAAACTAGGATTTTGGATATATTATTTGAAAATATAGAAATAGTATTTCAGAGTATTTCTTTATACTCTTGTTTGTCTAAAACAGAAACTAAAAATTCTTTATTTCTATAAATTAAAAATTTAATGAAAAAGATCGAAGTTATTGAATCCAGTGAAAGATCCCTATTTACCGAAATATAAATGATTATATCATTCAGATCACTCTGACAAAATTGATATACCCCATGTATAGCAAAAGCGAAAAACATTCGTGTGCAGGCAGCGATCGGATCGAATCCCAATCCGATTTATCCCAAACACATCTTTCTTCCCTCTTACCATATACCATGCAGTGATTTGGGTATACCGTTAAGTGATCCAAACAAAGAAAATGAAGCCTTTATTAGCGGGGGCCATCCAAAATGATGCCATTTTAATTCAATCAGAGGATGAATCTTCTTTTACTCGGCCTCCCATTCTTTCTCGGGAGGGGAAGGGTTTACATATATCTTAGTAGGCGGGAGGAATTATTAGAAATAAGGTTGAAACGGTGGAACATGATTTATTAATTTTATGAATAAATTAATAAATTGAGCAAAGTGAAACTGACAATTAGATCAAACGACCACCCTAAAGGGTTTAGGAGATCAGAAATAAATAAAGGGAGATCGCAAGATGAAAATAGCGGTTTATGGAAAAGGCGGAATCGGTAAATCCACGACCAGTTGTAATATTTCAATTGCTCTAGCCAGACGTGGTCAAAAAGTGTTACAAATTGGATGTGATCCCAAACATGATAGTACTTTTACTCTTACAGGATTTCTGATACCTACAATTATAGATACTTTGCAATCCAAGGATTATCATTATGAGGATATTTGGTCCGAAGATGTAATTCACAAGGGTTATGGAGGGGTGGATTGTGTGGAAGCAGGGGGCCCGCCCGCAGGAGCCGGATGTGGAGGATATGTAGTAGGGGAAACTGTGAAATTGTTGAAAGAGTTAAATGCATTTTACGAATATGATATTATATTATTTGATGTATTAGGTGACGTGGTTTGCGGAGGTTTTGCTGCTCCATTGAATTATGCAGATTACTGTATAATAATTACGGATAATGGATTTGATGCATTATTTGCAGCTAATCGTATTACTGCTTCTATACGAGAGAAAGCTCGTACACATCCACTACGATTAGCAGGCCTGGTTGGAAATCGTACATCTAAAAGAGATCTTATCAATAAATATGTAGAAGCGTGCCCAATGCCCGTGATAGAGATATTACCTCTTATTGAAGATATTAGAGTCTCGAGAGTAAAGGGTAAAACTTTATTCGAGATGGTTGGATCTGAACCATCTCTTAACTATGTATGTGAATATTATTTACACATAGCGGACCAAATATTATCCCAGCCAGAAGGCATTGTACCAAAAGAAATTCCAGATCGGGAATTGTTCAGTTTACTCTCTGATCTTTATCTTAATCCGATTGACGATGACAAACATCAAAGTAATAATAAGGAAAATTTACTTGGATTTACGACGATTTAATTGACGTTTTTATTCATTTATTAGCCATTGAATAATAATTTATGTCAGTCAAAATTGATGAAACTCTCACTGTCGAATGTGAGACAGGTAATTACCATACTTTTTGCCCAATTAGCTGTGTATCTTGGTTATACCAAAAGATTGAAGACAGTTTCTTTTTAGTTGTGGGCACAAAGACGTGTGGTTATTTTCTCCAAAATGCACTTGGAGTTATGATTTTCGCAGAACCTCGCTATGCAATGGCAGAATTAGAAGAAGGGGATATTTCTGCTCAATTGAATGATTATGAGGGATTAAAAAGGCTTTGTATTCGAATAAGAAGAGATAGAGATCCTAGTGTCATCATATGGATAGGCACCTGTACTACAGAAATAATCAAAATGGATCTGGAAGGTATGGCGCCCAAATTAGAATGGGAAATTGGAATTCCGATTCTAGTGGCAAGGGCGAATGGACTGGATTATGCTTTTACTCAAGGAGAAGATACTGTGTTAGCTGCGATGGCACATCGTTGTCCAGAACCAGAATTCCCCCTTCGGGAACGAAAAGAAATGAAACAAAAAGTTTTGGCTTTTCCATCTAGAGAAAAAGAGAAATTGCATGAATATGCAAATCATCCCTCTTTAGTTCTTTTTGGATCTTTGCCCTCCAATGTCGTTTCTCAACTCAATCTGGAATTAAGACGCCAATCCATCAAGGTATCAGGTTGGTTACCCGCTCAAAGATATACTGACCTTCCATCATTGGGGGATGGCGTTTATGTTTGTGGTGTAAATCCATTTTTGAGTCGAACAGCGACAACTTTAATAAGACGTGAAAAATGTGAATTAATTGGAGCTCCTTTTCCTATCGGCCCGGACGGAACGCGTGCTTGGATCGAGAAGATTTGTTCTGTATTTGGTGTTGAGGCCCGAGGTCTCGAAGAAAGGGAGGACCAAATATGGGAAAGTTTAAAGGATTATCTTGATTTAGTACGGGGGAAATCCGTCTTTTTCATGGGAGATAATTTGCTAGAAGTTTCTCTAGCAAGATTCTTAATTAGATGTGGAATGATCGTTCATGAAATAGGTATTCCGTATATGGATAAACGATATCAAGCTGCTGAATTAGCACTTTTGCGAGATACATGCACACGGATGTGTGTACCAATACCACGAATTGTAGAGAAACCGGATAATTCCAATCAAATACGGCGTCTACGGGAATTACGACCCGACTTAGCTATCACTGGAATGGCTCATGCTAACCCATTAGAAGCAAGAGGAATTAGTACTAAATGGTCGGTTGAATTTACTTTTGCCCAGATTCATGGGTCTGCCAATGCAAGAGATTTACTTGAATTAGTTACCCGACCTTTACGACGCCAAAGTAATTTAGAACACTTTGGTCAGAACACCTTAGTAAGAAAAAACATCAAATTTTAAACCTATACACAGAGTCATAATATATATATATATATATATATATTATATATTAATATCGGTATCTTTTACATTATCAATAGATATAGAATATCTGACTATACTTTTATTATATAGGGTAATAATCTAAATTGTTATCAATTGTGTTATGTTGAATAAATTCCATGAATGTGAACGATAAATCATATTGATTTCTATGGGAGATATCAGAAGGGTATTATTATCATTTCAACTATCTCCCATAGATCGGAGATAGTTGAATCCCATAGCTCCATAGCTTGGCAAACCACAGGATATTGGAAGACCTGCATCCAGCAGGAATTGAACCCGCGACTTCCCAATTATGAGTTGGGTGCTTTTACCATTCAGCCATGGATGCTAGTTTAGTCAAAAATCAATAACAAATGAATTCAGAAATATTGACAACTATTCCTAGTCGTCGAAATACAGCGAGGGAACCACTTGTAATCTAATTGGTTCTGATAATGATATAGTTAATTTCACTATGGTTAAATTTCATTAATTTCATTATAATTAATGAAATTATGGTAGTATTAATGAAATTATGGTAGTATTAATGAAATTATGGTAGTATTAATTTAATACAGGTATAGTGAATTATATATAGTGAACTATATATAATATACATGTAGATAGATAATACACGATTTAGAAACTGTTGGCAATCCTTAGTTAGGTTTTTTTATCCATCCATATCAGGTATATGCTCTTAATGCACGCGCTTTTTTTCTATGAAAAAAGCCGTGAATATGAAACAATGTAGTTTATAACTGGGGTTTATCGCCTATGAACCGAGACAGAGACAAACGCGTTGCGTGGGAACATTTTAGATTTGAATTTAAAAATCGATTTCGATCTGAAATGATGCAAGTGTTCAATCCATGGAACAAGTCCTATCTGACTGAGTCTTATTTGTTCAGATTGTTCGCTCGAATTTATTCCCGTCGAGAACGTCTTACGAAGATCTTTCATTTTCGTATTCTCATTACGTTAATTCTACGCGATCTACGTAGTATTGGCGTTAATCAGACAATAAAGATTGTGGTATTACTTACAGCACCAGTGTTTATATATCGCGTAAATTCCTATTGGAATGAAAAAAAATATATGATGTTTAGTGCGCCAAATTTCACATCAAATTTATTGATGGTTCCACATCTTTTTGTCTATTTGTCAAAATACGACAAAAATCTTCTAAATAATAAGAATGACATAATCTTAGAGAATCAAGCAATAAGAAGTTGGAAAACTTCTTCAGAGTCGGAAGATTCTACAATCTCTTGGAATATCTTTGAGATATTCTCAAAGACATTGGGAATAGATGACTCATCTATGCGTACTGTTGCTACTAACAAGTCCCTTCAAAGTTTAAAATTATTGAAAAGGCAACAAAATGCCCATCCTTTTGAACATCTCATGAAATTTGAAACGAAGAGAAAAATTGATTTTTGTAAGACTAAAACATATTTATTTAAAAATAATGCCTCGATTTGTGCGAGTTCATTAGATCCCGGATGGAATATTTTTAGTAAAAATCGGACAGATATAAATCATTTGAACTGTATTCGATTTTGGAATATACCTTCTTCAGTCTGTGTTCAAAACAAAGAACATTGGAAGAAGATCGTATTAGAAATAACAGATCAATTTAGTCTATCAATGACTAAGTCTTGTCAGGTTGACAATGATAAAATTGCCCTTGATATGGATTATAATCAAATCAATAAATTTTATGAATTGAACGAGAGTAGATTATTAAATCGGATCTTTAACCGTAGAGAGAAATTAAAGAATCAAATTCTATTGATCTTACTCGATAATATTTATAAAGATAATGTTTTTGTAGATAAAATCTACAAAAAAGATAGAGCTGAAATTTTGGGACAAATTAGATCTTATGAATATAAGATGAAAGTTGACAGGCTTTTTTCAAAAGCTATTTTTTTATTGAAAAAAATAGCATTAAAAGGAGACAATATCGTATTCATATATGAGGTTATGAACCTATTTAGAATTATTAAAAATGCATTTAGATTTGCATTTAGATTCTATTTAGAGTCCGGTCGCAATTCAAAAGATACAACTCTTTCCAATTGGATAGAAAATGAAAGTTTGAATAGTGCAATGCAAAATGCAATTAACCGGCACTCATCAACTTGGAGCGAACTTCAGAAAAAAAGAGTCGCTGGTTCAATTTTCCGAATTCATAGAGATACTAATCGAAAATTGAATCGGAATTTTCTTGTGTACAATTGGTCTATTCAAACTGAATATTTGAAAAACGGGTTTACACAAATTCTTTCTAGTTCTAATTTTCCACATAATTATGTGAAATTGAAAAATGGAGTATTCGATCCAAATGAATACAGAGTGCTGGTTCCACTGGATATTCGTCAACCACTTAAGGAATTTATTGAGTTAATTCTATTTCATAATTTAGTAATAGACGTTTTCGACAAAAAGCTATTAGTTTCAATACATTTACCTAACTTATTCTCTAACTGGTGGTCCAAGTTCCGTTCTAAGTTTAACATTAATTATATTGTGGGGCATAAAAGTGCCATTATTGATTTTCTTATGGGAGACGAGGATCAGTATGATACCCCAGAACGAATGGTGTTAAAGGAGAAGAGATTAATACTATTTGATTCATTATTTGACGGCTTGATCAAATTAAGCAAATACTTGAATAAATTGTTGGAATCACCCTTCAATAAGTTATTGAAATTGATTCAATTCATTGTGGTCAAAATTTTGGACGATTCAGAAATATTCAGATTTATCGATAAAGGACCAATATCACAATCTGTTTTGAATGAGATCTCAATGAATCAATGGTCATTAGTCGATAATCAAAAGACTGGCATGGATTTCATTGATAACACCGATCTTTGGGCTAGATTAAACGATCAAAATTGGTTAAATCCCCTAAAACTGTCTAATCAAAGTTCACTGAGAACTGCTTTTGATAAAGCAAATACCATCGAATTTTTCGATTATGTACATCATCCTCGGTTAAATTACAAGAACAGATTATCCCCTTATATAGAAAAGGGGCATATCAAGAAAAATAATCTTACATATGGCCAATTATTCAATCTTGGTCCCATCCACAACAATATCTTTCCTTTGCCCATTGACGGCATAAACCCCGTTTTTTTAAACAAAGAAATTATTTCACTCATCAAGTCGCGGGTAGCTAATATATTATTAACTCAATATTTACGCGATCGGACGTTACATGATTCCTATAAATCATTCAATTTACTAACAAAATTGAATCATTTTGTTCATGACAAGAGAGCTATTTCTTCGATCGAAGAGATTTCTACACAATCCTTCAAACAAGAACAACAAATAGTCTATTTTGAAAAAAATTCCTATCCCCCTTTTCTCAATAACTCAGATTCTAAAGAAAACAAAAATTATCAGTATAAAAGTGATTCGAGTAAAGATATTGATCTTATTCAAAATCAATCTTATACAGATGATTTACGATTCATTATTTCAACATTGTCCATGAAAATGAACAACATTGAAATAAATAAAAAGGTTGTAAAAGAGTCTACCGAGAGTTCAAAAAAGAGAATTGAAAACAAAGCAATATATTATACATCTCCATTGTGGAAATGTATTGAAGATATACTTTTAGATACTTATATGGACATTAAGAAAAGTACTCTTTTGAATAAAGATAAAGAAATTCTTTCTAAGGTATTTCAATTTCAAATAAATTATTTGAAATGGGAAGAATTTTATAAAGTATATCGGTTCTGCGCTTTTACTTCTACGTGGTGGAAATATCTTGGGGATATATATTTATACCCTTTTTTCGAAATATTGATAAATGTCAGAGATCTATTTGCATCTCTATTGGGCCTGATTCAATATAAAAGTGAATTTATTGTTCACATATTGGATATTTTTGATATTTTGTCGGCACTCCCTCTAAAATTAAGGGCAATTTTAAAATTGAAATTGAAACAAAAAACTTTGAAAATTTTCAATTATTTTTCCTCTTATTTTTCCTATTATTTTTTGAAATTTTCCATTTATGTCTCCTATTATGTTTCAATAATATACGATTATTTTTACGATTATTATGATCAATTTTTTTCCAGTTATGTTTCCCATTATTTCTCCAAAATATACAATTATTTTTCCCGTTCCAAAAAATGGAAAAATTGGTATTTTTTAGTTTCGTCATGGGTTGAGTCATTCCAGTTCAAGGAATTCAAGGAAATGGAAATGATGAAAAGATTGGAAATGATGGAAAGGTTTATGAGATATGCCAAAGAAGGACTAATAAACAATGAAAAAGCTTGCGTCCTTTTTATTTTTTCTCTCGCCGTCGGGTATTTCCTTCTCAGTTTATTCCGTTTCCCTGTACACATTCTCAGTTCAACAGAAGACTTTTTTTTCTTATGGAAAGATCGGGTGGACGATAAATACCACTTTGAGGAGTTCTGCGAGAAACTTCAAACACTTAACGAACCTATGCCTGAAATAATCGCTGGCTGGTTTGTAGACTACGAAGATTTTCGTATACCTGTAGAAGCTCTATATTATTATTTCCGCAGAAAATGGGAATATACTCAAAAATTGAAAAGAGAGCTGAACTTTTATGGTACACTTTACACAATCACGCTAGAGACAACTTATTCTCCCGCGGATCGACGAGAGAGACCAATAGCTCATTTTCTGGTGAAAGAAAAAAGTTTCTCTCAATTTGGATTGCAATTGGTTACCAATCCCAACGATTTCTCTTTTAAGCGGATTTCCCCTCTTCCTGCTGATCAATATATGCCTATGGCTGGATATATCCATGAGCAGCCGGGACTTCTTTACTTACGATATTTAGCTGAAACTTATCAAAAAGGTATGATGAATTCCATGAACAAGTTGGATCAATTTGGTTCAGCACAAAGAGCAGTCTTTCTTGCTTTTTGTAATAAGATTACCCCCTCCCAAAAATACCACTGGGATAGTCTTCACTCTTCCAAACCAAACTTTTTCTCACTCAACTTAGGACCATCTTTATCTTATTTTTCCAAACGTATTTTATTGATAGGTCCTAGGGGAACAGGACGCTCCTTTTTGGCCAAAAGTCTAGCAACGGATTCTTATATTCCATTAATAAGAATATCTCTGAGATATTTCTTGCATAAAAAAATTGATCTTAGATATGAATTCCAGGAAAAAGAGGAAGATCCGCTGCTTGATGTCCCCAGTATTTTTGATAATACTGTCGAAAACAAATTAGACAGAAAAGAGATTAATGTTAGGTCTTTACGAAAGCTTCTGTATTTCAAAAGACTACAACAATTCATGCTTACCCTCGAAATGGCAAAAGCCATGTCTCCTTGCGTAATATGGATTCCAAACATTCATGAACTATGTTTTGGATCGTTGTTTCTTTCTATACTGGTGGAACGTGTCCTTAAGGAAAAATTTCCTGGAATTGTAATTGCTTCAACTCATATTCCTAAAAAAGTGGATCCAATTCCACTAACTACTGATATTGGATTAGATAAATCCATCCACATTCGATTGCTTGGTTTCTCCCAACGACAAAGGGAAATTGCTATGCTTTTACGTAGCAAAGGGGTTTACTTAAAAAAAGACTTCGCCTGTCCTGATGAATTTGAGTTTCGAAGTAGCGGTTTTGATGCACGTGATCTGGCAGCACTTACCAATGAAGTTTTTTTAATGAGTATTAGCCAAGGAAAATCAGTTATGGGCACGACTACACTTCGATTAGCGACTAAACGAAATAGTAGGGGGTTCCTTGGGTATGATGTAAAAGAAAACGAAAGACTTCCCTATAAGGTAGGAAAGGCTGTTATACAACATATACTTAGACGTAAGGATCCTATATTTGCTAATCGGGATTTATGGTCGAAAAGGTCTTTTTATTTGTCCCAGTGGTACTTAGAGCCTTCAATTGCCAGAACAAGCATAACCGAATTGAATATATTTTGCCATATTTTGGGTTGCTTGGCCGGGCCAGCAGCTAAAGATGCTTGGTTTATATCTTTATGCAATAAAGATAAAGAGGAGCTGTTTTCTGGCGATGCATTCCTGAGGAATGATTTTGCTTTAGCTTCTAGTCTTTTAGAAAGTCTTTTGATGGAGTTCTCCTTAGGGCTGAGGCCAGAGAAGACTAATGTTGAGAGTATAATACTGACATTGGCTGGTCAGGAGATAGTGACCAATCATCTTGATATGATGCAAAAAGGGATTTCTTCTTTCGTAAATAAAAAGATTCTTAAAAAAGAACACTTTTATGGAAGTAAGGAAGATCAAAAGGAAGAAGATTTTCTAAATCATATAGTTTGGTCTCCTAGAACCTGGCGCCTTAGTTTTCTTCGCAGTAGTCAATTTGATCTTATGAGAAGATCCAATCACTTCATTGAATTACTTGAAGAATATGAGGATTTCCATAAATTTAAAGTTATGCAATCTAAAATAGTCTCTCCTTATGGTAGACGTGATAAGAAGTATAGCACTCACAAAAAATGGCATCGCGAAATGGAAGCGAGATTAAAAGAGCGGCGGATAATAGTAGCAAAAGAATCATTGGATGTAGATTATCCAATGCAATATCAATCCTCTACTGAACCGATATTTTTTCTAGAGAGATTTGTTTGGAATCCTGCGAATTTCCTATTTCAGGAGAAACGCATTAATTTGTTTTCACGACGGGAATTTTGGGTAACTCAAGAGATGTTGAGAAGTATTTATCTTACTTACGTTCCAAGAAGGAACGATGCAGTACAGAACCATTTTAGAAAGAGGACTGTTTTAGGTGTTTTTAGAGAGAGCAAAATCCTAACCATGGGAGACTGGAATCTCGAGGAGATTCTACCTAAGGATCAGGTGATGTCTTTTCAACGCGTTCAAGCATTTGGCCTCCAATGGAGACATAGTTTCCCGTATAGTCCAACATATGCGTATGGCCGTTGGTTGATTGAATTTGCGGCCATGATTGACCGTTCTGAATTCCCCGTGGATCGTCAAAGGGAACCCCATCGTTCTTTATTGGACTCTTTTATCTACAATTTTATATTGGAGAGTTATCAATATCTTTTAAATATGTTCATATCTAAAAAAATGATATTGCGTCAAATCATAAAGACGTTGTTGAACAACCACATACTTTTTTCGAATGAGATTGCACACCTAATAGCAGAAGAAGGAAATAGAAATAAAACAGGCTAGATCTTTAATATTCAAATTAATATCCTTCTCATTCAGGAGGTCCCAATCAGGAGAGAGTAAGCATAGTAATTCTTTACTATGCTTACTCATTTGTTTATAGGTGGATCCAACGTATAATTGTTGACTCACAACTCCCATATCTTGCAAGACCTTGAGAGGGCTATAGAATTTTTTCTCAATCCATGCTATTAATGCAATATAATCAGGAATTATTGAGCAGCAGCGATCTTTTATGCGCACAAAAAAGGTATTTCATGTTAGTTTTTCCTTTTTCATCCAATTTATCTCAGATGTCTCCAATGTATTTTGTTTCTTGTTCTCATTAGTTCCTGTTTATCCCATAGTATTCCAATCCCATGAGACAAAACGCGATTACTCAAACACAATGAAAAAAATTTTCAATCTTAGATGAAATAAGTAACTATTTATGAACTGCTTGAACAAGCATTATTCAAAACGACCAAACCCATCGTTGGAATGGGTATGAATAAACACGTACTCTCAGCCTATTGAGAGAATAGTAATTACTAATTAAATAGGCGTAATTACTGATTATGCCTTGAAGAGGACTCGAACCTCCACGCTTTATAGCACGAGATTTTGAGTCTCGCGTGTCTACCATTTCACCATCAAGGCAAACAAAAAGTTTGATCGTATTCCATCCATAAAAAACAAAATATAAATATATCTAAATATTTATTTATTTATAAATAGATAAATATTTATTTACTATTGATCACATATTGAGCTAGATATGCGGAATATCTTTTATTCCTATAATAAAGAGGTATCTGTTAGATAGAATCAAACAATGTATTAATATACATATATATTATATATATTATATTGTTTGAATGACTAATACACCATCTATATTTTTGGTATGAGATGACCTTCTAATTTCAAGATCAAGTTGACCTTCTAATGAGAAGGTCATCTCATAATCTCAACCTATTTCCTCTACTTTCTTTTGGGGATATGTAAACAAATCCCCAGATTCTTTTAGTTAGTTAGTAAGAGCAAGATTTGACTAATAAATAGACCTTAAAAAAGGAAGGTTTCCTGAGCAATTGCAATAATAGGGTTCATTACTATTCCCAATGTGACAGATGCTACTAAACATACAATCATACTTAATTCAATAAAGTTTTTTGAGATTGAAGAAGATAGTCTATAATTTTGCACGTGAGGAGTTATTTCTCTGTTTCGTTCTGTGATTAATAACTTAATTATTTTGAGATAATAGTATATAGAAATAACGCTCATAAAGAGCCCTGTTGAAACTAATAAATAGGAACCTGCCTGCCATCCACACCAGAATAAATAGAGTTTTCCAAAAAAACCTGCCAATGGAGGAATACCTCCTAGAGATAGCAGACATGAAGCTAGAGACAAGGCTAAAAAAGGGTCTTTTGTATATAATCCTGTGTAATCCCGAATGTTATCTGTTCCTGTACGTAGACTAAATAACACAATACAGGCAAAAGTTCCTAAATTCATGAAAATATAGAATAGCATATAAGTTATCATGCTGGCATATCCGTTATTTGAGTTTCCATTAATGATTCCAATAAGGATATATCCAATTTGACTTATGGACGAATAAGCAAGCATACGTTTCATGCTTGTTTGAGTAAAAGCGATAAAATTACCTGATATCATGCTAAGAATAGCTAATATCTCCAAAAGGAGATGCCATTCGTTTGATGAAAAATAGAAAATAATATCGAAAAGTCGAGTTGCTAAAGCCGAAACAGCTACTTTCGAAGTGACAGAAAGAAAAGCAACGACTGGGGTGGGAGAGTTAGAGTCGAAAAGAGGAAGTCTCCCTCTTTTCTCTCATTCAGAACCGTGCATGAGACTTTCATCTCACACGGCTCCTAAGTAAAAAAAGAAAATAAGAGGACTATTTCCTTATTATCCTCCTCGCGTATGTATAAGATTGAATCTATTCAATTTGTAGAAAGGATTGCTAATCCTTAACTTTCCGAGGAATCCTTCCTCAATGGTTACTATGGTAAATCACCAATTTTCCTGATCTTTCGTACCTAGGTTCTTTAAGAAAGAGCCGAAAGGGATGAGAAAAAAGAACCATCTGATTTGGTTCGTTCTCAGTAGCCATGGCATGATCATCTTAGGGTGATCTTTTTGTTGACGGATGCCTTTCTTATACCAATAGTTTTTGAAGGATTAAAACTTACTATGTAGCATCTACATGGGGAATACAAGTATTCTATACGTCATTAATCTGAATCTTTCTAAGAACTACCCGTAATAACAAGCTTGCAAAATATCTTTGTTTAGTAACAAACATTAGTTTTTTGTGACTTTGCTTTATCTTAATTCAACAAAAAAATGTTACAAAAACCCTTTTGTTGATATTGGGAAAAAGTGATGCCTTAGCCCGAGTAGGCTAAAAGTGCTTTTCTCACATGTCTATAGAGTTAAAAGGAAAGAAAAAGACACACAAAATCTCTAAAAAAGATTTTGTATACAGGGAATAATTTGTCGAACGAATCGCACTCCTTCATATACGTCGGGAGTCCATTGATGGAATGGTACTAGAGAAAGCTTGAATCCAATTCCTACAGTTATGGATATAACTGCAATCCAAATTCCTGGAGAGTTATACATTTGTGTATTTATAAGACCATTGACTATTTCTTGAAGTTCAATCTCTCCTCCGGATAGACCGTATAGCCAAGAAAGACCATAAACCAAAATAGAAGAGCTTGCCCCACCCATAAGTAAATATTTCATAGTAGCCTCATTCGACCGTACATCTCTCTTAGTATATCCGGATAAGAGATAAGAACATAAACTTAAACATTCTAGAGCTACAAAAATAGTGGCTAAATCATTAGCGCCACATAAAAACATTCCTGCTAGAGCAGCTGTTAATATGAATAACAGAAACTCTGTTATAGTCATTTCTGTACATTGAATGTACTCCACGGATAAAGGAATACATAGAGTTGTACATAGTAAAATGATAAATTTAAATATTTCGTTGAAATTATTTGTTTGAAAATTACCAAAAAAGCTTATTATAGGCTCTTCTCTCCATCGGGATAGCAAGATTACTATGCTCAGCACTAAACTTGCTAAAGGAATTAAATAGAACCAAGCTTTATTTTTTTGCTCAGAGAATAAATCGATTATCAGGAGAAGAAATAGGCCTGAAACCAAGATACATTCTGGAAGAATGGAATTCCCATAGAAAAAAAGCAAATGAAACTCGTTCATAAAAATGATCTAAAAGTATAATTCAAAATTAGGTTTTCTTTTTGCACATATCAGATCATGAATTAGTAACTTCATTCAATCAATCTTTTAAAAAGTTTAAATCTTTTTTTTATACTTTTATTATCCAACCCTATTAATTCTATATTCTTATTCTTCTTATCTCTATTCTTCTAATATTAGAAAATAAAAAAAAAGCTACTCTCTTTCGTTCCAATGAACATATGGATCCATTTCTCGATTTCGAAGAATTTTACTCAATTATTCTAATTGATCAGAATAAATAAAACCTCTATTCTATGGATTGAATTAACGGTAATGAGCAAAAGCTCTATTAGCTTCTGCCATTTTATGAGTTTCCTCCTTTTTGCGTATAGCATGACCCTGCTTTTTGGCAGCGTTTATCAATTCGTAGCTTAATTTCAAGTCCATATTCCGACCCGGACGTTTTCGAGATGCCCCTAACAACCAACGAATGGCAAGTACTTTTGCTTTTGTGGATCTTATTTTAATGGGAACTTGATAAGTCGATCCACTTTTACGTCTTGCTTTTACTGTTACCTTGGGGGTAACTCCACGTATTGCTTGGCGCAGAACCACTAGTGGATTTTTCTTTGTGTTCCGTTGGATTTTTCTCATAGCTCGGTAAAGAATTCGATAAGCCAATGACTTTTTTCCGTGTTTAAGAATACGGTTAACCAACATGTTAACTAATCGATTATGATAAATCGGATCCGATTTTGCAGTTTTTTTTGCAATTCTTTCTTTCGAAGTAGTATAAATTAATCGCTTATGCTTAAGCGGATGAGATACTGGAGCGGTTTTTTTCGCTGCAGTATTAATTACTCGCTTATAATGAATCGGATCAGATTTTGCAATTCTTTTGTTCGAAGAACTGTTAATTAATCGCTTATGATTAATTCGATTAGATTTTGGATTTTTTTTGTTCGAAGAATTGTTAATTAATCGCTCATGATAAATCGGATCAGATGTATCCGCTCTTTTTTTCGCAGCATTATTAATTAATTGATTATGGTAAATCGGATCAGATTTTGCAGCTTTTTTTTTCCCTGTACTTTGCGATGACATGATCGTAAAAAAGGTTCAAGATTTTATTTCATAAAGGCTAAAAGTCACTTTTTTTTCGGCTTTTTAACTCCATATTGTAGGGTGGATCTCTACTTTCTTTAAAGGGTATGTATGAAAGATCTCCCTCCAAACCGTACATACGACTTTCGTCGAATACGGCTTTCCACATGATTCTATCTGCATATATGATATATGTCTTTATGTATATAATCATGTTTACTCACTTTCAATTGAGTATCCGTTTCCTTTTTCTCTTTTGCTAGAATTGGAAATCTTGCATTTTCCATATCTATATAATAAAGTCCTTAGGTTTACAAAATAGTGTATAAAAAAGTGTTTACAATCATTGCTATTTGACTCGAACCTGTTCCGAAAAGGTCAAGATATTTGGCAATGTTTATTGCCACAAACAAAGTTGGGTAAAACTTTTGAAATCAATTTAATATTAAACCTTAGACATACCCTAGTAATAATTCCAAATATTCTTCAAATAAAGAAAAGGTGCTTTGCTTTAGCCTGCTTTAGTTCCCTTACAAAACGTTTGTTATCGGGTTAGCCATATACTTCCCATATTTATAGCAATTTCCACGGCATCATCATAAAATGATACAAGTTTTAGATAGGAATATACAACGCACTAGAACGCCCTTGTTGACGATCTTTCACGGGGACAGCATCTAGGGTTCCACGAACAATGTGATACCTCACGCCAGGTAAATCTTTAACCCTTCCTCCTCTCACTAAAACTACAGAATGTTCTTGTAAATTATGGTTAATACCAGGTATATAAGCGGTGATTTCATATCTAGAGGTTAATCGTACTCTAGCAACTTTACGTAAGGCAGAGTTTGGTTTTTTGGGGGTGATAGTGGAAAAGTTGACAGGTAAGTTACCTTTACCTGTCACTTTACAAAACCGTACATGAAATTTTCATCTCATACGGCTCCTCGTTCGATTCTTCTAAAGAAACATAAACGAATTCTTTTTGTTATCCCAATCTCTATGTTCTAGTGCCCCCTAGAACAAATTCTAGGGGTTACGTTTTGGTGTTCTAATCAAAGGCTAATGGAGCCTAATTTTGCCACTCAGAAATGTGTCTTCTATCTTTACTTTTTTATAATATATTATTTATAAAAATAACAAATCAGAAGCTTTTTATTCTTCTGTAGAGATCAAATTTATGATCTGTGTCGATATGTAGTATGTTACACGGGTTATAAACTTGATTATATGATATATATAAACAACCGAGCTTCTAAAAACTAAGAAGCTTCTTAGTTTTTTGGTAATAAGAAAGTTCTTATCTTTTTCCATATATAGTCTCTTAAACGGCGAAAAAACTTTATGAAAAAATAAAACAAGGGAATACCCACAATTAGCAAAACATAGTACGCGGGGAAGGCACATGGAAAAATAAATAGAGACTTATACCAGTCTCTAGTATAATATATTATTTTCCGAAAATTCTTCACCGCAACAGTTCGCGCTCTCGTCTCATATTCTCTTTTAATTACGTCTCTTCTCTGCTTCAGTATCTGAAGCAGGTCGCTCAATAGTTTGAGCAATTGATTGATCTTGAGCTTTAAAAAGCTCATAAAATTAATATTCATAGTTTGACCCCCATAAAATGAAATAATAAAAAAATAAAACTTCTTTAATTTCAAAGAAATATAATGTTATTTTTAACATCCCTGCTAATTTGTTCAAAATTGACGGGTTAATGTGAGCTTATCCATGTGATTATCCATCGTCAAATAGGAATCAATTTTGATTGAAGACCGCGGCTTTCGTGCTTTGTTTTGGTTGACTTTTCCAAGAGCATTTCTAAAACCTACATGGGTGCAAACGATATCTTATATCGATAAGGAAGGGATATAACTCAGTGGTAGAGTATCACCTTGACGTGGTGATAGTCATCGGTTCGAATCCGATTATCCCTAAACTATCGTAGATAGATTCTACATTAGCCATAACTAATCTACAACTATTTTGTATAATTATACAAAATATGTGAACTATTTTACAACTAGTTCATATAACTATATATATAAATTTGTCAATTATTTTATAATTATTATACTTACATATTCCTATTCTTATTCCTGACAAGCAAGGTTGAACCTATTTGTAAATTCTATTTACAAATATTTAACCATTTGATCAATATTGTACCCAATCTATTTATGACAAGTTCGCTATTCAACCAGTTTATCATTATTGGTACCAAATAGGTCTATTATCAATATTCAACCATTCGATCACTATTTTACCGAATATGGTTATTCATGACAAGTTCTCCCCCCCCCTTTTTTTTCTGTGTGTCATAGATCTAAACACTAAACTGAGCCATAAACCTGATGTGGGAGTTTTATTCATCAGTAAGTTAATCTATCTATATCAGGAGAGGGAAGAGATATAACTCAGTGGTAGAGTGTCACCTGGACGTGGTAATGGTCATCGGTTCGATAATGAGCACTTCTATTCAATTTCATTTATATTTGCTCCTTCTGTCAAAAGAAGGCTGTTGATATAATAAGGTATAAATGGTTATTATAGAGGTGAGGCCAGAATTAAAAAAAAAAGTGTAGATTGGTTGCGCTTACTTTTTCTGAAGTATCTTTGAACCAAAAAAGAGGCTAGTGGGATTGACATGAACATGATAGGTGAGCTATAGTTATAATAAAAATGACAATAGTCATCGTGAATTTGAATTATATTGAATTTTTTTTTTTTTTTATTTGTTTTGCGTTTTTCTTATACTATCTCTAGTCAAACAGTAATTAACGTGATAGAAAATGAATCCATCCTGTATTTTAATTCATTTATCTGAGGAGTACTTTTACTCATAAAGACGCGTATGCTATGCCTTTGACACTAGGCGGCTTGTATTGCTTTCTATGATTCCTGCATAGATCCGAAATTCAAAATCATTAAAATTTTGAATTGAATTTTATGAATATTCATAAAATAATATAAATTTGCATAGATATTCTATTCTATTTTTTTATTGTTTATTGTTCTTTTTTTCCAATTAGTTTAAAGCCATAAAAAACTTTATGGTCTCACTTCATTGCTTTATTCTATTTCTTTTACATCTTGCTTTACAGAATCCCATTATTCCATTTTCATGCGATAGGATAACTTCACATACATAACTATGAAGTTATGTAACTTCCGTTCATGAAAAAAACGGAAATTAAAAAAAGGATATTATATATAGAATAATATCCTATATAGGTATAGATCTAATATGTAGAATTTATTTACATAAATAGATATTCTATTATCTAGATAATATCTCTTAATATACAACAATGGACAAAAAAATTGAAATATATCTAATAATCTAAATTTTCAATATAAAAAAAAAAATGGACAAAACATATAAATATATAT